AGAACCCCTGTAGGGGAGTGAAAAAGAACATGAAACCGTAAGCTGTCAAACAGTGGGAGCCCTGTCTATTTAGGGTGACCGCGTTCCTGTTGAAGAATGAGCCGGCGACTTATAGAAAGTGGCTTGGTTAAGGAATTTCATCCGGAGCCAAAGCGAAAGCGAGTCTGAATAGGGCACTTTTGTCACTTTTTATGGACCCGAACCCGGGTGATCTAACCATGACCAGGATGAAGCTTGGGTAAAACCAAGTGGAGGTCCGAACCGACCGATGTTGAAAAATCGGCGGATGAGTTGTGGTTAGGGGTGAAATGCCAATCGAACTCGGAGCTAGCTGGTTCTCCCCGAAATGCGTTGAGGCGCAGCGGTTGACGAATGGGCTATCTAGGGGTAAAGCACTGTTTCGGTGCGGGCTGCGAGAGCGGTACCAAATCGTAGCAAACTAAGAATACTAGGTATTGCTTTCCGTCAACCAGTGAGACGATGGGGGATAAGCTTCATCGTCAAGAGGGAAACAGCCCAGATCACCAGCTAAGGCCCCTAAATGGCCGCTAAGTGATAAAGGAGGTGAGAATGCTGAAACAACCAGGAGGTTTGCTTAGAAGCAGCCACCCTTAAAAGAGTGCGTAATAGCTCACTGGTGGAGCGTTCTTGCGCCGAAAATGAACGGGACTAAGCGGCCTGCCGAAGCTGTGAGATTTTGGTTTTATTTTTTTAAAAAATCAAAATCGGTAGGGGAGCGTTCCGCTCTAGGGTGAAGCATGAACGGAAGTTCATGTGGACGAAGCGGAAGTGAGAATGTCGGCTTGAGTAACGCAAACATTGGTGAGAATCCAATGCCCCGAAAACCTAAGGGTTCCTCCACTAGGTTCGTCCATGGAGGGTGAGTCAGGGCCTAAGGCGAGGCCGAAAGGCGTAGTCGATGGAAAACAGGTTAATATTCCTGTACTTAATCTTTTCTGGTACCGAGGGACGAAGCAGGTAAAAGTTAGCCGAAGTTGGAGTTCGGTGGAAACGTTCAAGGCTATGAGAGGTAGAAAAAAAACTATCCTTGAGCTAAGACGTGATACGGTTTTATTCCCTGTATCTGAAGCTTGTCTTCAGGTTCATAATAAAACTTAACTTGTTATCATACTTCCTAGAAAAGCTCGAACTACTTAACAAAAAGATTGACCTGTACCCGAAACCGACACAGGTAGGTGGGTAGAGTATACCTAGGGGCGCGAGATAACTCTCTCTAAGGAACTCGGCAAAATGGCCCCGTAACTTCGGGAGAAGGGGTGCCGGAGGAAAACTCCGGTCGCAGTGACCAGGCCCAGGCGACTGTTTACCAAAAACACAGGTCTCCGCTAAGTCGTAAGACAATATATGGGGGCTGACGCCTGCCCAGTGCCGGAAGGTGAAGGAAGTTGGTTATTCTTCTGAAGAAGCTGACAACCGAAGCCCCGGTGAACGGCGGCCGTAACTATAACGGTCCTAAGGTAGCGAAATTCCTTGTCGGGTAAGTTCCGACCCGCACGAAAGGCGTAACGATCTGGGCACTGTCTCGGAGAGAGACTCGGTGAAATAGACATGTCTGTGAAGATGCGGACTACCTGCACCTGGACAGAAAGACCCTATGAAGCTTGACTGTAGCCTGGAATTGGGTTTGGGCTCTTCTTGCGCAGACTAGGTGGGAGGCGTTGAAAGTTCCTTTCCGGAGGAGCTTGAGCCATCAGTGAGAGACCACTCTGGAAGAGCTAGAATTCTAATGGCGATCCTTGAATCAGGACGCTTGACAGTTTCAGGCGGGCAGTTTGACTGGGGCGGTCGCCTCCTAAAAGGTAACGGAGGCGTGCAAAGGTTCCCTCAGGCTGGACGGAAATCAGCCGTAGAGTGTAAAGGCAGAAGGGAGCTTGACTGCAAGACTCACAAGTCGAGCAGGGGCGAAAGCCGGCCTTAGTGATCCGACGGTACCGAGTGGAAGGGCCGTCGCTCAACGGATAAAAGTTACTCTAGGGATAACAGGCTGATCTTCCCCAAGAGTTCACATCGACGGGAAGGTTTGGCACCTCGATGTCGGCTCATCGCAACCTGGGGCGGTAGTACGTCCCAAGGGTTGGGCTGTTCGCCCATGAAAGCGGTACGTGAGCTGGGTTCAGAACGTCGTGAGACAGTTTGGTCCATATCCGGTGTAGGCGTTAGAGCATTGAAGGGAGCCTTCCATAGTACGAGAGGACCTGGAAGGACACACCAATAGTATACCAGTTGTCGTGCCAACGGCAAACGCTGGGTAGCCAAGTGTGGAGAGGATAACTGCTGAAAGCATCTAAGTAGGAAGCCCACCCTAAGATGAGTGCTCTCTTAAGGTCACGGCAAGACAAGCCGTTTGATAGGTGTCAAGTGGAAGGCCAGTAATGGTTGGAGCTGAGGCATACTAATAGACCGATTGATTTTGACCTATTAAAAATTAAAAACTTTTATTTGTTATGATTATGATTATGAAAAAATAATCATAACAAATAATAGGGGTCTTCAAAGTATCGTAGCCCTAAGTATGCAAGGGTCTACTTTTGAAAGACCTCATTCAAAAAAAATATATGTGGTATTTTTTGTCTTCGTAACCCTTACATAGAAAACCCTTCATACTTAGGGTTGCATCCTTTTGGGATGCTATGTTCTTCGAAGGGCTACGAACAAAAAATACCACATATTTTCCTAGTGTCTTAACTGCAATGGAACCACACCAACCCATCCCGAACTTGGTTGTTAAACGTTGTAGAAGTGACAATACTGAAGGGGGGACCCTTTGGGAAAATAGCTTGATGCTAGGAAATAAAAAAATTAAAAAACCCTTACATAGAAAACCCTTACATAAAAAAAAAAGGGCTACGATTCTACGTAGCCCTAAGTATGCAAGGGTTTTTAAGGGCTACGATTTTACTTTGAAGGGTAGCATCAAAAGTAAAATGGATGCAAGTCTCGGGATCTTGAGGGTTTTCTTTCTTTTTATTGTTAATTAATTAACATAAAAATAAATCATTTGATAACTCTTCTAAAGATTTGTAATACTAGTATATAACAAATCGTTACCGATTTTGAGAAAAAAAATTAGCCCTCTTGGTTTTTTTTCAAAAAAAAGACTTGGAAAAATTATTGAAGGGCACATTGTTGTTGAATTAAAAAAAAAATTATCATGACTGCTATTTTAGAAAGACGTGAAAGCGCTAGCTTATGGGCTCGCTTCTGTGAATGGGTTACTAGCACTGAAAACCGTTTATACATCGGTTGGTTTGGTGTTCTAATGATTCCTACTTTATTAACTGCAACTTCTGTATTCATCATTGCATTCATTGCTGCTCCTCCAGTAGACATTGACGGAATCCGTGAACCTGTTTCTGGTTCTCTACTATATGGAAACAACATCATTTCTGGTGCTGTAGTTCCTACTTCAAACGCTATTGGTTTACATTTCTACCCAATTTGGGAAGCTGCTTCTTTAGATGAGTGGTTATACAACGGTGGTCCTTACCAACTAATCGTTTGCCATTTCTTCTTAGGTATTTGCTGCTACATGGGTCGTGAATGGGAATTATCTTTCCGTTTAGGTATGCGTCCTTGGATCGCTGTTGCTTATTCTGCACCAGTTGCTGCAGCTACTGCTGTATTTATTATCTATCCAATTGGACAAGGTTCTTTCTCAGATGGTATGCCTTTAGGTATCTCTGGTACTTTCAACTTCATGATCGTATTCCAAGCTGAGCACAACATCTTAATGCACCCATTCCATATGCTTGGTGTTGCTGGTGTATTCGGTGGTTCTTTATTCTCTGCTATGCACGGTTCTCTTGTAACTTCTTCATTAATCCGTGAAACTACTGAGAATGAATCTGCTAACGCTGGTTACAAATTCGGTCAAGAAGAAGAAACTTACAACATCGTAGCTGCTCACGGTTACTTTGGTCGTCTAATCTTCCAATACGCTTCTTTCAACAACTCTCGTTCTCTACACTTCTTCCTAGCTGCTTGGCCAGTAGTTGGTATCTGGTTCACTGCTTTAGGTATTTCTACTATGGCTTTCAACTTAAACGGTTTCAACTTCAACCAATCTGTTGTAGACTCTCAAGGTCGTGTTATCAACACTTGGGCTGATATTATCAACCGTGCTAACTTAGGTATGGAAGTTATGCATGAACGTAACGCTCACAACTTCCCTCTAGATTTAGCTGTTGTTGAAGCTCCTTCTATCAACGGTTAATTCTATCAACAGTTAATTGTTGAAGAAAAACTAACCGCTCTCTTTTCTGTTTCTTTAAAGAAACAGAAAAAAGCGGTAAAAATAAAAGCAAAGCAATCCTTGCACCCCTTGCTTTTTCGCAGCCCTTCGAAGAACATAGCATCCCAAAAGGATGCAACCCCGTAGCCCTTTTCTCTTCTATGAAGGGTAAGTATGTAAGGGTTTTCTATGTAAGGGTTTTCTATGAAGGGTTTTCAAAAGACCACTTAGGGTTTAAAAAGTAGCAAAGCAAAAAGGTATTAAGTTCATACAACCTAAGCTTTAATTAGTGGCAGTTTTTTACTTATGTCCTTCAGCAAAGGAGCCTCTTTTTCTTGTGTAGAGAAGGGGTCTTTGAATTGCATCCATTTTACTTTTGATGCTACCCTTCAAAGTAAAATCGGAGCCCTTTTCTTGCATCCCAAAAGGATGCAACCCTAAGTATGAAGGGGTCATGCAAATGACCTCAAGGGTTTCTATGCAAGGGTTTTACTTTGAAGACCAGATGCAAGGATGCTACCCTTTTTTTTTCTATGTAAGGATGTAAGGGTTTTCTATGAAGGGTTTCAATCATAGAGGTCTTAACAGACCCTTCATACTTTGGGTAGCACCCTTTAAGGATGCAAAAATGGGTTTTAAAAAAAGAAATAAAATTCAATAAAAAATTTATTTTAAAAAAGACTTTTTAGCCTTTAAGTGATAAATAAATGTAAAAAAACTAAAAATTTTTAACATTAACTTAAAGGCTAGAAAGTATTTTTTAGATTTTAAAAAAGTAAATTAATCTAAAGGACGCATTGATAATGCAGGTTCATTATCACGATCAATACCTTTTTCAAAACCAGCAGCAGCTGCACGAGCTCGACCAGCATGCCATAAATGACCTACGAAGAAGAAGAAACCTAAGCAGAAATGCGATGTCGCTAACCAACTACGAGGTGAAACAAAGTTTACAGCATTAATTTCTGTAGCAACACCACCTACAGAATTTAACGAACCTAAAGGGGCATGTGTCATATATTCAGCTGCTCGGCGTTCTTGCCAAGGTTGAATATCATTTTTTAATTTACTTAAATCTAACCCATTAGGACCTCTTAATGGTTCTAACCATGGACCACGAAAATCCCAAAAACGCATAGTTTCACCACCGAAAATAATTTCACCAGTCGGAGATCTCATTAAATATTTTCCTAAACCAGTAGGCCCTTGTGCTGATGCAACATTAGCTCCAAGTCTTTGATCTCTTACTAAAAAAGTAAAAGCTTGCGATTGAGAAGCTTCTGGCCCTGTTGGTCCATAAAATTCACTTGGATAAGCAGTATTATTAAACCAAGACATACAACAAGCAACAAAGCCCATTATTGCAATAGCACCTAAACTATAAGAAAGATAAGCTTCACCTGACCAAACAAAAGCTCTACGAGCCCAAGCCCAAGGTTTTGTTAAAATGTGCCAAATACCACCTAAAATTTCTAAAGTCCCAATCCAAATATGACCACCAACAATATCTTCTAAATTATCTACACTTACAATCCAACCATCACCACCAAAAGGTGATTTTAGTAAATAACCAAAAATAACAGCTGGACTTATTGTTGGATTAGTAACAACTCGAACATCTCCACCTCCTGGTGCCCAAGTATCATATAGGCCACCAAAATATAAAGCTTTCCAAACTAATAGCCATGCACCAATACCAAGAATAATTAAATGAATACCAAGAATAGTAGTCATTTTATTTTTATCTTTCCAAACATAACCAAAAAATGGAAAAGATTCTTCTAAAGTTTCAGGTCCAATTAAAGAATGATAAACACCACCAAAACCTAAAACAGCAGAAGATATTAGATGAAGAACGCCTGAAACAAAGTATGGAAATGTATCAATAACTTCTCCTCCAGGGCCTACACCATAACCTAATGTAGCTATATGAGGTAATAAAATTAAACCTTGTTCGTACATAGGTTTTTCAGGAACAAAATGCGCAACTTCAAATAAATTCATCGCACCAGCCCAAAAAACTATAAGACCAGCATGTGCTACATGCGCACCTAAAAGTTTTCCAGAAAGATTTATTAATCGAGCATTACCAGCCCACCAAGCAAAACCAGTAGACTCTTGATCACGACCACCTACAGTTAAAGTACCATTAAAGAGCGTTTCCACGTGGTAAAACCTCCTCAGGGAATACAAGTTTTTCATGAGGCTGATCTTGAGCAGCCATCCAAGCACGAATACCTTCGTTTAATAAAATATTTTTTGTATAGAAAGTTTCAAATTCAGGATCTTCTGCAGCTCTTATTTCTTGAGAAACAAAATCATATGCTCTTAAATTTAAGGCTAAACCTACAACACCAAGGGCACTCATCCATAAACCAGTTACAGGAACAAAAAGCATAAAGAAATGTAACCAACGCTTATTAGAAAAAGCAACACCAAAAATTTGAGACCAAAAACGATTCGCTGTTACCATTGAATAAGTTTCTTCTGCTTGAGTTGGGTTAAAAGCTCGGAAAGTATTTGCACCATCACCATCCTCAAATAAAGTGTTTTCAACTGTTGCACCATGAATAGCACATAATAAAGCTGCGCCTAAAACACCAGCAACACCCATCATATGGAATGGGTTTAAAGTCCAGTTATGAAAACCTTGGAAGAACAGAATAAATCGGAAGATAGCTGCAACACCAAAACTTGGAGCAAAAAACCAACCTGATTGACCTAAAGGGTAGATTAAAAAAACAGAAACAAATACTGAAATAGGAGCAGAAAATGCAATAGCATTATATGGGCGGATTTTTACAGAACGAGCAATTTCAAATTGTCGTAGCATAAATCCAATTAATGCAAAAGAACCATGAAGAGCAACAAAAGTCCATAATCCACCTAACTGGCACCAACGAGTAAAATCACCCTGTGCTTCTGGACCCCATAAAAATAATAAAGAGTGCCCTAAACTATTTGCAGGAGTTGATACAGCAGCTGTAAGAAAATTACATCCTTCTAAATAAGAACTTGCTAAACCATGTGTATACCATGATGTTACAAAAGTAGTTCCAGTTAACCATCCACCTAATGCGAAATAAGCACAAGGCAGTAATAAAAGACCAGACCATCCTACAAAAACAAATCTATCTCTACGTAACCAGTCATCAACAATATCAAACCAACCACGTTTTTCTTCAGTTTTACCAATCGCTATAGTCATAGCGTAATTCTCCAAAAAATAAATTACTACTAAAACTTTCTTTTTTAAATACAATTAACTAGTTGTATTTAACAAAAAATTTTAAAAAATTTTGTTTGTTTATATCAATATATATTATAAAATACAAAAAATAAGAAATTCAACTGACTACTTTTTATAAATTTATCACTACTGCATAGTTAGCAAGTTCCTCAAAAATTTTTTAATATATAAAATTTTTTTAGAAGTTTTGAAGCTTTCGAACCACTTTTAAAAAAAGGAAAAAAACTGTTTTTTTAACACACGGGTTTTGCTTGCTTCAAAAAAATTAGCTTTTAAAAAAGTAAAAATAAAACTATAAACGAATAAATAAGGTAAAAAAACTAAATATATCTTACAGATTTTTACAAAAATAAAAAACAAAAATAAAAAATCCTAAAAAATATCGAAAAAGAAAAAAATTCAAAACAGGTAAAAAATTTTATATTATTAACATTTTTTAACAAAAATTTATTGATTGTAGCCTGAAATATAAAAAATTATCAATATTTAAAAAATTTTTTTTAATGCTATGTTTTCTTCTTAAGAAAAGACCGCAAATACCCTTAAAAAAATTAGTAACTACTAAAAAATTTTTTTATATTTAAGAGATACTTAATTTCAATTTTAAAATTTATTTCAGGCTACAATGCAATAAAACAGTTTTTGCAATATACAAAAATTTTTTTACTTTTGTTCTAAAAAATATAATATGAAAATTAATTCTTTTTTACTATTTTCTAAAACTCAAAGAATGCTAGTTTTTAATACTCGAAAAGAAACTAAAAATCCTTCTATTTTAAAATTTTTAAATCTCTTTATTTTTGCCTTAAAAAAAATAAACCCAAGCTACGAAATGATTGTAGAAATTATTGTAGACGTATATTCTTCATATCTGATAAGATAAAATCTTTACAAAATTAAATTTATAAAAATTTAATTTAAATTTTTATAAATTTAATTGATCCCCTCGACGATATTGTAAATATGCAGTAACAAATAATCCAGCTATAGTTACAGGAACTAAGCCTAACACAATCCCAGATAAAAGTGGTTCAACCATCGATTTAAAAATTTTATAACTTCAAATTTAAACTATATATAATGTTTTCACTCTTAAAAATAAAATTACAAGTATAAATCTTATAATTAAATAAGCTTAATTTTGATAAGCCCTAAATATATAACTAATGTCATAACTAAAATTGAAATTAAAAAAATTAAATAACTAAAAATTGTTACCATAAATATTCGTTAGTTTAAAAAAATTAAAAAAATTACCTTTTCTTCTGCTATCTTTTCACAGCTTTTGTAAAAAAAAGGTATTTGGTAGAAAAAACATTTTATTTCAAAAAAAGTTAGGAAATAAACATAACTTTTTTAGTTTAAACTGTAAAAAAACTACCATAAATTTTCTTGATATAGCTACTAGCTGTTTCTCTTTAAATGCAAGGAAGAACTACAACTTATTAACCCTGCATTCACTTTTTAAAAAGTAGTTTACCATGCGTAAGTATCTAAATAGGTTTGAAAAAATTAAAGCTAAAATGATTCAATGATTCAAAGTAAATAAAATCTTTAAAAAATTAAAAATATTTGCTGCTTTTTTACTAAAAATAAAAAAGCAGCATTTTTAAAGTAACCAGAATACAAAAATAAAAAGTATAACACTTACCCTTGCATACTTAGGGTTAAAAAAAAATTATTAAAAATTCATTTCCGCTAATTGAACTTTTTCAAATTGTTTTTTCTTTAAAACTAGGAAAACTTGAGCTAAAATTACAAAAAGGAAGAAAATAATTAATCCTTGGATTCTAGCGGGATTTTGTAAAACAATTTCAGTTTCTTCTTGTCCAAAACCACCAACATTTGGATTAATAGTTAATGGTTGATCAGCTTGAATTTTTTGACCAACATTTACAATTAATTCAGGTCCAGGAGGAATTTTCTCAATTATTTCATCCAGGTTAGATGTTTCAATTTTAACAGAATAACCACCTTTTTTAGAAAGAGGGTCAATTGATTTGATAATTCCAGAACTTGAAGAATTATATATAGTATTGTTACTTTTTGAACCATCAGGGTAAACTTGCCCTCGACCTCTATTTCCACCAACATAAATTGGATATTTTAAAAAAGAAACATTTTTATTTTTAGATGGATCTGGAGAAAGAATTGGAAAAATAATCTCACTATATTGTTTACCTGCTATTGGTCCAATTACCAGAATATTTTTTTTATCTGGACTATAAGGTTGAAAAGAAAGATTTCCTATTTTTTCTTTTATTTCGTCAGGAATTCTTTCAGATGGAGCTAGTTCGAAACCTTCCGGTAAAATTAAAACAGCACCCACATTTAAATCACCTTTTTTACCATTACCTAAAACTTGTTTTATTTGTTGATCGTATGGAATTTTTACAATTGCTTCAAAAACAGTATCAGGTAAAACTGCTTGTGGCACTTCAATTTGAACTGCTTTTTGCGCTAAATGGCAATTTGCACAGACAATTCTTCCATTTGGTTCTCTTGGATTTTGATAATTTTGTTGTGCAAAAATTGGATAAGCGTTTGCAGATAAAATAGAAAATTGAAATAAGAAAATTGTGCTAAAAATAAAATATTTTAAAAACGATAAAATAGCAAAAGATTTTTTCATAAAATAAAAAATTTAATAATAAAAAAATTTTCTTCTCATTTTTATATTATCTTTAAAAAGTTGTGAAGAAAAGAAAATTTTTTTATAAAAATTATAATTATTTTTAATACACTATTAAATAACATTTTTCTAAAAGAATAAAAAAACGACATTACTAAAAGAAAAGTAGTAAAAGTTCAAATATTAAAAAAGTAAAAAATATTCGCATTTTTTACTTTTTGTTTACCAAATATTCTTTTTTTCTCAAAAAAAACTTCTAATTTTAATAAAATCTTTCATTCGAGTTATTTTTTCTTTTTTACTTTGAAAGCAACAAATTAATGGGGAGGTCTTTAAAAGTAGAATCAAAGACCCCTCCTACTTGCATCCAATAAGATGCTACCCTTTTCTTTTCTATGAAGAGTTCAAAAAAATAAAATGTAATCTGTGTAGTACAGAAGTTCGTTCATTAGTAAACAGTTCATTAAATAATTAAAAAAATAATTGAAAAATGAAAAACATTATTTTAAGATACATTAAGAAATGAGAAAATATTTTACTATAATTTTTAAAAAATTCAATTATGTCAATATCAAAAAATTTAGAACAAAATCGACCTATTTTTCCATTTACAGCTATTGTTGGTCAAGAAGAAATGAAATTAGCTTTAATTTTAAATGTAATTGATCCAAAAATTGGTGGCGTTATGATTATGGGAGATCGAGGAACAGGAAAATCAACTACAGTAAGAGCTTTAGTAGATCTTTTACCTGAAATAAAAGTAGTTGAAAATGATTTATTTAATTCAGATCCTGATGATCCTGAATTAATGAGTCAAGAAATAAGAGAAAAATTACAAAATAACGAAAAAATTGAAATAACAACAAAAAAAATATCAATGGTTGATTTACCACTAGGAGCAACCGAAGATCGTGTATGTGGAACTATTGATATTGAAAAAGCATTAACAGAAGGAATAAAAGCTTTTGAACCAGGTCTTCTAGCTAAAGCAAATCGTGGAATCCTTTATGTTGATGAAGTAAATTTATTAGATGATCATTTAGTGGATGTTTTATTAGATTCAGCTGCATCAGGTTGGAATACAGTAGAAAGAGAAGGTATTTCAATAAGTCACCCAGCACGTTTTATTTTAGTTGGATCAGGGAACCCGGAAGAAGGTGAATTAAGGCCCCAATTACTTGATAGATTTGGAATGCATGCCCAAATCGGAACTGTTAAAGACGCTAATTTACGTGTAAAAATTGTCGAACAAAGGGCTAATTTTGATGAATCACCTTTAAATTTTAGAAAAAATTATGATGAATCACAAAATGAATTAAGAGAAAAAATTATAACAGCTCGTCATATATTAAAAAATGTAAATATTGAATACGATTATCGAATAAAAATTTCTCAAATTTGTTCTGAATTAAATGTTGATGGATTACGAGGAGATATTGTAACAAATCGCGCAAGTAAAGCTTTAGCAGCTTTTGAAGGTCGCACAGAAGTGACACCTCAAGATATTTTCCGTGTCATTCCACTTTGTTTACGTCATAGATTAAGAAAAGATCCACTAGAATCTATAGATTCAGGTGATAAAGTTCGCGAAACTTTTAAAAAAGTTTTTGCTTATCAATAACTTTCAAAAATTCTTTTAAAATTTATACATTACATAGGTCATTTCAATTAAAAATTTCAAAAGTTTTTAGTTTTTGTCATTTATATTTATTTCTAAAATGTGAATTTTTTAAATTAATATTTCTAATTTTTTTAAGTATACCATTAAATGTCAAAAAAAATTCAATTAGTTTTTATTCAAAAAAATAGTATCGGCTAACTTTACCATAATTTCTGGTAGAATAGACAAATAGGATAGACAAAAATTTTTATTTTGAACTTTAAATTTAAATAGTAAAAAAAAATTTAATTCAAAAAAGAAAGGCTGGGTTTTATAATATAAAACCCAGCCTTTCTTTTTTGAATTAAATTAGAACGTATGAATAAAATTTTATTTTTTATTAAAAAGTAATTTTTTATTTTTTTAAATTTCAATAAAAAATTGAATAAAAATAAAATAAAATTTTTAAATGATATGATTTAAAGGTAAAATATTCAAAAATTTTTAAAAACTAAAAAATTTTAAACAAAAATTTAAATGATATTTCTTTTAAAATTACTACTATGAGCCCAGTAGGATTTGAACCTACATTAGAAACTTAGAAGGTTTCTGTCCTATCCATTAGACGATGAGCCCATTAAATTTTTATCAAAAAATTTTAAACCAATATACTTAAAATATAAATTTAAATTATACCATTATTTTTTAATAAAATCAATAAAAAAAATAGAATGGGCCGAGCTGGATTTGAACCAGCGTAGGATAAACCAGCGGATTTACAATCCGCCCCCTTTAACCACTCGGGCATCGACCCTTTTGTTTATTTATTTATATAAATAATATCATATAATTAAAAAGCAAACAACCATTTTTTGATAGAAAATTATTTTTCAATTTTTAAAACTAGATTTTTTAAAAATTGTATGATACTATTTATAAAAGTACTTTAACAGGGGATATGGCGGAATTGGCAGACGCAACGGACTTAAAGGATCTATATAATAGTGAGCCTTTTAAAGGAAACTTTAAAAGTGAACGCTCTCAAATTCAGGAAAAATAGTAAAATTAATCCTGAGTCAATTCGATTTTTAAAATTTTATCGAAAGGTGCAGAGACTCTACGGGAGCTATCCTAATACTTACTCAATCAAGGATAAAGAGAGAGTCCACAAAATCAATTTTTTTAAAACAATGTGAAAATCCGTTGGTTCATTGAACCGTGAGGGTTCAAGTCCCTCTATCCCCAAAAAAAACAAATTCGTCCATTAAAATCTGTGTCTAAAGCAGTTAGTATAATTCTATTGATACTTCTGCTACTAGTGAACGGGGTTTGAATTTTAGTATTACCAAAAATATTTTGACATTATGTCCATAAAAGCTAAAAAGGCTAGGATTTAAATTTTTTTTTATTTCTTTTTTTTTTAACAAAACTAAACTAATAATTTTTAAAAATAGTTGCATCTATTAAGATGCTACCCGTCATAAATTAAATTTTTAAAAAGTCAAAAATTAAAACTTTAAGTAAAGATTTTAAAAAATCGAAAACTTTAAAAATTTTTAAAGTTTTCGAGAATAAAATTCAATAACTAAAAGTTCATTTAAATTTAAACCTACAAATTCACGATTAATAAGTGAATGAACTTTACCAATTAAATTTTCTTTATTAAAACTTAAATGAGGCGGAATAGACACTTGATTAGTAATTTCTAAAAATTTAGTAATTAATTCCTGAGAATGTTTTTTTTCTGAAATTGAAATAATATCATTAGGTTTACATTGGTAACTAGGAATATTTACTTTTTTATTATTCACTTTTATATGACCATGACTAATTAATTGACGTGCTGCTGCTATTGTTGGTGCTAAACTTAATCGAAAAACTATATTATCTAAACGCATTTCTAATAATTGTAATAAAATTTCTCCTGTTGAGCCTTTAATTTTTCTAGCTTGTCTAAGATAATTTATCAGCTGGCGTTCAGTAATTCCATAATTATATCGTAATTTTTGTTTTTCTTGCAATCTAATACCATATTGAGACGGTTTTTTAGTATTCATACCGTGTTGACCTGGCGGGTTTGTTCTATTTAAATTTTTTTTAGTAAACCCAGGAAGTTCTCCAAGTCGTCGAATAATTCTTAAACGTGGACCTCTATATCTTGACATATTTTATTAATTAATTAAAAATTAAATAGTTTTTTTTTCATTAACATGTCTCACCATTACTGTTTTAGCTTTCAAAACATTTAGTATAAAATTTCCTCAATTTCCTCAATGAAAAATTCTTAAGTATTTGACTATAACTAAAAATATTAAAAGACAGTTCTTAAAGTTATAAATATATTTTTATTTATGACTGTAATGAAAAAATGTAGAATAGAATTTTTTCAAAAATATTAACAATATTTTTAAAAAAAGTCAATTAATTAGTAGGAAATAATTATTTCCTACTAATTAATTGACTTGTAGTATAAGTAACAAAAACTATAAGTTTTTATATTACTAAAAAATATTAGCATATTTTTTATAAAAAAAAAATAATTTTATTTTAAAACTTAAAGCTTTTGAGATTGTTTAACAACTTGATAACGAGCTCTTGCTCTTTTAAAAGCAAAATTCGCCTCTACTTTTTGTTTTTGACCTTGAGCTTGCTCTAATTTAGTTTTTGCTGCAGAAAATGTATTTTCTGCTTCATCCGAGTCAATATTTTTTGAAGATTCAGCCTCATTAACCAAAACTGTTATTTGATTTTTTTTAATTAACGCAAATCCGCCCATTAGAGCTAAAGAAGTCCATTGATTTTTACTACGAATTAACATAACACCAATATCTAAAGCAGTAATTAAAGGAGCATGATTTGTTAATACCCCCATTTGACCTGTGTTTGTTGGTAATATAATTTCTTCAGCTATTTCATTCAAAAAAATTCGATCCGGTGTCATTATGCAAACTTGTAAACTCATTTTTTTATAAAAATAGAAATTATTTTACTTTATAATTTTACTAATTAAAGATATTAAAATTTTTAAAAAATTATTTTCAGCATGCTTTTTGTATTTTAAATTGCTATTACCAAGTAAAAATTAATTTATATGGAGTGACGATATATAAGAGTATAAGTCAATAACAATCAAAAATAAAAAATTCCCAATAGTCATTTTATTTTTTTGTAAAGAAATCTATGTAAAAATTCATTTATAATCTTTCTAGCCCTTTCTTCTGAAAGAAAACCACAAAAGGTTTCATAAAAAATTATTATATGAATAAATTTGTAAAAACCGTCTAAATAAGCTTCTGTTAACTAAAAAAAAAAAAAACACACTTATTTGAGAAAAGCTGCTTGTTGTATCTAGCAAATAATTTTTTGATTAGAAAGTTATCTCCCTTTTTAAAAAGGGAGATAAGCAAGTTTAAAAAGATTTTCTTTCTTAAAGATTATGTTTCAAAAATTAAATGGAAATAGTTTCTTTAGACCAAAAAGTGATAGTTATTGTAAAGTCGATGCTTTTTGAATAGCTTCATCAATGTTCCCTACTAGATAAAAAGATTGTTCGGGTAAATCATCTAATTCCCCAGATAAAATTAAATTGAAACCTTGTATAGTTTCGGCTAAACTTACATATTTTCCTGGTGAACCTGTAAATACCTCTGCAACAAAAAATGGTTGAGATAAAAATCTTTCAATTTTACGAGCTCGAGCAACGATTAATCTATCTTCTTCAGATAATTCATCTAAACCAAGAATTGCAATAATATCTTGTAATTCTTTATAACGTTGTAATGTTTGTTTTACATTTTGTGCACATTGATAATGTTCTTCACCTACAATCCATGGTTGTAACATTGTTGATGTTGAATCTAATGGATCTACGGCAGGATAAATTCCTTTTGAGGCTAATCCTCTAGATAATACAGTTGTTGCATCTAAATGGGCAAAAGTTGTAGCAGGAGCTGGATCAGTTAAATCGTCAGCAGGAACATAAACAGCTTGTATTGATGTTATTGATCCATCTTTTGTAGAAGTAATTCTTTCTTGTAAACCACCCATTTCTGACGCAAGAGTTGGTTGGTACCCTACTGCAGAAGGCATACGACCTAATAGAGCTGAAACCTCAGAACCTGCTTGAACAAATCTAAAAATATTATCAATGAAAAGTAATACGTCTTGTTTATTTATATCTCTAAAATATTCAGCCATAGTTAAGGCAGTTAAACCAACACGCATACGTGCTCCTGGAGGTTCATTCATTTGCCCATAAACTAAAGCAACTTTTGATTCTCCAATATTTTCTTCATTAATAACTTTTGATTCTTTCATCTCCATATAAAGGTCATTCCCTTCACGAGTTCTTTCCCCTACACCACCAAAAACAGAAACACCACCATGAGCTTTTGCAATATTATTAATTAATTCCATAATTAATACAGTCTTCCCTACACCAGCCCCACCAAATAAACCAATTTTTCCACCCCGACGATAAGGTGCTAGAAGATCAACAACTTTTATTCCAGTTTCAAAAATTGAAAGTTTTGTATCTAAATCAACAAAAGCTGGAGCTGATCGATGAATAGGTAATCCTTCTTTGCTTTCTACAGGCCCTAAATTATCTACAGGCTCGCCTAAAACATTAAAAATACGACCCAAAGTTGCTTGACCAACAGGAACGGTTAACGGTTTTCCTGTGTCAATAACTTCCATTCCTCTCATTAAACCATCTGTTGCACTCATTGAAACAGCACGCACACAATGGTCACCTAATAATTGTTGAACTTCACATGTTACTGAAACTTCTTCCCCAGCCTCATTTTGACCTTTAACTACAATAGCATTATAAATATTCGGCATTTTACCAGGAGTAAAAGCTACATCTAAAACAGGTCCAATTATTTGAGTAATACGACCAATATTTTTTGTTTCTAAAGAAAGAGTCATTTATTAATATATAAATTTTTTATAAAGTTTGAAAAGAAAAAAAATATTTTTTAGCAAAAATCTAAAAATATTTTTTAATATTTTGTATACTGAAGGTAGAATCAAAAATCTTTAATACAAAAATATAAAAATAAAAAATTAATTTTAATTTCATTTTTGGTTTTTTTGAAAAAAAAAAACATTAATAAAAGTAAATTTAATTTCTATTTATTTGGAAATTAAATCTTAATTTTAAAATTTTTTATTTATTTTATAAAATAAATAAAAAATTTTATGTTGAAAATATAACTTCTATAAATATAAAACTTAAAAAAACTAATTTTTTATTAAAATTGAACAAATCATACAAATTTTTTATTAACCATATAATATCATAATATTTTTAAAAACTCAAGTTTCCACTCTCTTTATGTAATAACTTTATAAAAATAAAAACAATGCTTTTTATAATTTTATAAAAACTATATTAAAAATTAAATTTTATTAATTCTTAAATTTTTTAGTTACTATTGGTTTTTTTGAAAAAAAAAAGAGGAAATTTTTATTTTTGCCAGTAAAGTAAAATTAAAGTAAAATACTTTTCCCATCTTATTGGATGCAATAAGATGCTACCGAAAGTATGAAGGATTCAATGAATTACAATAAAAATTGTCTAATTTTTTACTATTTTTTACTCTATAATGTCTAAACGTTTTCAGAGTTTTTTAAAACAAAATAAAAACATAGCAAAAATAAAAAAAGTCAAAAAAAAAATAAAAAATTTTATTTTTCATTAATTTTTATTTTTCATTAAACAGAAGTAATAGTTTTATTTTTTTTAATAAAAAAAAGTTATGTTATTCTACTGTAAAATTAAAATAACATAACTTTTTTTTATTAAAAAACTATTTTAGAAACGGGCAGAATGCATGATCGTAAATTTTTTTAATTATTAATTTAATATGGCTCCACAAACTGAAACTAAAGCAGGTGCTGGATTTAAAGCAGGTGTAAAAGATTATCGATTAACTTATTATACTCCTGATTATCAAGTAAAAGATACTGATATTCTTGCTGCATTTCGTATGACTCCTCAACCAGGTGTACCACCAGAAGAATGTGGTGCAGCAGTAGCAGCAGAATCTTCTACTGGAACTTGGACAACTGTATGGACTGATGGGTTAACTAGTTTAGACAGATATAAAGGTCGTTGTTATGATATCGAGCCAGTTCCTGGTGAAGAAAATCAATACATTGCTTATGTAGCATACCCATTAGATCTTTTCGAAGAAGGTTCTGTTACTAACTTATTTACATCTATTGTAGGAAACGTTTTTGGTTTTAAAGCTTTACGTGCTTTACGTCTAGAAGATCTTCGTATTCCACCAGCATATGTAAAAACATTCCAAGGTCCTCCTCACGGTATTCAAGTAGAACGTGATAAACTAAATAAATATGGTCGTTCTCTTTTAGGTTGTACAATTAAACCAAAATTAGGTTTATCTGCTAAAAACTATGGTCGTGCAGTTTATGAATGTTTAAGAGGTGGATTAGATTTCACAAAAGATGATGAAAATGTAAACTCTCAACCATTTATGCGTTGGAGAGATAGATTTTTATTCGTTGCTGAAGCTATTTATAAATCTCAAGCAGAAACTGGTGAAATCAAAGGTCATTATTTAAATGCAACTGCTGGTACTTGTGAAGAAATGTTAAAAAGAGCTGAATGTGCTAAAGAATTAGCTATGCCAATTATTATGCACGATTATTTAACAGCTGGTTTCACTGCAAATACAACATTAGCTCACTATTGTCGTGATCATGGTTTATTACTACATATTCACAGAGCTATGCATGCTGTTATTGATCGTCAAAGAAATCATGGTATGCATTTCCGTGTTTTAGCAAAAGCTCTTCGAATGTCTGGTGGTGACCATTTACATTCTGGTACTGTTGTAGGAAAACTTGAAGGTGAGCGTGAAGTTACTTTAGGATTTGTAGATTTAATGCGTGACGATTATATCGAAAAAGATCGTAGTCGTGGTATTTACTTTACACAAGATTGGGTTTCTTTACCTGGTGTAATGCCTGTAGCTTCTGGTGGTATCCACGTATGGCACATGCCGGCATTAGTTGAAATTTTCGGTGATGATGCTTGTTTACAATTTGGTGGAGGAACTTTAGGACATCCTTGGGGTAATGCGCCTGGTGCTGCTGCAAACCGTGTTGCACTTGAAGCATGTACTCAAGCTCGTAACGAAGGACGCGATCTTGCTCGTGAAGGTGGTGATATTATTCGTGCAGCTTGTAAATGGAGTCCTGAATTAGCAGCTGCTTGTGAAGTTTGGAAAGAAATTAAATTTGAATTTGATACAATTGATAAATTATAATTAATTTATGCTTGTGATAACTATCACAAGCATATTTAAATTTATTTTTTACCATTTTTTTTTTCAAAAAAACTTTAACTGTTTTTTTACCCTTGCATACTTAGGGTTAAAAAAACAGTTAAAGTTTTTTTAACAAAATAATATACGCTTTTAATTATATTCAAAGATTAATCTATTTAAAGTTTTTTAAAAAAGACTATTCGTAGCCCAAAGTCTGGCGAGAGTTAAAGTGAATTAAAAAAATAATAGTTATTAAGTTTTAAAAGGTTAACTATTTTTAATTTTTGTACGAAACAACTTCTTTCTCCTTAAAAAATATACGTAGCTTTTTTATTTTATTTTCAAAATTTTATTCTAAATCTAAAATGGTAAACTATTAGTTTTAAGTTTAAAAATTTTTAACTACTGTAAAAATTGCTTTGAACAAAAAAAAAATATGATTTTTTTAATGTAATTTTATTGAGATACTGGGTGATACAGAAAAAACGAAAATAAATTTATAAACGTAAAAATATTAATTTTTAAAAGTAAAAACAAAAAAAGTAAAAAATTAAAAGCATGCAGCAGGGTTTGAACCTGCGATGTCCTTTCGGATACGGATTATGAGTCCGTTGCTATCGACCACTCAGCCATGCATGCGTATGTTATAAAATACCATGATTTTATTGAAGTTGCAAGTTTTTTATAAAATTTTTTATAAAAGTATTTATAAAAAATGTTGTATTTTATTATTTGTATTTTTGGTTTTTAAAAAAAAAAAAAGACAAAATACAATTTTTAATTCACCTTTAATACTGAGGGTTACATGATAAATTTTTATTACTTCATGTAGCCCTCAGTATCTAAGAAGAAGTTTAAAATGAAGTAAAATTTTTTTGTACTACTACAAAATTATAAAAGAAAAAAAAGAGGAAATTAAATTTTTAGTTTTATATTATTTATTCATTGACTAAAAAAATTGTTTTCATCCCTTTTTTTCTAGAAACTTTTTGAATAATAAAAAGTTTTAAAGAAAAAACCTACTAATTATTATTTTTAACCTTCATAAGGGATATTAAAATAATATTGTAAAAAAAAGTTATAAAATTAATTGAACGTTTTCTTCTTTAGAGAAAACCACAATTAAGGGACAAAAAATAATTTTTTTAACAAAGATAATTCATAGACATCTTGAGGTTTTATAATTTGTTGAACTCGGCCTTTTTCAAATAGAATAATCTCATTGGCTACTTCTAACGCTTCTTGTTGATCATGCGTAACAAATACTGTTGTTACAGAAACTTGTTGATGTAAAATTCTTAACCAATTTCTCAAATCTTTTCTAACTTTTATATCTAAAGCACCAAATGGTTCATCTAAAAGTAATACTTTTGGTTCAATTGCTAAAGCTCGAGCTAAAGCAACTCTTTGTCTTTGACCACCTGAAAGTTGACTTGGATATTTTTTAGCAAATTTTTCTAGTCGAATAAGTTTTAAAAGTTCATTAACTCTGTTTGAAATAGTCAAAGGATTAGCTCCTCGAATAGTCAAACCAAAAGATATATTTTCATAAACATTCATATGTTTAAATAATGCATAATTTTGAAAAACAAATCCGATTTCTCTTTCTTGAACCGATAAAAAAGTTGTATCACGTCCAGTTAACCACACTCTTCCAGAATCAGGAATATCTAAGCCTGCAATAACTCTTAAAAGCGTAGATTTACCAGATCCGGATGGACCTACTAAAGCTACTAAAGATCCAGTTTTTATTTCTAAATTTACAGAATCAAGTGCAGAAAATTTACCGTATTTTTTAGAGAGATTTTCAATAAGAATACTCATATTTTATAATATTTTTAAAAGTGATTATTTTAAAAAACTAATTTTTACTAATAATTCCATTTTTAAAATTTTGGTTTTTTGAAAACCCTTGCATACTTAGGGCTACGAAAAAGTATATAAAAAACTGTTTCTAATTTAACTCAAAAATAATTTCTTCCTGAAAAATAAAACTAGAAATAAACTAAGAGAAACATTCTTTTGAATACCCTAACATACTAGTCTTTGAAGTTGCAAAACTGTCTACTGAAACCCTTGCTTATTAAATATCTGTTTTAGACTTTGTTTCACAAGGGTTACAATATTAGGAAGAAAAAAGTTGTGATCTTTTGAAGAGATAAAAAAGAAAAAACAGTTTTTTTGAAAAAAAAAACCAAGTCGATGAAAAATAAAAGAAAATGAAAGGAAAAGGGTGATTTATTTTTAGTAAAAACTTTTATGATTAGAATTCGAAAAACCACCCTCTGAAAATTTTTTTAACACTAGGAAAATCATCATATTACAAAATACGAAGTGTAATATTTTTTACAAAGCAAGATGTTCTATTGAAAGAAAAAAGTAAAAGAGAAGCTGCCTTGGTGAAAAGAAAAACAAAAAAACATAGAAGTAAAATTTTTTAGTTCTTAATTTTGTATTTTAATTTATCACTTATAAAACTTTGATTTATAAGATTTTCTAAAAAATCAGATTTTAAATTGTTCTTTTTATCTCTATAAAAAGCACGCCATTCTATTTTTTCTTGATTTGCTAAAAAAATAGCTTTATTAAATAAATCTGAATCTAAAGTTTTCAAAAAACTTTCAGAAAATATATTAAAAATATTTTTAAACGATAGTAATATTTCTCTATATAACAACTCAGAATCAATAATTTTTTCATTATCATTTGAAAATTTTAAGATTTCAAATTCTTCGTTTTTAAACAAATTTTGAGACCATTCTTTCCATTTTCGACGTAATTTTTCTTCCGTCATAAAAGAAATATTTTTTTGAATACCAAAAGGAATAAAGCCTAATTTTTTAAAAGGCGCATCTTTATAAAGTGTTATTGTTTCAGATAAAGCTTGTTTTAAAAAAGAACGTGGTACAATAAGATCTAATAAACCATGATGTAATAAATATTCTGCAGTTTGGAAATCATCTGGTAATTGTTCTTGTAAAGTTTGTTCTATAACCCTTCTTCCTGCGAAGCCTATTAAAGCTTTAGGTTCAGCAATAATTAAATCACCTAACATAGCAAAACTAGCAGTGACTCCACCAGTTGTGGGAGAAGTTAAAATTGATATATAAAGAAGATTAGCTGAAGATTGATAAACTTGTAAAGAAGCAGAAATTTTTGCCATTTGCATTAAACTAAAAATTCCTTCTTGCATTCTTGCTCCGCCGGAAGCGCAAATTAATATTAAAGTTAAACCTTCTTGAGTAGCGTATTCAATAAGTCGAGTAATTTTTTCACCAACAACTGACCCCATACTGCCACCCATAAAATTAAAATCCATTATTCCAACAGCAACGGGAATTCCATCAAGTAAACCTGTTCCAGTTTGTACCGCATCTTGTAATCCTGTTCTTTCTTGTGCTTCTTTTAATCTTTCAGTATAATTTTTTTGATCTTTAAACTCTAAAGGATCGCATGGTGAAAGAGTTTCATCTAAAGATCTCCAAGTTCCTAAATCAATTATATTTTCTATACGTTCTTGACTATTCATTTGCAAATGATAGCCACATCCAAAACAAACACGTTGGTTTTCTTTTAAGTGTTTTATATAAAGTATTACTCCACAATTATCACAACGCGTCCATAATCCTTGACTTCCATCAGAAGCTGGATGATTATATTTTGGAGCATTAAGTAATTTAAGTTTTCGTTGATCTTCAATCCAAGCTAAAATTGACATATTTAAAATTCTCCAGATTATAAAAGTAGAATAAATTACTTAAATATTTTACGTAACCCTTTTTTTTTCTATGCAAGGGTTTTTTATAATATTTTAACATCTTTTTTTTTTTTTAATAGCAATTATTTTTATTATAAAAACTTTGTATATTTTGGAATCAATTTTATAATAATTTTATAATAATTTAAGAATAATTTTAGAATAAGGATTTTTTTATGACTGCGGCTTATCTTCCTTCTCTTTTAGTTCCATTAGTAGGACTTGTTTTCCCAGCTATAGCTATGGCTTCACTTTTTTTATATATAGAAAAAGATGAAATTAATTAAAAATCAATTAGTATTAGTCTTCTTTAAGAAGAATAAATCCATTTGGTTTTTTTGAAAAAAAAAATAAAATTAATTAAATAATTTTTACTATATTTTTAAATATAGTAAAAATTAGAAAGCGTTATAGCATTGAAAATATAAATTCAAAAAATTCTTGACTTTTAAAATTTTAAATTTTAAAACAAAAGACCAAAAAAATTTGTAAAATAAAAAATTTTATAGTATGTTACCCAAAGTATGAAGGGGAGTTGTTATTTTTTAAAATTGAGAATATAATTTAATAAAATGAAAGATCTGTAGCTCAGTTGGTAGAGCGCCTGCCTTACAAGCAGGATGTCATCGGTTCGAATCCGGTCAGGTCTAATAAATACTAGTATTAAAATAATTAAATAATTTATTAAACTGAATAGTATTAATTTTTTTGCTAAATAAATATTATTACCTTTTTTTCTTCTTTTTTACTTTGAAAATCAAAATTAAAATTTTTTTGATACCATTTTTCTATTAAAAATAGGAAAGTATATAATAGCCTTTTAAAAAGTTTCTGTTTTTCTTTTATTTTAAAACCCTAAGTATGCAAGAATAACAAATTATTTTTAGCCTACTATCGGAGTCGAACCGATAACCTTCGGTTTACAAAACCGATACTCTGCCAATTGAGTTAAGCAGGCTTATTAGAAAATTATTTTGATTACTAATCAAATAGTATTCAAAACAAAAGAAAATATCAATAGAATTCATTTTTAAATTTTTTCATGAAGTTAAGCATAGATATTTAATCCGTCAAGCACGTCACGTTTGTCACGCATCTGTTTTTACAGATGCGTGACAAACGTGACGAGCGTGACGAAAAATCTATTATCCTTATTTAATTAATTTATATTTACGAATAAGTAAAATATTTCTGTGTTATAAAAACTTTACGAAAAAAAGCGTGACGAGCGTAAAAAAATGTAAAAACACCTACTGCGAGTGAGTAAAACTTTTTATATTCGGTCACGCTAAATTATGACAGAAGCTTGACAGAAGCGTGACCAAAGTGTGACCAAAATATCCAGGGAAGGTCACTGTGTCCGACACCTTCCCTAAAGAATAACATCTTAACCCTTCGACTGAGTGGGTGTGTTATAACCCCTTTTACTTCACACGAACTATATTTTGCTATTTGAATTGTATTTTTATTCAGATAGAAGTATGCAATCTCCTCGTTTTAAACCTTCTATTTTAAGTTTTTTTTATTTTCACAGGCACTAACTCTGTCTCCGGACTAATAGTCAATCTTTTTAAAAACTTAAAAACGAAGGTTCTAGTGCTTTTTTTATTTTGTCTTCAATCGTAGCCGAAGCCAAAGAATCGTACTTCAACGGCACACCAATTAGATATATCCTTTCTCCTTTGTTAGATCTCTGCAAAGTATTTAAGGAAATATAAATATAATTTTTATTCTAAAACTAACTAGAAAAATAAAAAATACATCATGTTTGTTTTCTTCTTTTTCTACTTTTGAAGACCAGTAATACCCTTGCATACTTAGGACTACGAGTTTTGATTTTCGCTTTTTTAACCCTAATTTTCGTAGCCCTAAGTATGAAGGGTTGAAAATAAAAAAATTTAAAATTTTTGCTTTTGCCCTGGAGAGGATTTGAACCTCCACATCTATCGATAATTGATTTTGAAGCAATTGTGTCTACCTTTCCACCACCAGGGCTTTAGATTGAAAAACTTAATTAATTTTATAAATAAAATTAATTAAGTTTAAACATTTTATTTTTTAATTTTAAATTTTTCAAAATTTGCTTTGTCTTTTTCAAGATTATATTTCATTTTTTCGAAATTAATGTAATGAGAAGTACTTTTACGAGAATTTGTCCCCCAAGTATTTTCAAAAATTAAAAATAATTTTAATTTATTAGAAGTCTGAAAATCACTTTTTTTAGTCAAAATATTAAAATTATTTAATAAAGTTAAAATATCAAATTGTCGAAGTATCTCATAACGTAATAAATAATCTACAAAATAATCTAAAATTTCACGATTATTATTTAAAAAACTAAATGCTTTATTAAAGGATAAAAGAAGTAAACCATGTCCGATATAATCTCTATCAATAGAATATAAATTAGTCCACAGTAAAGAAGAATTTTTAGAATTATTTAATAAATTCACTAAATTATCATTATCATGAGAATATTGATCAGGAGAAATCCATTCTTCATTTCTTTCATTTTCTTCTGGATTAGGAAGATAAATTCGATACCAATCACTAAAAAAAATATCTGAGAAACTTGCTTGTTTAATAATTTCAACTTGCCACCATGATCTTATTGACCATTCTTGAAAAATTTGTTGATAATTAAATGATTTTTTTTCTTGAAAAATATTTTTTTGAGTTTCATGTATTAATTGATTTAAAAGCTCTAAAATATCAATTTCTGAGATTTCTAAATTGTTTTTTGTTTGAATTATTTGATGATATTTTTTAATAATAACATTTTTAGAATAAAAATACCATTTATCAATCATATAATAACTAAGAAGTGTGGCCGAATTTAAATCGTCAAATCCAAGGTCAGATTGCCAATATAAACTGAAACTCCAATTTTTAAAATCTTTTTTATTTAAACCCTTCATACTTTGGGCTCCGGTAACACTTTGAAAAAACGAGGGGTCGTTTAAGACCTCTTTTCTAGTTTTTTCAGTTTTTAAATTTATCGACGAGGTCATTCTATTTGTTAAAATACTATTTTTTTTATTTAAAAAAATTGCTGAATTTTTAAGTAAAAAGAAAAGTTCTGCCGCTTTTCCAGAATAAAAACCAATTAATCGGCTTTCTAATTCTGATTTATAATTAATTTTTAAAAAACTAGTTTGTAAAAATTTAGTAAATTGTTGGTGTCGTGGATTATTTAATCTAGGCCAAAGATAAACTACAATTGCTGGAGGATGATTTGGCAATAAAGTATGAACGAGAGCTTTTCCAGATTGATAATATGCTAAACGAGTTAAATAAAAAGGATCTTTAATTTCACTTAAATTTAAACATATATGTTCAGTACTATAACTTGTTATAAACAGAATACCTTGTTCAATACTTTCAATTGTATGAACTGTATTTTTTATAATAGCTTGGATAGAAGATTCATTCATTACAGCAGCTAAATCAGCTGCACTAAAACCAAAAGTTCGATTTGCAAAATAATCCCAAGATAAGTTTTTTTCAATTCCTAAATTAGTACTATACAATTTTAAAATTTCAATTCTTTTTTCTTTATTTGGTAAATCTAAATAAAAAACTTTGTCAAATCTACCAGGTCGAGTTAAAGCAGAATCTAAAACATTTGGTCTATTAGTCGCGCCGATAACTACAATACCTTTTCTTGACTGTAAACCATCTAATTCGACTAAAAATTGCATTAATAGACTTAGTTGTTGTTGTTTTATTTGATTTTTTGAAACACTATTTTCAATAGATTTAAAACTAAAACTTTCTTCATTTATTATTTCAAAATTATTTAAAAAATTTTCTTGGTCTTCTGTTTTAAAAAATTTTGTTTTTTTCAAAAACAAATTGTTTCTGTATAATTCTCGAGAATTACTTTTTAATTCAGAATCAAATTCATAAATAGATTCAATAATTTCATCTGAACCCATTGGATTTTTAATAATATTTTCTCGTTTCTCTCCTAATGTGTCAATTTCATCAATAAAAATAATACAAGGAGCTAATTCACGAGCTTTTTCAAATAAATTTTTTAATTTTTGTGCTGCAATTCCTTCTTGATCTGAATCATTTAAAGAACTTCCTGATTGAATCAATACTGGTACTTCTGCTTCACCTGCAATAGCTTGAACTAATATTGTTTTTCCAGTACCAGGCGGTCCAATTAAAAGAATACCTTTAGGGAGGATATTACTCATTTTAAAAGAACGGGCCGAGTTTCTTAAAAACCAAACAATTTCTCCTAATTCTGGTAAAATTCCATCAATTCCTGCTATATGATGAAATTGTTTTTTATTCTTATAAATTATTCGAAAACCTTTTTCAGTCTCATCTAATTGTAATTCTTCTTTTAATCCTTCATCTAAAATGCCTAATGAACTTACAATATCTAATAAATATGAGACTAATTCCTTCCCATATTTTTTATAAAAATCTTGTAAAATTTGTAATATAAAAAATCCAAAAGAGAATTGTGCAATTATAAAAAATGATAAAAAGCTTATAGATTGCCAATTTTGATAAAATGAATTACTAAAATATTTAAATATTTTTTTTTCTAATTTTTTACCAAAAGAAAAATTTTCTTTATAAAAGATTTCTTCCGATGATAATTTATTAAATTCTTCTAAATTGACTAAAACCTCATTTTTTGAGTATTTCTTTTTCTCATTAATATTTTTAAATGTTCGACTTGGATAAAAACTAAATAGTTTTTTATATATTCCACCATAATTTTTATTTTTTATAAAAATTGGAAAGGAATGATCAAAATAAATCTTATTTTTGTATTTAGGCGCGTTTAAAATTGTATTTAAAATGAATTCATTCAATGAAATTTTTGAAAAAGATTTATAAGATTTTTGCGACTTAGGATTATAATAATCAAGTAAAGTCAAAGGCCAAATAATAGGTTTTTGTTTAGGGTATTTAATTCGAATTAATGGTATTGAGACGGCAAGTTGGTTATCATCTAAAACATCAAATTGGTCTTTGAAATTAGTAAAAGATTTGTTTCTTTTCGAAGAAGACTCTGCTTTTAATTTTTCCAAAATTAACCGCCATTGTGTTTCTTCTAAATAGGGTATTCGATAATCTTCAATAAAAGGATAAATTGTAGTAGTATCAAAAAATTTATCTTTTGATATATTTAAATTTTTATCAAGAAAACGAAAATTTTTTTCTAAAATATCAGAATTTGGATATATTGTTTCATTTGAAAAATAATTTTTTTTACCAAAAAAATTATTTTTTCGATCCGATAATGGATTATCACTATAAAAAATATTTTTAAACGAATTTTGTATTTGTTTTTTATTTGTTAAAAAAATATCTTTTGTGCTTTCATCTAAAACTACACCTGGCCCTTGATATAATATTTGTCGATATTGAACTCCTTCTAAAAAAGTAGGTTTATATTGTAACTGAATTGTTGAAAAATTTGTTGAAAACAAATTTTCTTTATAAAAAGCTAAAGGTAAAAAAATTTTTATTTTGCTTGAAGTCGACGTAGAAAAAGAAGATTTATTAAAATTTTTTGAAATTTTTTGTTTATTTAATTTTTTTTTAAAAAAAAATTCTAAAAAATATGATTTTACATTTTTTTTAGTAAAATCTGGGTAAAAAAAACCGGACATTAATCTAGGTGTAAGAAGGAAATTTTCTTCTTTAAACTCAAAATCATTTACTAATTGAATTAAATTTTCAGAACAGATTTTTGAAAAAAAAGATTTTAAATCAAAAGAATTTTTTTCTAATCTACTAGTATTTAATACTTTACTAGTAGGTTGTAATAATTTTTTATAAAAAAAATTAGTAAATTCATTTTGAAAAAACGAAAAATAATTTTTTTTCTTTTGACTAAATGAGGTGTCATTTTTTGCTTGAATTTTTTCACAAAGTAATTTATTTGTAAATCTTTCATTTTTTAGAGATATAAATTTGAAAATATTTTTATTTTCGATATTTGATTTATTTTTTGAAATATGATCAAATTTATTAAAATTATAAAAAGTTATTGTTTTCAGAATAAATTTTGATTTTTTAAATTTATTCTTTTCTTGGCTTTGAACTCCTCCCAAACTGTTGTCTTTACTAATTGTTTTTAATTTCGACGTTTTTTGAAAAAAATAAATTAAATTTTGATTTTCTTTTTTAAAAGGTAAAAATAAATTTTTTATTTTATAATTTTTAAAAAAATACAAATTTTGGAATTTTTTTTTATAAAAAAAATTTCTTTTTTCACTGGTTACTAGTTCTTTTTTTTTTAAAGTATTATTAAAAAATTTTTTTTTTATATTTTTTTGGGCCAGTAAATTAACACCCTTATTTTGAAAATTACTTTCGTTTTTATAAGAAATCGTATTTATTTTTAATGGAAATTGATCTAACTTATAAAAAAAAGAATTGGAGTGAATAAAAAATTCACGGGGATTTAAAAAATAAAAATTTGCTTTTAATTCACCGTTCATAGTTTTGTCAAAAAAAACATACTTACTATTTTCAACCGATTTTAAAGATAATGCATCATTTTTTCTTTCATTTTTTGGAAAAATAGCTAAAAATAATTGAGAATCAAAAGTAGGAGATAGTGATTTTGTTTCTAATAAAATAAATTCATTATAAATATCAATTCTTTTCAATTTTTCAAGACTATTTAAATTTGGGTCATTTAAAAATTCAAAAGTTTGCCAAAAAAATTTTTCATATGGGGAAGAATATCCTGGTAAATTTTTTTCTAGAAAAACCGAAAAAGTTTGATCTTTATATTTTAAAAATATAATTTGACTTAAATTTAAAATAAAAGGTAAAACAAGAATTAAAAAATTGGAATTTGTTGTATTAGTCAAAACATTAGTAGTTTTTTCTTTTGCCCAATTCTTATATTCTTTTGAGTAAAAATTACTTGTAAAGAAATAATTTTTTTTAAAATTTTTCATTTTATGTAAAAAAGATTTAAAACGTTTTTTATTCATATGCAATTTTTTGTATATAAAAATATTTTTTATTTTTAAAAAATTTAAAATTTTTTGTAGTTGCTTTTATTGCCTTAATTAGTTTTCAAATTTAATTATTTTTCATTTTTTTTTTTTTCAAAAAACGAAATTTACTTTTTTTATGATTTAATTTTTGTCTTCAAAGTAAAAAAGACGAAAAATCTAATTTTTTTAATTTTATTAACTCAATTACTCTCTTTTAAATTTTTTTTTGTAAAAAGTATAATATAAAGATTCAATAAAATAAAAACTTTTAAAATGTTTTTACAGTTTGAAAAGTTAAAAAGTTAAATAAAATAAAAAATAACGGTGCTATTTTTTATTTTATTTAACTGAATAGCATAGTGTTATTTTTTTATAAGAAAAATTAATTATGCAATCTTTTATGTTTCAAAAATTGAAGATTTAAAATTAATTAATTTTATAAAACTTTCAAAAAATAAAACTACTTTAATTTTTTTAGAATTTATTTGGTTTTTTTGAAAAAAAAAATAAAATAGAAAAAATTATTTTTAAATATATATATATGATATAATAACAAATAAAGGTAGCCTATAAAAAAACTTTTTTATTTTGTAAGTTAAAAAATTATGTTAACACTAAAAATTTTTGTATATACAGTCGTTACTTTTTTTGTTTCATTGTTTATTTTTGGCTTTCTTTCTAATGATCCTGGAAGAAATCCCGGGCAAAAGGATCTTGATTAATTAATTGGATGCAGTTTTTCTGCATCCAAACTTTTTTGAAAGAAAATAATTTTTAGTATATTATAGTAATTTTTTAAACAAAATAAAATATTCAGAAAAAATTATTTTGTTATTTTTTATAAAAATTTGTATTTTTTCTAAAATATTTTTGACTACTATTTAATAAATTTAATGATATAATATTAAAATTAAAGTTAAATTTTTTATGCTTTATAGTTTTAGAAAAAGATTTAAAAAATTAAAAAAATTCTATAACTAAAGAATTTGTTATAAAATTATAAAAGTAATTTTTTTTAGTTTTTAAACCTTGTTTTATTAATTAATATTTTTACTAATATTTTTTTATAAAACTCTGGTTTTCTGGTAACTTTTTATAGAACAAAAGAAAACAGTTGTTTTTTTAAAATTTAAAAAAACAAGAAAAGATAAATGCTATTAAAATTTGAATAAAAAATTTAATACAAAGCATTTAACTAAAAAATTTTTAATAAAATTAATAAAAAAATGCCAAGATCACAAAGAAATGATAATTTTATAGATAAAACTTTTACAGTAATTGCAGATATTTTATTAAAAGTTTTACCTACTTCAAATAGAGAAAAACAAGCATTTAGTTATTATCGAGACGGTATGTCAGCTCAGTCTGAAGGTGAATACGCAGAAGCATTACAAAATTATTATGAGGCTATGCGTTTAGAAATAGATGCATATGATCGTAGTTATATATTATATAACATCGGATTAATTCATACAAGTAATGGAGAACATGGGCGGGCATTAGAATATTATTATCAAGCTTTAGAAAGAAATCCTTCACTTCCACAAGCATTAAATAATATAGCAGTAATTTATCATTATCGAGGGGAACAAGCTATTGAAAAAGGAGAAATTGAAATTTCAAAAATTTTATTTGATAAAGCTGCAGATTATTGGAAAGAAGCTATTAGATTAGCACCAACAAATTATATAGAAGCCCAAAATTGGTTAAAAATGACTGGACGCTTTTAATAAAAAGATAAAATATTGTTTTTAGTTTGAATAATTTACTGTATATACTTTTCTTAAGCAAAAAATTCTTTAAATAACGATTTACCTTTTTTGGTAGAAAAAAGTTAAATTTTTTTTTACTTTTTATTTATTTTATATAATTTGTGCTTTCAATTTTAAAAATATCAAATAAATTAATTTTTATTAAACTTTATTCACTACAAATAAAATTTGAGAGATCTTAACAAACTCCTTTCGAGAAGACCTTACATTCAATAAGATGCTACCCAAAGTATGAAGGGAAAAGTAATATTATTTTTCGTAGCCCAAAATATGAAGGGTTAAGAATCACAAAATAACTGATTCAAAACGTAGAAATTAATAGTTTACTTTTAAAATTAAAATATTATTACTTCTCAATTTTATACAATTATAGGGAGGTCTTAACAGACCCCTTTAAAATTGTTCGTATAGTTTAACAATCGTAGCCCAAAGTATGAAGGATCCATCAAAATTGTTTCTGAATAGTAGTAATTTTAAAAGAAACATTATTTAAATTTTTGTTCCAAATACCAGCTAAACTTAGTATCTTGATAACGAAAAAAGATAGTTAAGGAGAGTGTATATTATATAAAATATTTAATAATCGCATATATTGTATACTTTTAACAGAAAAAGCTAAGTTAGATTAAAAATATAAAAAAATAAACTTACTCTTTCGGTAAGCATCTTACTAGATGCGAGGAAAGGGTAAGTTTATTTAAAAAATTATCCGAATTTACCAGAAGTTGAAGCTATTAAGAAAGCAGCATAAGTTAAAATATAGCCAACAGAGAAATGAGCTAATCCAACTAATCTGGCTTGAACAATAGAAAGTGCTACAGGTTTATCTTTCCATCGAACTAAATTAGCTAAAGGAGTTCTTTCATGAGCCCAAGCTAATGTTTCAATTAATTCTTGCCAATAACCTCTCCAAGAAATTAAAAACATAAAACCAGTAGCATAAACAAGATGACCAAATAAGAACATCCATGCCCAAACAGATAAGCTATTCATTCCAAAAGGATTATAACCATTAATAAGTTGAGATGAGTTTAACCAAAGATAATCTCTTAACCACCCCATTAGATAAGTTGAAGATTCATTAAATTGATTGACATTGCCTTGCCAAACACCTAAATGTTTCCAATGCCAATAAAAAGTAACCCATCCAATTGTATTTAACATCCAAAAAACAGCTAAATAAAAAGCATCCCATGCAGAAATATCACAAGTACCACCTCTGCCAGGCCCATCACATGGAAAACTATATCCGAAATCTTTTTTATCTGGCATTAATTTAGAACCACGTGCATCTAAAGCACCTTTTACTAAAATAAGTGTTGTCGTATGAAGACCTAAAGCAATTGCATGATGTACTAGAAAATCGCCAGGTCCTATAGTTAAAAATAATGAATTACTATTGTTATTAATCGCTTCTAACCAACCTGGAAGCCATAAACTTTGACTTGCAGAATAAGCTGCGCTATTTGAAGAACTTAACAGCAAATCAAAACCATATAATGATTTTCCATGAGAAGCTTGAATCCATTGAGCGAAAACTGGTTCAATTAAAATTTGTTTTTCAGGTGTTCCGAACGCCTGCACAACATCATTATGCACGTATAATCCTAAAGTGTGAAAACCTAAAAATAAAGTTACCCAGCTTAAATGTGAAATAATAGCTTCTTTATGATCTAAAATTCTAGCTAAAACATTTCCTTTATTTTGTTCTGGATCATAATCTCGAATAAAAAAAATAGCTCCATGTGCAAACGCACCACATAGAATAAACCCAGCAATATATTGATGATGAGTATAAAGAGAAGCTTGCGTTGTAAAATCTTGTGCAAGAAAAGCATATGGTGGTAATGAATACATATGTTGTGCAACTAATGAACAAATTGTTCCTACTGAAGCAAGAGCTAATCCTAATTGAAAATGCAAAGAATTATTGACAGTATCAAAAAGTCCTTTGTGCCCTGCGCCTAAATTACCTGCTGGAGGTACATGAGCTTCTAAAATTTCTTTTAAACTATGCCCTATACCGAAATTAGTTCGATACATATGACCTGCAATAATAAAAACAACAGCAATAGCTAAATGGTGATGTGCTATATCAGTTAACCATAAACTTTGTGTTTGAGGATGAAAACCACCTAAGAATGTTAAAATGGCAGTCCCAGAACCTTCAGCTGTACTAAATAAATGACTATTTGCATCAGGATTTTGTGCATATGCCGCCCAATTTCCAGTAAAAAACGGAGTTAATCCTTCTGGATGTGGTAATGTTGTTAAAAAATTATCCCAACCAACATGTTGCCCACGAGATTCAGGGATAGCTACATGAACTAAATGGCCAGTCCAAGCAAGTGAACTTACTCCAAATAAACCAGAAAGATGATGATTTAGTCGTGATTCAGCGTTTTTGAACCAAGATAAAGAAGGTTGAAATTTTGGCTGAAGATGAAGCCAACCTGCAAATAAAAAAAGAGCTGAAAGAAGCGATAAAAAGATTGCTCCATTATACAATTCTTGATTTGTTCTTAATCCAATTGTATACCACCATTGATAAACACCTGATGTTGAAATATTTACTGGGCCTGAAGCACCCCCACGTGTAAAAGCTTCAACGGCTGGTTGACCAAAATGTGGATCCCAAATTGCATGTGCTATTGGACGAATATGAAGTGGATCATTAACCCATTGTTCAAAATTACCTTGCCAAGCAACATGAAATAAATTACCAGACGTCCATAAAAAAATAATTGCTAATTGTCCGAAATGAGAAGCAAAAATCTTTTGATAAAGATTTTCTTCAGTCATCCCATCGTGACTTTCGAAATCATGAGCAGTAGCAATTCCGAACCAAATTCTTCGAGTTGTTGGATCTTGTGCTAAGCCTTGGCTAAATTTTGGAAATTTTGTTGCCATAATATTTTTGGAATCCTCCTTGTTTTTTTATTTTTAAACAAGTTTTTGTAATTAAAAATTAATTAAACAAACTTTTTCTTTTTTATTTTCTTTTGTGATTAAAAAACAACAAAAGACCAAAAGTAATAAAAATTGTTTTAAAATATTTATATGCTGTTGTACCCTTTTGTTTTTTAAAAGAGTAACTAAAAAATTTTAAAAATTTTATTTTTAAAATTTTATTAATTCTTTTCTTCTGTCATTAAAAAACAACAGAAGACCAAAACTAACAAAAATTTTTGTTAGTTTTTTTAGAGAATTAGAAAATATTTAAAAAAGTCTTTAACTTAAAAAAATTTTTTAATTTTTTACTCAGAACTTTTTAAAATAAAATTTTATAAACCCTTCCTACGAAAAGAAAAGGGTAGCATCTTTTCTTCTTTAGAGAAGACCAGATGCAAAACTATTGTATTTTTTAAATATTTTAAAATATTTGCGGTCTTTTCTACTTTTGTAGAAGAAGATTTGTTTTCTTCTTCTTCTACTTTTAAGGTATTAACCAACAGCAAGAATTCGAGCTAAGAAGAAAGACCATGTAGTAGCAATACCACCTAATAAATAATGTGCTACGCCTACTGCACGTCCTTGAGTAATACTTAAAGCTCTCGGTTGAATTGCAGGGGCAACTTTTAATTTGTTATGAGCCCAAACAATAGATTCAATTAATTCTTGCCAATAACCACGTCCACTAAATAAAAACATTAAACTAAAAGCCCATACAAAATGAGCACCTAAAAACATTAAACCATAAGCTGATAAGGCAGATCCATATGATTGAATAACTTGAGAAGATTGTGCCCATAAAAAATCACGTAACCAGCCATTGATAGTATTTGCACTTTGAGCAAAATTTCCACCAGTAATATGAGAAACTCCACTTGCAGTTACAGTACCCCAAACATCTGATTGCATTTTCCAACTAAAATGAAAAATAACAATAGAAATTGAATTATACATCCAAAAAAGGCCTAAAAACACATGATCCCAAGCTGAAACTTGACAAGTACCACCACGACCTGGACCGTCACAAGGAAAACGGAAACCTAAATTAGCTTTATCTGGTATTAAACGAGAACTTCTCGCATAAAGTACACCTTTTAATAAAATTAAGACAGTTACATGAATTGTAAACGCGTGAATATGATGAACTAAAAAATCTGCAGTTCCTAATGAAATTGGCATCATAGCAATTTTTCCGCCTACAGCTACTATATCTCCACCCCAACTAGGACTTGTACTTGCTAATGCATTTGGTGCAGTAAAACCAGGAGCTAAAAAATGTGTATTTTGTATCCATTGAGCAAAAACTGGTTGAAGTTGGATTGCTGTATCAGAAAACATATCTTGAGGTCTACCTAATGCACTTAGTGTATCATTGTGTATATACAATCCAAAACTATGGAATCCTAAAAAGATACAAACCCAATTTAAATGAGAAATAATAGAATCACGATGTCGTATAACACGATCTAGTAAATTATTATAATTATTTGTTGGATCATAATCACGAACCATAAAAATAGCAGCATGTGCACCTGCACCAACAATACAAAAACCACCTATCCAAGTATGATGAGTGAACAATGATAATTGTGTTCCATAATCAGTAGCTAAATAAGGATAAGGTGGCATTGAATACATATGATGAGCGACAATAATTGATAAAGATCCAAATAAAGCAAGGTTAATAGCTAATTGCGCATGCCAAGAAGTTGTTAAAATTTCATAAAGTCCTTTATGACCTTCACCTGTAAAAGGTCCTTTATGAGCTTCTAAAATTTCTTTTAAACTATGACCAATTCCCCAATTTGTACGATACATGTGTCCAGCGATTAAAAATAATACAGCGATAGCTAAATGATGATGTGCTGTATCAGTTAACCATAACCCTCCAGTTACAGGATTTAATCCACCTTTAAATGTTAAAAAATCACTATATTCAGCCCAATTTATTGTAAAAAATGGTGCAAGCCCTTTAGAAAAACTTGGATAAAGTTGTGCTATTAAATCTCGATTCAGAATTAATTCATGTGGTAATGGTATTTCTTTTGGATCAACACCCGCATCTAATAATTTATTAATTGGAAGAGAAACATGAATTTGATGACCAGCCCAAGCTAGACTTCCTAAACCTAGTAATCCTGCAAGATGGTGATTTAACATTGATTCTACATTTTGAAACCATTCTAATTTTGGGGCAGCTTTATGATAATGAAACCAACCTGCAAAAAACATTGCGGCAGCAAGAACTAAACCTCCAATAGCAGTACTATAAAGCTGTAATTCACTTGTAATACCGCTAGCTCTCCAAAGCTGGAAAAAACCAGATGTTATTTGAATTCCTTGAAAACCTCCACCAACGTCACCATTTAGTATTTCTTGACCTACGATAGGCCAAACAACTTGGGCACTTGGTTTGATATGAGTTGGATCATTTAACCAAGCTTCATAATTCGAAAAACGTGCCCCATGAAAATACATTCCACTAAGCCAAATTAAAATAATACCTAATTGACCAAAATGAGCACTAAAAACTTTTCTTGAAATTTCTTCAAGGTCACTTGTATGACTGTCAAAATCGTGTGCATCTGCGTGAAGATTCCAAATCCACGTTGTTGTGCTAGGTCCTTTAGATAAAGTTCTTGAAAAATGACCAGGTTTTGCCCATTTTTCAAAACTAGTTTCAATTGGATTGCGATCGACTACAATCTTCACCTTTTTTGCTTCACGCTCTGGTGGGCTAATTGTCATCGAAATTCTCCTAATAATAAAAAGTACAAAATAGACTCAGTCTTTTTTAATTAGTTAATTTTTCATTTTTTCTTCTTCTTTAAAGAAGAAGAAAAAATGAAATAAATTTTTTTAAAAACTAAACCTTTCTTTAAGTTTTTAAAAAAATTTAGTTGATTTAATTATTATATGATTGCATAAAAATTAAGCGCTTTAGGGGTTAAAGACTATAAAAAAATTAATTCTTAAATTTAATTTCTTTTTTTAAATTCTTCCCCTTCATAGAAAAAAAAAGGGTAGCATCTCGTAGCCCTTTTTTTTCTATGAAGGGGTTTTATTTTTAGATGCTAGTATGCAAGGGGTCGTTAAAAAGAAAAGACTTCTATTAATTTTGGTCTTCAAAGTAAAAAAGAAGAAAAAAAATATAAAATTTTTAATCATTTAAATTTTTTAAAATATTGCTACTAGACATCTAAAGCAAGATATTTTAGAGATATTGCAAAGTCTCCTAGAAAACTATAGAAATAGCTCATTAAATAAATTTTCGATTTTTATTTATTTTTTTATAGGATATTTAAGAAAGCAACTAAAAGCTTTTAATTGCTTTCTTAATTTCAAATGTTTTAAGTTGAATGATTTAAATGCACGAAAATAATGTATATATAATTTAAAAAAGAAACTTTATAAAAAACTTCCATTAAATTTTTAACCCTTCATACTTCGGGTAGCATCTTACTGGATGCAAATCGAGGTTTTTGCTAAAAAAATAGTTTTTACTCTTTTTTTATTTTTTACTCTTATATACTCAAAACTCTATTCTGTTACGTACCAATAGCTTCTTTTGCAGCATACATTACTTCTACTGTAATTTGATAAATACTATTTTCTCTAGCAAATTTTTCAGTATTTCTTTTAATTTTTCCACGTACAAAACCAGGAATTTTATTTAATTCACTTAGTGCTTCGAGTGTCCAATTTAAATTACTATCATTTGATAGAGATTTAGTTATAACTTCTTTTGTATCATGACCCCCAAAAATTTCAAGAAGATGATCTTCCATTCCTAAAGTAAAAGAATTATAAATCAAATCAGCTATTTGATTTGTACCTTCATATCCTAAAAAAGGTCTATAACCTAATGGGAAATTTTGAATATGAACTGGAGCGGAAATTACCCCACAAGGAATATCTAATCTTTTTCCAATATGTCTTTCCATTTGAGTACCAAAAATAGCTGCTGGCTCAATTCGTGTAATCATATTGCCTACTTGTGTATGATCATCAGTTATTAAAATTTCATCACAAAAATTTTGAACTTGCTCTCTAAACCAATCAGAATCATTTTTACAATATGTTCCACAACATGAAACTCGAACCCCCATTTCACGGCTTAAGATTTTGGTTATGGAAGCCGCGTGTGTAGAATCGCCAAAAACAACGACTTTTTTTCCTGTTAAATTTTGACAATCAATTGATCTAGAAAACCAAGCTGCTTGAGAAATAAATCGAGTTTGTTTATCAATATAACTTTTAAAGTCGAAATTTGTAAAATAATTATAATTTTTAAAAATTTTTTCTATTTCGAGTATAAAATTTCCAGTATCTACTAAACCCATAGGAATTGTTTTAATATATGGTATATTAAAATCTTTTTCTAAAAATTTAGCCGTCATGAGACCCACTTCTCGATATGGAACAATATTAAACCACGCTTTTGTTAAATTTTTTAAATTTTCAACCGAACCACCTTCAGGTATAATTTCATTAATTTCTATACCCAAATCAGTCAAAAGTCTTTTTAATTCTCGGCAATCATGTTGATTATGAAACCCTAAAGTAAAAATTCCTAATATATTAGCTGATGGTTTTTTGGTTTTTTTCAAATCTAAATTATTTTGTTTTTTTGATTTTTCAATATAAAAACGAACAACTTGTTCTAAAGTACGATCTGCAGCTTGTAATTCATTTACACGATAATGATTTACATCTGCTAAAAGAACATCACAATGAGATTCTAAAGAAGCTCGATTAACAAAATTTTGTAAATCTTCTTGTAAAATGCTAGAAGTACATGTTGGTGTTAAAAGAATTAAATCTGGAGATTCTTCTTTATCTTTTCTAGTTATATTTTCAACAACTTTTTCTTGTGAACCACGTGCTAAGACATGTCGGTCTACAATACTTGCAGTAACCGGAGTGAAATCTCTTTCTCGTTCTAACATTGATCTCATTACATTAAAATAATCATCCCCTAAAGGTGCATGCATAATAGCATGAACATTTTTAAAAGAACTTGCTACACGAAGAGTTCCTATATGTGCGGGTCCAGCATACATCCAATAAGCTAATTTCATAAAAAAATTCCTTCTTTAATTAATTTTTTTTATTTTTTCCTTCCATTTCCTTTTATTTCGGACAAACTTTCGCTTTTGACAAATTTCTTCGAAGCTAAAGTTTTTCTTGTAGTTGTATCTTTAAAAATTGTCTCGTTTATCTTAGTGAAACAGCTTCTAAAAAAAGAAAAGCAAATTTTTAAATATCAAAAGATTATAAATACAGGAAGGGTTTTTGTAAATTTTTTTATATGGTCTTCAAAGTAAAAAAAGAAGAAAACCTATAAATTTTTAAATTACAGTATCATGAAGCCAACCCTTCATCCTTCGGGCTACGGGATTAATGATAAATATTTTTTTTATATACTAACTATTTACAAAGCAGTTTTAAATAGTTAGTATATAAAAAAAATATATTTATCATTTTTAGTATAGTAAATTTTTTAAAAATAATTAATTAATTTTAAATACATACTATATTTTGTATTACTAGTTTAGCTTTTATTTTTTGGTTTTTTTGAAAAAAAACCTAGTAGGTGTTTTTCATTTTACGACTTCTCATAAAATGAACAGCACAAGTATTGAAAGTAAAAAAATTAATTAAAAATTATTAATTAATTTTTTTATTTTTAAACTGAATTAAAATAATTGATATTTCTAATGTGGATTTTATTCGTTACTTTAATATTAAAACAACTACTATTGTTGATTAAATTATTTGAAAAACTTTAATTAAATAAAATTTTAATGAATAATATAAATAATTAGAAATAAAATTTAATATTTAAAATATATTTATTTTTATTTAAATAAAAATAGTAGGTGAAAAAGAAAAAATTTTGATAAAATAAAAATTGGTTGATACTTTATTTTGTCAGCAATGTTTGTTTTAAAAAATAAACAAAATTTAATGATACTAATTAAAGAAGATTAAAAAATAGTATTTTTTTATTAATTTATTAATAAAAAAAAATTATTCTCTTTGAGTTTAATCAAAATTTCTTCAAGTGATAAATAAATTTATCACTATTACCATTAATAAAATTGGAGGGATTCTTAAGAATTATGATGATTCTACTTGCTAAATTACCTGAAGCTTACGCACCTTTTGACCCTATCGTAGATGTATTACCAATAATTCCTGTTTTATTTTTACTTTTAGCTTTTGTTTGGCAAGCTTCTGTAAGTTTTAGATAAAATTAAAAAAAATTTATTTTTTTTAATTTTATTTGAGCTATTTCTTCTTTTTTACTTTGAAGACCAAAAACAAAATTAATAAAAAGTATGAATGGGGTAAACTAGAAAAAAAACCCCTTCATATTTAATGTATTAAAAAATAAAAATTATTTAATTTTAGTCACTTTTTAGGAGTTCTAAAATGAGTTTAGAAATTGTTTCTCAATTAGCTGCATTATTTTTTATTTTAGCAGCAGGTCCAATTGTTATTGTTTTATTATCTAGTCGTGGTGGGAATTTATAAATTAAAATAATTTTCAATAAACGAATTAGAATATTTAAAAAGCAAAAAATTAATATTTAAATTTTTTTGAACAGGATAAATTTAGTTTATGCCAATCTCTGAAAGTCAAATTTTTATTGCACTTTTTACTGCCTTAATTACTGGTATTCTTGCAATTCGCCTTGGAATTGAGCTTTATAAATAAAAAATGTAAAATTGACATAAAATTTTTTTATATTTTATGTCAATTTTACATTATAGACAAAGTATTTGTATTAATGATATATATAAATAGTATTTATAAATAAAAAATGGGGCGTCGCCAAGTGGTAAGGCTGCGGGTTTTGATCCCGCCATTCAGAGGTTCGAATCCTTTCGCCCCAGAAATACTTTTAGTGTTTTTTTTGTTCAAAAAAACGAAAATTGATTCATTTTTTTATAAAATGAATCAATTTTAACTAATTTGTAATTATTAAATTTTAACAAAGTATGAAACGATTTGGAAAAAGTTTTTTAAATAATGCTACAGCTCTTTAAATACTTAAAGCAGCAGTTTTATAAGCATATTTTTTTATTAATTTTGTAAAGTATAAAAAAATGTTAGAATTAAAAATAAAAAAATTGAAAACCAAGTAAAAAAATTTAAAAACCATTTTGCTTCATTATAATTGGCAAAAAGACCAATTTCATGAAGTTTTCGAAGCAAAAAATTTTCGGTTGGAGTTTGAGGAACAATTAATAAGATTATTAGAAGAGCAAGGAGTAATCGGACTGAATTAAACATAATTAGAAAAAAAAATACTTGTCAAAATTATAGGAATTATGATAAAATTAGTAAAGAATAAAAAGCCGGGATAGCTCAGTTGGTAGAGCAGAGGACTGAAAATCCTCGTGTCACCAGTTCAAGTCTGGTTCCTGGCAATTTTTTATAAATTTTTTAAAAAAAAACTTTTTAGTATTAAAATTATAATACTCTATTTTTAAAAAAATCAAATAATTTATTTGCTGAGTCTTTTTGAGTAAGATTACAATTATATTTTTCATTTTTATATTTCATATATATCTTTGCAGTGTTTACTGCATTTACTTCCAAAAATCTCTAGATTTTTTTCTGTGAATATTTTTGTCTCTTGAGATTGTTATTTATTTTCTGAAAGACATTTGCTTTTTTTTTAAAGCACAAATTCTTTTAAAAATTCAAAGAAAACTTATTTAGAAAAACAGTTTTCACGAAAATTTTTTTTAATACTAAAAATTTTTTAAAATAGTATAAACTTTCTTTTTATTATTTACTTTTTTTAACCCCTAAGTATGCAAGGGTAAGCATATAAAAAGTTTTTTTTTATTTTACTTCTATTTTTTTTAGCTTTTTAATAAAAAATTTTGATATATTTTATTGCATCTTTCAGACTAAAATAGAAAAAAATTACTCATTGAAATTTATTAATTGTGAAAATTTAAGAATATAATTTTTATATTTTTAAATTGAAGCACATTTTTTAAATTTTAATAAAAAATTTATAAAAATTTGAGTATTCTTCTTTAGAGAAGACCAGTCATATTTAAAAAATTTTTCTAATAATTAATATAAGAATTTAGTATGTAGAATTCATAAAAATTTATGAAAACATATTCAAAAAAAAAATTTATTTTAGTGATAAACAAAATTAATAAAAATTTAATAAAAAAAAATTTATTAAACTCAAAGCAAAAAATTTTAATAGCGTTTTCAGGGGGTCAAGATTCTTTTTGTTTGTTTTTAGTTTTTTATCAATTAAAAAATCAATGGAATTATCAATTAAACTTTATTTATTGTAATCATTTATGGCAAATTGAATCTTTTTATATAAAAAAAAATAGTTTTAAACTTTTTTATTTGTTTAAATTATTTTTTTTAGTTGTAATTCCTTCGAAAAAAATATTAAATGAAGAAAAAGCAAGAAAATGGCGTTTTAATTGTTTTAAAAGAATTAAGTTTTTTTATCAATATAATACTATATTAACAGGACATACAGGAAGCGATCGATTAGAAACATTAATCTTTAATTTTTTTCGAGGGTCTAGTCCTGAAGGTTTACTATCTTTAAAATTCGAGTTTAATTCATTTAAAAATAATATTATATTTTGTAATTTTTATTTTTTTAAGAGAATACATTATAAAATATTAAAAGTTTTTTTATCTAATCGAAAAAAACAATTTTATCAAAAGAAAAAATTGTTTTTTAAAATATGTCATTTTGTAAAAATTCCAAGTAATCATCGATTCGAAAATATTTTAAAAAAAAATTATTTAATCCCTTCATCCTTTGGGCTACGAACTAGTGTACCCTTTCCAAAGGGTAAAAAGAGTAAATTTGAGAAAAAATTTTATTACTTTTTAAATAAAAATTTTTTTTTTCGAAAAATAAAAAAATATAAAATTTATTTTTTAAAAAATTTTTATGTCACTTCTTTTCTTAAAAAAAGACCACAGAGGCAAAAAAATTATTTTTTAAAAAATAAAGCTCTCAAAACGGAAAGTTTTTTAATAACTAGTAAAAATCCTAAGAAAGATATTATACTTGAATATCTAAATTACTTAAAATTCTATTATTCAATTAAAAAATATAAAAAATATAAAATTGTTCGTCCTTTTTTATATTTAAATAGGTTTGATACTAAAGTTTTATCTTGCTCATTAAAATTACCAATATATAATGATAAAAGTAATGAAAATATAAATTTTTTTAGAAATCGTATTCGAAAACAAATTTTTCCTGTCTTTAGGTTTTTTTTTAACCCGCAAATTGATAATTTATTTTTCCAATTTCTTGATTTAATAGAGTTAGAACAAATATATTTTAATTTTTTGATAAAAAGATTAAAAAAAAATATTTTAAAAAAAAAAAATGGTATAGTAATTTTAAACCTTTCCCTCTTTAAAAAACTCCCAAAAACATTACAAGGAAAATTTTTACAAAAAATGATAAAATTTTTTATTGATAAAAAAATCAAATTTTATCATTTAAATTGCTTACTAAAGGAGATTAAAAAAAAAAAATTTTCAAAAGATAAATTAATTTTTACTTACAATAAAAAAATTTTATTTTTTGAAAAATGTATTTATTGTCCTGAAATAGGAATAATCTATATTTCTTCATTTTTTTTAATAATTTTTTTAAATAAAAAAGTAATTACCGGATGCGCATAAGCGCATCCGGTAAAATTTTTAATAATTCAAACCCTTCATACAAACCCTTACATAGAAAAAAAGGGCTACGAAAAAGGGCTCCGTTAAACAACAAAAGAATTTAAAATTCCTACAGCAAAAACTAAAAGAATCCATAAGCCTAAACCTGAGAAGACAGTGCCTTTATTTTCTGTCCATGCATTCGGAGAAGCAAAAACAACGGGAACTCCTACTACTAATAGAAGAGATAAAGCAATTAATGCAAAAAGAGTTAATTGAAAAAGAAATGTCATAATTTTTTTCTCCAAAGTTAATAAAATATAACCTTTGGTTTTTTTAATATTTTTTTGGTATGGTATCCGTAAATATAAAGGATAATTTATAAAAAAGTTCAATTTTTTTAATTCAAACAAACTTAAAAGTTTTATTTAAAATAATTAGTTCTTTTTTTTGGAGCTACATACTTGATAAGTAAAATTAGTAATATCCAACTTTGAAAATGTTTCTTCCATAATTAGAAAAGTTTTTTTAAAAAACCGCTTAAAAGCTACTATAAATTTCTTTGAGTTTTTTATTTTCTACTTTTCAAAAAACTAAAATTTAATAAAAACTTTATTTATTTTAATTTAACAAAAATTATGAAAGTCACACTAAAGAGAATAACTTTATAAAAACCAATAATTATATTTTAAATTAACAAATCTTTAAATAATAATCAGCTTATTTAAATTAAATTTGTTTTTATAAAATTATTTTAAAATATAATTTTATTAAAAAAAAACTTTCTAACTATTTTTAGAAATAAGCAAAAATTATTAAAAATTATTTAATAAATGCTTCTTGATTACTATTATACACAAATTTTATACATTTTTAGTAAAAGTTTTAACAAAAAAATAATTTAATTAAAAAAACCTTTCATATTTCGGGCTACGCAAAGAATACTATTTGTAAACCTTAAGCATGCAAGGGTACTTATTGCTAAAAAAAAAAAATATTAGTATTATTTATACTAATAGGGTTACTAACTCAACGGTAGAGTACTCGGCTTTTAACCGATTAGTTCCGGGTTCGAATCCCGGGTAACCCATTCAAAGTATTCAATTAATTTTTTTACAAAAACAAGAAAGCGGATGACGCGATTCGAACGCGCGACATTGGACTTGGAAGGACCACGCTCTACCAACTGAGCTACAACCGCTTTTAAAATTTACAATTTTAAAATGTTTCGATTTTAAAAAATTTATTTAATTATAATGTAATAAATATATTACATTAAATCAAAGGTTTGTCAATATAGTTTATAAAATTTTTTCGTGAAATTAAATAAATTTTTACAAAATATTATTTCTTGTACTTATAAAATTTTATCAGAAACTCTAGTACATTAACTACCTGAGTATAGAAAAATTTTTCATATTTAAAAAATTTTAAATCTTTTGAAGCTTTCTATCTTCTTTGTTGCAAAAAAAGCATAAATAATAAATAATAAAGAATGAAAATAAATTTTTCACATATGTTTTTGTAAGTAAAAAAGAGCTACAATTCATTTTAAAAAGAAAGAAAGTAAAAAAAATTTAAATGCTAACAATTGAAAAAACTGACTAAAAATTTTATAATAATTAAAAGCTTTACTCAATAAAAAATTAATAACACTTTAAAAAAATTTTATAGGCCATTTTAGTAAAAAAATGATAAAATAATAATAAATGGCGGATGTAGCCAAGTGGTAAGGCAGTGGATTGTGACTCCACTATTCGCGGGTTCGAACCCCGTCGTTCGCCTAAAAAATTTGTGACACTTTTTGTAAAACTTGATTTTGTTCTTTTGAAAAGTATATACTACATAAAATCGAAGAAAACTTCGAATTTCATAAACTTGTTTAAATTTTAGTTTTTTTAAACTTTTAACCTTTTTTATTTACTAAAATAGCGTAGCCCTAAGTATGCAAGGGTTTTAAATATAGAAAATTTACAATAATCAGGATTCTTCAAAGTAAAATAGAAGTAAAAGAAAATAACCTTTTTCTTCTTTGAAGACCAAAAATAACATTGCTGTTTTAATTTTTTATTTAAAATAAATCTTTTTTCTAGTTATTAAATAACTAAGGAAAAAAAGCTACAGTAAATAATTAGTTGTAAAAAGTCTCAAAAAAATCTAAAATTAATTTTTACATTTTAATTTTATCTTTGCGATTAAAAAAATTTTTAAGCAAAGGTAATTAGATAAAAGGAGTTTAAAATGTCTGGTTCTACAGGAGAACGACCTTTTTCTGATATTTTAACTAGTATTCGATACTGGGTAATTCATAGTATTACTATACCTTCATTATTCATTGCAGGTTGGCTTTTTGTAAGTACAGGTCTTGCATATGACGTATTTGGTAGTCCTCGACCTAATGAATATTTCACAGAGGATCGTCAAGAAGCTCCACTTATTACTGATCGCTTTAATGCGTTAGAGCAAGTTAAACAATTATCTCAAGTAAATTAAAGTTTATTAGTCACTATTGAATATGACTACAAAAAAATCATCATATACTTATCCGATATTTACTGTACGTTGGCTTGCTGTTCATGCTTTAGCTGTACCTACTGTTTTCTTTTTAGGTTCTATAACAGCTATGCAATTTATTCAGCGTTAAAAAGTTTCTCCAGGGAGCAACTATGGCTAAACCTAATCCCAACAAACAAAATGTTGAATTAAACCGTACTAGTCTTTATTGGGGATTATTATTAATCTTCGTTTTAGCAGTATTATTTTCTAGTTATATTTTTAATTAAAAAGTAATTTTTTATTTTTAGTAAATTTTTATTGAAATATTTCAAAATAAAAAATAAATAAAAATAAATTTTTTTATTTATTTTAATTTATTGAAAATTTTATATTTTAGGAAATTTTTTCAATGTCTAATACTGGAACTACTGGACGTATCCCATTATGGCTTGTGGGTACAGTTGTAGGTATTGCAGCAATTGGTTTGCTAGCTATCTTTTTTTATGGATCTTACGTTGGTTTAGGATCTTCTTTATAAAATTATTTGACTGTTTTTGTTTTTTATTAATAAAAAACAAAAACAGTATTTGTAAAAATTTTTTTTATTTTTATAAAATTTTTTAATAACATAAAATAATTAATTTGGTCTTCTGTTTTTTTTTTTAATAATAGAAGAAGTTGTCCACTTTTTTCGTAGCCCTTAAAAATAGAATCGTAACTCTTAAGGTCTTTAAAAAGAAAAGACCCCTATGCAAGGGTGGTATTCTGTAAAAAAGAAAAAAAAACCAAAATTAAAAGTTGTAATTTTTTTTTTTTAATTGTAATATAAAATTTATAGAATTAAATTTCTTTATGTTTTTTATTATTTTAAGCTAAATAAAAACTACAGAATCTACAAATTTTAAAATTAGGAAAAAACTTTATGGCAAAAAAAAGTATGCTTGAACGTGAAAAAAAACGTCAATATTTAGTTACTAAATATTCAGAAAAAAGGTTAATTTTAAATAAAAAAATTAAAACAGCAAAGTCTTTAGAACAAAAATTAAATTTTCATAGAGAATTACAAAATTTACCTCGAAATAGTTCAAAAGTAAGACTTCATAATCGTTGTTTAATTACTGGACGACCAAAAGGATTTTTTAGAGATTTTGGTTTATCAAGACATGTTTTACGTGAAATGGCTCATGAATGTCTTTTACCTGGGGTAATAAAAGCAAGTTGGTAAAAAAAATTTATCTTAAAAATTAAATATATTTCTTTTTTAAACCCTAAGTATGCAAGGGTAAAAGAATTATCAAATAGTAAAAAAAGTTAATTAAAAAACTTAATTTGAAACTTGAATTTAAGTTATTGAATTTTAATTAAATATTTATAATAATATTATCAATATTTATTGCGGGATAGAGCAGCCTGGTAGCTCGCAAGGCTCATAATCTTGAGGTCGTAGGTTCGAATCCTGCTCCCGCTATAAATAAAAATTTAATTACTTTTGTTGCTTTTTATTTTAATTGAAGTTGATTTTAAGCAGTTTAAAAAAACTATAGTAAAGTAATTTAGAGTATTGTTTAAATTTACTTTTGGTTTTTTTGAATAAAAAAAATATGAAAAAACTAATTTTTAGATTTTTAAAAACTTTTTATTGACAAATAAAAAAATTTAAATTACTATATATTTAGTAATAGGCAAAAGCCCCCATCGTCTAGAGGCCTAGGACATCTCCCTTTCACGGAGGAAACGGGGATTCGAATTCCCCTGGGGGTAAATCTTTATAAAAACTAATTATTAAAATAATTAATTAATAAACAAATTTTATCAATAATATTTAATTATTGACTACCACTTGGTTTTCATTAGTACGAAAAAAATAATTCTAATTTTTGAGGTCTTAAATGTGCTTCGCAACCCTTAATAGGGGTCTTTGAAAATAAAAGACCTCAAAAGGTTTAAAAGAAGTGTGCTTTGCGACCCTTTTTTTTTACTTGGAAAACCAGGGGTCTGTTAAAACCTCCAAAATTTTGAAAACTTTTTGCTATTGTTTTTATTATATAAAATACTCAGAATAAAATTTTGTAATTAGTTTTTTAATAATTATTAAAATAAATTATTTTATTTCAATTTTTCATTTTTTTATATTAATATTTTTTACTACAATATTTAAAAATTATTTTTTGCTTTCTATAAGCTAATCTATTAAACTATTAAAAAGATTATTTTATTAACTTACAAATTAATAAAATAATCTTTTTAATAGTTTAATTATTTAAAAACACTACAAATGACTCGAGTAAAACGTGGTAATGTTGCTAGAAAAAGAAGACAAAAAGTATTAAAATTATCGGAAGGATATCGAGGATCGTCATCTGTTTTATTTAGAACAGCTAATCAACAAAAAATGAAAGCACTAAAGTTTTCTTATCGCGATCGTAATCAAAGAAAAAGAGAATTTCGAAGTTTATGGATTACGCGTATGAATTCTGCAATCCGAAATTACGGTATTAGTTATAGTGAATTTATTTTTGGTTTAAAAAAATCTAATATTTTCTTAAATCGTAAAATTTTATCTCAATTAGCTCTTCGGGATCAAGAAGCTTTTACACAATTAGTACAAAATCTAGTTTAAAAACTTTTTTATTTTTAATTTCAATTTGGTATTCTGAAAAGATAACAGAAGAATAGGTTTAATTTAATTTTTTTAAGATTACAATATGAAATTTATTCAAATACTCATGTTTTAAAGTAGTATTAATAAATAAACATATTTTGAAAATAAAAAAATCACCTTTGGGTAGCATCTTATTGGATGCAAAACTTCTATTTTAAAAAAAATTTTAACAAAGCTTTTTGGTCTTCTTTAGGAAGAAAAGGCTTGAAAGGTTAAAATTTTAAAATTTTGTGAAATTATTAAAAATTTATACTTTTATTTTCAAATTTCTCATAATATTTATGGCTTTTTCAAATCGATTTTCAAAATCAAAATCAATTACAACGCAACGTATAATTCCAATAATTAATAGAAAATCAAAATTAAATTTTCCAGTTTTTCAAGGAACTATTGATTATAAAAACGTTGCTTTATTAAGAAAATTTATAACAGGAGAAGGTAAAATTTTGCCAAGGCGCGTTAGTGGTCTTACTGCAAAACAGCAAAGATATATGGCAAAAGCTATAAAAAATGCAAGGATGATGGGTTTATTACCTTTTATTAATAAAAGTCAACCTTTACGTGGTTAAATTTTGTTATTTGTCTAATTAGCCACTTTAAATGTTTTCAAACCTTTTTTTCATAAAATAAAAAACCCTAAGTATGCAAGGGTAAATTTATTTTTTAATTCAAAACTCTTCATTTTTCGGGCTAAGATATTGTTTATTTTTTTATTCGTTAAATTTTTAAAATATAAGCAATATTTTAAAAATATATTTTTTGACATTTTACAATAAAAATATTAGACAATACTAAAATTTTAGAAATATAATACTGGTCTTCTGAAAGAAGAAAAACTAAAAAAGTTTCTAAAAGTTTGTGACAAAACTATTTTAAAAACTTTTTAAATAATTAAGAATTTATAAATTCAAATACATTCACGCCCTGTAGGACTTGAACCCACGACATCAGGTTTTGGAAACCTGCGTTCTACCAACTGAACTAAGGGCGTTAAAACATAATTTTTAAAATTAAAACAGAGTCGGGATGACAGGATTCGAACCTGCGACCTCCTGTTCCCAAAACAGGAGCGCTACCAAACTGCGCTACATCCCGGAATCTCACATATATAAAATCTACATTGTTAAAAATTTTAATGCAAGTAGTTCAATTTTAAAATATTTTTTTAATTTTTATTTTGTTTCGTCTTTACAGAAGACCAAATAAAAAAAAAAAATAATGTTTTTATAATTATTTACAAAAAACAGTACCTTCTTAAATTTTTTAGAATTATCATATAGTATAGAAAACATTTAGTAAATTTAAAATAGGAAAAAAATAAAATGAAGGATTTTACAACATATCTTTCAACTGCACCTGTGGTTGCATTAATATGGTTTACATTTTTAGCTGGGTTATTAATTGAAATTAATCGTTTTTTCCCGGATCCGCTTGTCTTTTCATTTTAAGAAAAACCAAATAAACCCTTCTTGATGTCCTCTTTACGGGGACAAAGGGTATTTAGCAGTTAAATTAAATTTTTTCAATTTTTTTATTTTATTTTTTTCGTAATAACAAAAAACAAATAGAAATTATTTATTTAAGTTTAATTACACGTTTAGTAACTTTCCGCAAAAAAAAGCAAATGCCAATGTTTTTTTTAATTTTTTAACTAAAAGATTAATTTTTTAAAATTAATTTTTTTAGGTATTATTAAAAAATAATAAATAATAAAACAAAATAGTATTTATTAATCTAAGAAATATTTATTAGTATAAATAAATACTATACAATAAAAAAGTAAAACTATAAAAATTTTAACTAATAAAAATTATTTTATTTTTTACCCTTCAGACTTCTGCTACCATCTTACTAGATGCAATTATTGTGTAAATTTTTTGAACATAACCCTTCATACTTTGGGCTACGATTCAAGAAAAAAGAGGGGTCTTAAAAGTAGAATTAAAGACCTAGTACTAGCATCCAAAGATGCTACCCTAAGTATGCCAGGGAACTCTTTTAAAAAATTTAATATTTTTTATTTTATCTTGAGGTCTTTTATTTTCAAAGACCCCTTTCTTTTTTACAATGTTTTTTAAATAATCTTTCCTATTAGTAATAATCGTAAATCAAAAGAAAATCTTGCATTTGATGCTTTCATTAATTTTAAAAATGAATTAGTTTCAATTTTATCATATATAAATTTGGTATTTTTTTTAACTTATCTTTTTTAAAACGTTAGAAAGATGACAATTTTTTTAAAATAATTAAATTTTACAATATTTAATATGATAATTTGCAATGGAATACTCTCAAAAATACGATTATGCTTTTATTTTTGAAAAACATTTTTGTTCTTTGACTAAAAGTAATTTTTTTTTATAATTTTATTATAAGTAAAAAAAATAAAGTAAAAATTTATAAATCTCATAATATATTAAAAATAGAAAAACAAGTAAAAAATAAAAATGTAGAAAAATTTTTATAAAAAATAATCAGTAAGTACTATGCCTACAATTCAACAATTAGTAAAGAATGCAAGAAAAAAAATATTAAAAAAAACAAAATCACCGGCATTAAAACTTTGTCCACAAAGAAGGGGCATTTGTACTCGTGTTTATACTACTACTCCAAAAAAACCAAATTCTGCTTTAAGAAAAGTAGCACGTGTTCGTTTATCATCTGGGTTTGAAATTACAGCTTATATTCCTGGGATTGGTCATAATTTACAAGAACACTCTGCTGTCTTAGTTCGAGGGGGAAGAGTTAAAGATTTACCAGGGGTAAGATATCATATAGTTCGGGGGACTTTAGATACTACAGGAGTTAAAGATAGAATTCAAGGTCGTTCAAAATATGGTGTAAAACGTCCAAAATAAATTTTATAGAAATTTAGTTATGAATTAATTACCGAATTATTATTTTTAATAATTTTCAATAATTCAAATATTATTTGCTTTTTTTAACCCTAAGTATTCAAGGGTACACAAGAATAAATTTTTTTAACTCTAAGTATGAAAGGGTTAAATCATTTTGTAAATAAAAATTTCTCTCTAGCTTTCTCGTTTAAATTTTTTAACCAAAATAAAAAATTTAACATTGTTTCGCTAACGTCTGTAAAGTTTATAGAAATCGATAACTTTACTAATATTTCAAAAAAAATACGAAAAAAATTTTATAACCTTTTGGTTTTTTTTGAAAAAAAAAAAGAAAAAATTCTTCAAAAATTTTGGTTTTCGTTCTCTTTTTTTTCCAAAAAAACCAACTAGATTAATTAAAAATTTTTTATTTTTAAAATTGACTAATTCTTTCCTTGTATTTATAATTTATTTTTAATTTTTTCTTTCGAAAGAAAAAACCAAAAATAAATTTTTTTTAGTAAAATTTAAATAAAAAAAATATATATTTTTTGTTTATGCCGCGTCGCCGTAATCCAAAAAAACGTTTCCTTTCACCAGATCCTGTTTATGATAGTCGTTTAATTCATACAATTGTTAATCATTTAATGAAAAAAGGTAAAAAATCATTAGCTTTTAAATTATTTTATCAAGCTATGAATCAAATTGGAGAAATTACTCAACAAGATCCTGTTCAAATTATTGAACAAGCTATACGTAATGCAACTCCTTTGGTTGAAGTAAAAGCCAGAAGGGTTGGTGGTTCAACTTACCAAGTACCTTTAGAAGTCAATCCTGAACGTGGTACAGCTTTAGCTATACGTTGGATTTTACTTTCTTGTAGAAATCGATCTGGTAAAAACATGGTTTCGAAATTAAGTAATGAATTTTTAGATGCTTCAAAAAATAGTGGAAATGCTATTCGAAAACGAGATGAAGTTCATCGAATGGCTGAAGCTAATAAAGCTTTTGCAAAATATCGATTTTAATTTTTAAACTAGCTTTTTTTGTTTCAAAAAACCAAAATTATTTAAAATTATTTTTACAAAAGAGCCCTTTTTCCTTCAGCCCTTCATCAAACTTTTCACTATGGGTAGAATTTAAGTTTTAAATTACCGATGAAGGGCTTCAAAAAATTTTTGCAAAGACATTTTTCTTCATCAAAATAGAAATATGAATGGAAGGTTGAAGGAAAATAAAATTTTTGCTATTTTATATAAGGAGAAGTCCTGATATATTTATTGACTTCAAAATATTCTTTCCAAATCAAAATTAAATACTTTCTAAAATAATTTGAATATAATTGGAATTTTTAAATATGGCACGTGAAAAATTTGAACGTAAAAAACCACATGTTAATATTGGAACAATTGGACATGTTGATCATGGAAAAACAACATTAACAGCAGCAATTACTATGGCATTAGCTGCTCTTGGTGGAGCAAAAGGTAAAAAATACGATGATATTGATTCTGCTCCTGAAGAAAAAGCACGTGGGATTACTATAAATACTGCTCACGTTGAATATGAAACACAAAATCGCCATTATGCACATGTAGATTGTCCAGGACATGCGGATTATGTAAAAAATATGATTACTGGTGCAGCACAAATGGATGGTGCAATTTTAGTTGTATCAGGTGCAGATGGTCCAATGCCCCAAACAAAGGAACATATTTTATTAGCAAAACAAGTTGGAGTTCCTAATATTGTTGTTTTTTTAAATAAAGAAGATCAAGTGGATGATGCAGAACTTCTGGAATTAGTTGAACTTGAAATTAGAGAAACTTTAGATAAGTATGAATATCCTGGTGATGAAATTCCAATTGTTTCAGGCTCTGCCCTATTAGCTTTAGAAGCATTAACTGAAAATCCAACAACACAACGTGCTGGTAATAAATGGGTAGACAAAATATACGATTTAATGGATAAAGTAGATGAGTATATTCCAACTCCTGTAAGAGAAACTGATAAACCATTTTTAATGGCAGTTGAAGATGTTTTTTCTATTACTGGTCGAGGTACTGTTGCTACAGGTAGAGTTGAAAGAGGAAAAATTAAAACTGGAGATACAGTTGAAGTAGTTGGATTAGAAAAAACAAAAACTACAACTGTAACTGGGCTAGAAATGTTTCAAAAAACTCTTGAAGAAAGTTTTGCCGGAGATAATGTTGGTATTTTACTTCGTGGTATTCAAAAAACAGATATTGAAAGAGGTATGGTTTTAGCAAAACCTGGTAGTATTACTCCTCATACAAAATTTGAAGCTCAAGTGTATGTATTAACTAAAGAAGAAGGTGGTCGACATACTCCCTTTTTTCCAGGCTATCGACCTCAATTTTATGTGCGTACAACAGATGTTACTGGACAAATTACATCTTTTAGAGCTGATGATGATAGTGCAACACAAATGGTAATGCCAGGCGATCGTGTTAAAATGCTAGTAGAACTTATTCAACCTATTGCTATTGAAAAAGGAATGCGATTTGCTATTCGAGAAGGCGGGCGTACCGTAGGTGCTGGTGTTGTTTCTACTATTCTTAACTAGTTTTTATTAAAATTCTTTTGTTCAAAAGAATTTTAATAAAAGTAAAATTACAAAATTCTTAAAAAATTTATTAAAAATAAATTTATCATACAATAGGTATGCCTTGAGGTCTTATCAGAACCCTTGAGGTCATTTGCATGACCCCTTGCACTCTTTCTTCAAAAGTAGAATACTTTGAACCCTTCATAGAAAAGAAAAGGGTAGCATCTTAATGCAAGACCAGATGCTACCCCTTTCTTGCATCCCAAAAGGATGCAACCCCGTAGCCCTTTTCTCTTCTATGAAGGGTAAGTATGTAAGGGTTTTCTATGCAAGAGTTTTTTCAAAAAAAAAGGGTTTTTAAACCTATTTGCTCTACAGGATGGGTTGCAGGTATACCTATAATTTTTTTACTAACTGAGTTTTTTTAATAAATTTACTAAAAAAGAGAAAAATTTAAAAAATAATAAAAAAATAAATTATTCAAATAATTTATTTTTTATTATTTTTTATAAAATTGTTTGAATTATAAAAAGTAAATTAAATCTTTTTAATAGTTAATAAAGGTTAAAATTATGGAATTAAAAAATTTAGTAAATAAGATAGAAAAAGCTCAATTAAAAGAAAATTCGCCAAAAATTCGTGTAGGAGATACAGTCAGAATAGGTGTTTTAATCCAGGAAGGTAATAAACAACGAGTTCAACCATATGAAGGAACTGTTATTGCTCAACATAATGCAAGTAGCAATACAACAATAACAGTTAGAAAAATTTTTCAAGGAATTGGAGTCGAAAGAATTTTTCCTATTCATTCACCGGTTATTCAAGATATAAAAATTTTACGTAGTTCAAAAATTCGACGCGCAAAACTATATTATTTAAAAAATAAAGTTGGAAAAGCTACTCGATTAAAAGAAAAATTTAATTTAACAAAAAATTAGTCTAGGTATCCTCCGCAAACCCTTCTTTAGAGGGGTCTGTTAAAACCTAAGCATACCTGAGCAAATTTTTGTTAATTTCTAGGTTTTTTAAACCCCCTCCTTTTTTTAGTAAAAAAAGTAGATAATCAAGAAAAAGTGATATTTTTTTGATAGTTTATCAGAGTTTAAATTATGGCCATAGTTTATGACCAAAAATAAGAATAAATTACTATACATTTGATAGTTTTTAGAGGGGAAACTTCTATGGTTTTTACTACAGTTTTAGTTTTTATTTTTCAAAATAATACTAATGAAAGCTAAAATATTTTAGCTAAGGTTTAAAGGAAAATTAAAAAAATAAAAAATTATGAAAAATAGTAATGAAACACAAGATTTTGAATTAATTCGTCGTTATATTGTTGTTGGTTCCCGAAGATTTAGTAATTATTGGTGGGCGGCTGTTTTATTTTTAGGAGCTTCTGGTTTTTTATTAACGGGGATTTCAAGTTATTTAAATTTTGATATATTACCAATTATTCAATCAAAAAACATTCTATTTTTCCCTCAAGGTCTTGTAATGTGTTTTTATGGTATTATTGGTTTAGTTTTTAGTTTTTATTTAGTATTAACTATTTTTTGGAGTGTTGGTAGCGGGTTTAATGAATTTAATAAAAAAGATGGAATAGTTCGTATTTTTAGGTGGGGATTTCCAGGAAAAAATCGACGCATTGATTTATGTTATCCGTTAACTGATATCGAAGCAATTAGAGTTGAATTAAAAGAAGGTTTAAATCCTAGACGTACTATTTATATTCGATTAAAAGGTAAAAGAGATATTCCATTAACGAGAATTGGTCAACCCTTAACTTTAGAAGAAATTGAAAAACAAGCAGCAGAATTAGCAAAATTTTTACAAGTTTCTTTAGAATATTAATTTGTTTATTTTGCTACAGTGATAAAAAATTTTAAAGTATTATACCCCTTTCTTCGCGTAACAAGGATTCTCTAGTTTCTTTTTTTCTTTAGCATTGTTCCAAGTATTTAATATTTAAATAGGAAAGGAATCATTAAACTAAAAAAAATGTAAAAACTATTTGTTTTCTTCTTTAAAGAAGAGCAAGAAGAAAGCATTTGCTCAGGTCTTCAATGACCCCTTCTCTAAAGAAAAAAGCAAAGGGGTTGCGAAGCATACCTCTCTTCTTTTTTAAAAGGCTCGCCGAATAATTTTCAAAATTTGCTATCCTTTTGGTTAAAAAAAAAAGTAATAAATTTAGAATTTTTATTTTTTAATCAAATTTTTTATTAAAAATTCACAGTTTTTTTTCTTCAAAAAAACTATGTGAAAGGTTATTATTTTCTATAAAAAAATATTTTGCACTACTAGTAGTTTTTCAAAAATGATAGGACCTAAAAAATTATAAAATTATTCTTTTTAAATTTTTATTTAAAAAGATATTGTAAAAAAAATATTTCTATTATAAAATAAAATACTATTTAAAATTTTGAAAATAACAAAGAGTAAAAAAATGAGTAGAAGTGATAATTTTTATGGAAAAACAAGCATTTGAACAAACTGGATTAATTCCTAGATCTATAATACGTACATTTGATAGGTTTAAGAAACAAATATTTCCTGGTGGTGAATTTTTAGTTCTTCAAGAATTTCGTATTTCTCGATATCAAGTTTTAGTTTCAGTAAAATGTTTATTAAGTTTAATTTTTATACCATTACTTTTTAATTTTTTTGTCAAATTTTTTATTTTACTACCATTGACAAATTGTTTTTGGAATACTTATCAAAATAAAATTTTTTTAAATTCATATCAACAAGAACGAGCATTTAAAGAAATAAAATTTTTTGAAGAAAAAATTTATTTTGAATCTTTATTAGAAGACGAACTAAAAATTTTTAAAAATGAAAATTTATCGTCTAACAGTATTACTGAAAATAAAAAATGTTTGAATGATTCAAATTTAATAGAATTAAAAAATTCTTGTGCTCTTCTTAAAGAAGAAAAGGAATCAAAATTTCAAAAAAAATTTATTTCTTTAGCCAATCAATATAACAATGAAAGTATAGAATCCCTTACTAATTTTTTTATTGATTTTTTAACATTAGGAACGTTAGCTCTTTTATTTGTTTTAATGAAAGCACAAATTATAATTTTAAAATCTTTTTTAACAGAATCAATTTATAGTTTAAGTGATACAACAAAATCATTTTTATTAATTTTATTTACAGATTTATTAGTTGGTTTTCATTCGCCTAAAGGTTGGGAGTTTTTTCTAGAATTAATTTTATTACATTTTGGCTTACCAAAAAATCAAGAATTTATTTTTTTATTTGTGGCTACTTTCCCAGTATTGTTGGATACAGTTTTTAAATATTGGATTTTTCGTTATTTAAATAAAATATCCCCGTCTACAGTAGCAACATATCATAATATGATCGAATAACTCGTTTTTACAATTTTAAAATATTTTATATTTAAAGCAAATTCTAAATAGAAAAATTGGAATATTTTGTAGTTTTTTGTTCAATTTTTGACAGTAAGCATCTTCTTCTCACAATAAAATAGCCCCCCTTTTTTTTATACTTCAAGAGAACGTCAAAAGAATTATTAATAAAGCTTATTAAACTGTTAGAAAAAACTAGTACTGTTATTTTTTATTTTTTTAAGGTAGAATGTAAAAAGCAAAACTAAAATAATTTATTCAATTAAAATTGAATAAATTATTTTAGTTTATTAATCTGCTATAAAATTTAAAGCAAAAATTTCATTTAAAATTATGATGATTGATTTAGTAAAATATCCTGTTCTGACAGAAAAATCTGTTAGATTAATTGAAAATAATCAATATACTTTTGCTGTAGATTTACGTTTAAGTAAACCGCAAATAAAAAAATTAATAGAAGAATATTTTAAAGTAAAAGTAATTAGTATTAATACTCATATACCTCCCCGAAAAAAAAAACGCCTTGGAACTTCTTTTGGTTTTAAAGCACGTTATAAAAGAGTTATTGTAACCTTAAAATCTGGATTTTCTATACCTCTTTTTCAAGAAAATAAATAAATTTTTAAAGATTAAAAAATTTAGAAAAAAATAAAAAGATTCTAAAAAAATTATTAATTATTTGAAATGAACTAGAGCCCTAAGTATGCAAGGGTTACGAAAAAAATAATAAATTTCTTAGGTCTTTTATTTTTAAAGACCCCTTTAGAGAAGACCACTTTGAATCCCGTAGCGCAAAGTATGAAGGGTTTAAAATTTTGGGAAAAACAAAAATAAAAGTTTTAAAAACAATAGTCTTCTTTAGTAAAAAAAAAGGCTACGATATATTAAAATAAATCAAAAACAAAACAGTTATAAATTTTATAGTTATAAAAATTCATTATGGGCATTCGTTTTTATAGAGCATATACACCAGGTACTAGAAATCGTTCTGTATCTGAATTTGATGAAATTAATAAAAAGAAACCCGAAAAATCTTTAATTTCATCTTTTCAGAGAGCAAAAGGTCGAAATAATCGAGGTATTATTACAAGTCGGCATCGTGGCGGTGGACATAAGCGACTTTACAGAAAAATTGATTATCAAAGAAATAAAATTGGAATTCCAGGAAAAGTTGTCGCTATTGAATATGATCCAAATAGAAATGCACGTATTGTTTTAGTTCATTATAAAGATGGTGATAAAAAATACATTTTGTATCCACGAGGATTAAAAATAGGAGATATAATTATTTCAGGATTAAATGTTCCTATTTTAGTGGGTAATTGTTTACCTTTACAAAAAATGCCTTTAGGTACAGAAATTCATAATATTGAAATTCAGCCAGGATCTGGAGGACAATTTGTTAGAGCAGCAGGAACGGTAGCTCAATTAATAGCTAAAGAAGGTAAATTTGCAACTATAAGACTTCCATCAGGCGAAGTGCGACTTATTTCAAAAAATTGTTGGGCAACAATAGGTCAAGTAGGCAATATTGATCGGAATAATTTAACGATTGGAAAAGCTGGACGAAATCGTTGGTTAGGTAAACGACCAAAAGTTCGAGGAGTTGTTATGAATCCAGTGGATCATCCACATGGTGGTGGGGAAGGTCGTGCTCCTATTGGACGTTGTCACCCAGTAACTCCATGGGGGAAACCAACATTAGGTTATAGAACTCGCAAATTAAAAAAATATAGTAATATTTTTATCATTAGAAGAAGAAAATAATATTTAAAAGAGCATAGCCCAAAGTATGAAGGGTTCAAAGTATTCTAGAAGATATAGCCTTTTATAAATTTTATTAGAATATTTTAAAACTAAAAACTTTAATTTAGCCTACAAACAAGGGTTGTTCTTTTAAAAATAAAAAAGCAATTTATCTTACTTCCGATTTTCTCCTGAAAAAAGGGATGAAAATCATCGTTTCTACTTCTGGTTACAGTGCAAAGAATCATTTCAGTGCAAAGGAGATCTTTGAGGAAAGGATATCTACTAGACGCCTGATAGGTTTTCATAAAAAAACCTTTTAGCAAAAATAAAAATTTATAGACTAGTTCAAAAAAATTATAGTCTACTGCTTCCCTGCTAAAATCTGTTCATAGAAAAAATACAAGGGTTTTTTTGATTTTCCCATTTTTTCTAAAAAAAAAGAAAACAATGCAAATCTTAATCTCACAAGCCTCAAGAAAAAATAGAACAAAAATGCTTCAACCTAGAGCAATTTATTTTTTATACTTTAAGCGTTTGGGCTTCAAAATTATAATGGGTCAGGCAAGTGACCCATGCTTTAAAAAAAATATTAAATATTTTTTTTCGTTCTCTTTTTTTTTTTTTAAACCATCAAACTTAAAAAAAATTATATTTAAATTAGTAATTATAAAATGTAAGGAAATTTTTTCATGTCACGTTCTTTAAAAAAAGGTCCTTTTATTGCTGATCATTTATTGAAAAAAATCGAAAGGTTAAATTTATCTGGGGAAAAAAAAGTTATTATCACTTGGTCTAGAGCATCAACTATTGTTCCTGTTATGATTGGTCATACTATTGCAATCCATAATGGACGCGAACATATTCCAGTTTTTATTGTGTGATTCGTTTAACTAAAACTTTTTAAAAAAGTGAATGGTTAGGTTTTTTGAAACTATAACTTTCTATTTAGGGAAGAAAAATCTTCCAACTTGACGCAATGTTGAAAACACGTAATAAACCAATTAGTAATTGGTTTCCCTTATAGAAGAGAATGACAATCAAATCTATAAAGCAGGGACGAAAGAAAAACATATTATTGCTATTATAATTTTGTTTTTTGAGTTAAGACCTTATATTCGATCTCGACTGAGATAATATCAAGGAAAAGAATATCGTGGGACAGAAAAAGCAAAATGTCATGGAGCCATCGTAACTGGAATTATTATACTGAAAAATCATCCAATTTTAGTTGGTAGGGTAGAGTCCAATAGGTCAATAAACCGAATTGGTGCGTCACTCGAACCCCCGGTGGATAGACATGTCCTAAAGGGTCATATATTTAAATAGAAGGAACGAAGTAATCTCAAAAATTTCCCCTTTAAAAAAGGGAGGTAGTCGGCCAAATATTTTTTTGAGAAAGGATGATTTAAAAAGCAAAAGCCCAACTCGAAGTGTACGAGTAAAGCCGAAAAAGGGATGGGGTAATGCCCGGGATATGCTGACGTAAATCGCAATTTTTGGAAACAAATTTTAGTAAAAATTTATTTTTATTAGCACCATAAATTTTGTCATATTTTTAAATTATAGGTATAACCCTAAGTATACAAGGGTAATAAATAATATTTATTAGAATTGACATATTCCAAAAATTGAGTAGCCGTGTGAAGGGAAACTTTCATGCACGGTTTCGGAGAAGAGATGAGTTTTGGTAACAAAAACATCGACTTCATCACAGAACAAATGGTTGGTCATAAACTTGGAGAATTTTCTCCAACAAGGACTTTTCGAGGTCATGTTAAAAGTGATAAAAAATCAAAAAGATAAGAAAATTTTTAAATTTAATTTTTTTTTTCGTAGCCCCAAAAGGGTTTTCAAAAAAGCCTGCATAGAAAAAAAAAGGCTACGACGAAATCTATTTTTATTTAAAAGTTAAAAGAGGGGTAGCATCTTTTAAAGATGCAACCTCAGCGCACCTATAAAGAGGCCTCATTTTTTTACTTTAGAGAAGTTTTTGAAATTTTTTAAAAATATTTATTTTATCCAATGGGTAGCATTTTAACACATTCAACAAAGTAATTGCAGTTTAACCATTTTTAAAGATTGAAATCATTATTTTTAAAAAAATTTCAAAAACCTATCTTTTTTAAAAAACTTTGCTGTCTTCTGTAAAGAAGAAACAAATTATTAAATTTTTTTTAATTTTTATGGGCTTATGGGCTTGGGGTCTTTTGTTAACAGAAGAATAGGTAAAAATTATTGTTTGTAAAAGGTTACAAAAATGAACTCCAAAAATCTTTTATTTTTCAACTCGAGTTTGCTTTTTTTAAAATTAGAGTAATGCTAGTAAAAATAAAAATGAATTTTTCATTTTGGTTTTTTTGAAAACCCTTGCATAGAAAACTCTTACATAGAAAACCCTTACATACTTAGGGCTACGAAAAAGGGCTACGATTCTATTTTTAAGGGCTACGATTCTACTTTTAAAGAACATTCCTTTTCTTCTTTTTTACTTTGAAGACCACAGATAAATAAAATTAAAAAGGATTTGGTTTTTTTGAAAAAAAAAAAAAACCGACACTAAAAAATAAAATTTTTTATTATAGGAAAAGAATTTTAATTTATAAAATTTTAGTAAATAATTAAGTATTATGGGACAAAAAATACATCCTCTTGGATTTCGCCTTGGTATTATTCAAAAACATAGATCGCAATGGTTTGCTAAATCTATAAATTATCCACAATTAATTATAGAAGATAATTTTTTAAGAAAAATTATTTTAAAGAAATTTATAGATGCAGGAATTATTGAAATTTCTATTCAAAGAAAATTAGATCAAATAAGTATTGATATAAAAACGGCTCGACCTGGTATAATTCTTGGACGAGATGGTAATGGCCTTGAAATTTTACAAAAATATTTAGAAAATCAAATAAAAAAATATCGTTCAAAAAAATTTATTAATGTAGAAAATTCAATTCAAATTGCACTTCATATTACTGAATTAAATAATCCGGATTCCCAAGCAGCTTTTATTGCGGAATATTTAGTTGAACAGTTAGAAAAAAGAATTGCATTTCGACGTGCCGTTAGACAAGCTGTTCAAAGAGCTCAAAGAGCTCGTGTTAAAGGTATTAAAATACAAATTTCTGGTCGTTTAAATGGTGCAGAAATTGCACGAAGTGAGTGGGTTAGAGAAGGAAGAGTTCCTTTACAAACATTAAGAGCTGATATTGATTATTCTTATAAAACAGCAAAAACAATATACGGGCTTCTTGGTATAAAAGTATGGATCTTTAGAGGAGAAATTTTTAATAAATAAGTTGGAGGAATTATGTTAAGTCCAAAACGAACAAAATATCGTAAACAACATCGAGGAAGAATGAGAGGAAAAGCTTCTCGTGGAAATAAAATAGCTTTTGGAGATTTTGCTTTACAAGCATTAGAACCTTCTTGGATTACCTCAAGACAAATTGAAGCTGGTCGTCGAGTAATTACTCGATATGCTCGTAGAGGTGGTAAACTTTGGATCAGAATTTTTCCTGATAAACCAATAACAATGAGACCGGCTGAGACAAGAATGGGGTCTGGAAAAGGGGTCCCTGAATACTGGGTTGCAGTAGTAAAACCAGGTAAAATTCTTTATGAATTAAAAGGAGTACCGGAAACAATAGCAAGGGCTGCATTAAAAATTGCTGCTTATAAAATGCCAATAAAAACTCAATTTATTATGAAATAATTTTAGAGACTTCCCCTTCATAAAAAAGAAAAGGGTAGCATCCTAATGCAAGGTGAGCTTTTCTTCTACTTTTGTAGAAGTATCTGCAAAAGTAAAAGACTACTACTCCGACATATTTAAACATTTTGTCAGAAAAATTGATTTTCTGTGGCGTAGCCCTTTTTTTTCTATACAGGGTTTTTTTCTGCTTTTTTAAACCCTTCAGACTTCGGGCTACGATTAGTGCTTTTTATCTTTTAACACTACAACGAAAGCAATTGTGTTGTTTGAACTTTCCATTTATAAAGTCCTTTTCTTCTTAAAGAAGACCAAAAGGATGACTATAATTACTAGGACTTCATAACCAGTATAATTCTTTCTTCTACTTTTTTAGTAAAAAAATTATTAAAAATTAAATATCTTTAAAAAATAAAAAATTTTTTTAAAGATATTTAAAATTATATGTTTCAATTAATGAAATTATGATTCAACCACAAACCTATCTTAATGTAGCCGATAATAGCGGTGCTCGTAAACTTATGTGTATTAGAGTTTTAGGTGGTAATCAAAAACAATCAGCAAATATCGGTGATATTATTATTGCTGTTGTTAAAGATGCAATTCCTAATATGCCATTAAAAAAATCAGATGTTGTTAGAGCTGTTATTGTTCGTACCTGTAAAGGAATAAAACGTGAAAATGGAACCTTTATACGTTTTGATGAAAATGCTGCAGTTATTATAAATAAAGAAGGAAATCCAAGAGGTACTCGTGTTTTTGGACCTGTGGCACGTGAACTTAGAGATTCTAGTTTTACGAAAATTATTTCTTTAGCACCAGAAGTTCTTTAGTTAAAAAAAAAGAAAAAGTAAAATCAAAACATTAGCCTTATGAAGAGATTGAAAAAAGGGTCAGTATATGTCAAATTTTAAAATAAAAAAGCTTTTTCTTCTTCTTTTTCTTCTTAAGGAAGACCACTTTCTTTAATTTTCCTTTTTATTTCAATTTTGTAGTAACTAAGTTTTTTTCTTCTCATTATTTAAAGTAACAGCTAAAAGACAGCCATTTGTATAGTAAAATATAAAAGTTAACAAATAAAAAGCTTACCCTTTCTAGAGTCGATTTTCAAAAAAACTCCTAAAAAAGAAAAAGGAGGCAATAAAGTATTTTTTAATATTAATTTTTAATTAAAAATTTATGGTACAAAGATTAAAAAAATTTTATTCTCAAACTATTGTTTTAAAATTAACTCAACAATTTAATTACAAAAACTTTCATCAAGTTCCTAAAATAAAAAAAATTGTTATTAATAGAGGATTAGGTGAAGCTTCGCAAAATAGCAAATTATTAGATTCTTCATTAAAAGAACTTGGAATCATTGCTGGTCAAAAAGGTATTATTACAAGGTCTAAAAAAGCAATAGCTGCTTTTAAATTAAGAGAAAAAATGCCAGTAGGAATATCAGTAACATTAAGGGGCGAACGTATGTATGCATTTCTTGATCGTCTTATTAATTTAGCTTTACCAAGAATTAGAGATTTTCAAGGAATTAATCCAAAAAGTTTTGATGGTCATGGAAATTATAGTCTAGGTTTAGAAGAACAATTAATGTTTCCAGAAATTGATTATGATAAAATTGATCAATTACAAGGAATGGATATTTCAATAATTACAACTTCAAAAAACGATCAAGAAGCTTTTGCCCTTTTAAAAGAATTTGGAATGCCTTTTCAACAAAAATAAAAATAGAATAGGTGTTTTTCATTTTACTTCTAAAATGAACAGCAACCCCTTTGCAAAAAAGTACAATCAACGAGGGCTTGCATCCTTTCTTCTTTTTTTATTTTGAAGACCAGATGCTACCCTTTTCTTTTCTATGAAAGGTTTGCATAAAATCTAAAAAAACAATGGTAATAGTATTACTTTAATTCTAGGAAAGTTTTCAAAAAATATTTCCATATTTATTTTTTTGAATAAGTTAAACTCCCTTCTAACGAGCTAGAAAAAGTATCGCAGGCTCCAATTTCTAAAAATTTTTTCATAGTTTTTTCTTCTTTTCTACAAAAGTAGAAAAGACCAGCTACGATGAAAAAAATTAGAAAACTAGTAAAATTATACTGAAATTTTTTTATACTAAATTTTTTTACCTATTAGTAATATTTTTTGATTTTTAAAATCAAAAAATATTACTAATAGGTAAAAAAATTTATAGTAAAATATTTAATACCATAATTTTAAAAATTAAAAAGTGAGGAAAAAATGGTCAACGATACTATAAGTGATATGTTGACTCGTATTAGAAATGCTAATCTAGTAAAAAGTCAAAATGTATTTTTGCCTTTAACTCGTATAAGTCAACAACTTTGTCAAATTTTACAAAAAGAAGGATTTATACATTCATATCAAATAACGCCTTCTGGAATTATGATTCGTTTAAAATATATTGGACGTGAAAAAAAACCTTGTATTACAAATTTACGCAGAATAAGTAAACCTGGGCTGCGAATATATACCAATTATAAAGAAATTCCTCTTATTTTAAATGGTATGGGAATAGTTATTTTATCAACACCAAAAGGACTTATGACGGATAGAGATGCTCGTAATAAAAAGCTTGGTGGAGAAATTTTATGTTCTCTTTGGTAATTTTTAAAAATATACAATAAAAATATTAATTGGAAATAAAAATTCCTTTAATTCATTAAAAAAAAAAATAAACCCTTGCTTTGCAAATTGTGAAGTATAAAATAATGACAAATTTACTTCTTCATATTTCCAGTTAGAAAGCTTGTTGCGTTAGCTTTTTGTTCGGTGCTTTAAAAAGAGATAAGGATTTAAAGAAAAGAAAAAAAAGCTTAATTTATTATGATTTTTAGTTTTTGAAACAAATAAATAATGATAATAATTGAAAAAAATATAGAGTTAACAGTTTGAATCAAGAAAAACAAAGTCTTATTGAAATGGAAGGTATTGTTACACAATGTCTTTCTAATGGAATGTTTAAAGTAAAATTACAAAATGGATTTAGTGTTTTAGCTCATGTATCAGGAAAAATAAGACGAAATTACATAAGAATTTTATTGGGCGATAGAGTAACTGTTGAATTAAGTCCTTATGATTTAACACGAGGTCGTATTATCTATAGACTTCGACAAAATGAACAAAAAATTGAAAATTAATTTTATAAAACTATTTTCATAAAAATATTTTTTTTTCAAAAAAAACTATAGTTTATACAATTTCTAATTTTTAAACTCCGCTTTCTAAGAATTTTTAAGACCTGGATTGAAGCTGTTCTTTTCAATGTTTCAGCAAAGCAACTCGTGCGTAAAGAAATTGCTTTGATCTCTTGCCCCAATTTCTGTAACCCTTGCAAAGGGGCTATAAACGACTTTCTTTGCTTTGCCTTAAAATCCTAAGTATGCAAGGGTTACACTTTGCATCTCTAAAGGATATAAAAAATATTTCGGTGAAAAGAAAAACAAAAGCTACAGATTTAAGTACTACTTGTTATTTGTTCGAAGCAATTCCCTCAAAAGAAATTTACTTTGATCCTTTACAAGGTCTTCCAAGGCGATTCTTTTAGATTTTTGCTTTGTAGCCCTTAAGGTCTTTTCTTTTTAAAGACCCCTATGCAAGGGTTTTAATTTGCAAAGAATTATTAGGTCTTTGCTTTTCAAAGACCCCTTTAGAGAAGACCGCTAGTTTTTAGTTTTAAAAACAGAAAAAGTCCATGCGAACTAGAGTTTCGCTAAATATACTTTATCATTTGGCAAGTAAATTTGTTTCCTTTGTTATAAAGTATCTAAAAATTTTAAAAAGTCAAAAACAAAAAATTTTTTAGTTTTGTAGTTTAAACTAATTTGTTAGTTTTCTATAGAATAAAATTTTTATTATTTAAATTTGTATCATAAAAAGTTATATGAAAGTACGTACATCTGTCAAAAAAATTTGTGATAATTGTCGATTAATTCGTAGAAAACGTAAAGTTATGGTTATATGTTCAAATCCTAAACATAAACAACGTCAAGGGTAATCAAAAATTTAATAAAAAGTTGTTTTCATTGATTTTTTAAAAATAAAAAAAATATGGTATCTTGGCAGCGAAGCAGAAGTCTAAAGATAAAAATTTATTTTTTTAATGTAAATTTTTCAACTTTTTGTTTTTTTGAAAAAAAACTACCCTGACCCTTCAGACTTCGGGTAGCATCTTACTGGATGCAAATATGCAAGGGGTAGCATCTTTTAAAGATGCGACCTCTTCATTAATTTTCTTTTTTATTATAAAATCTAGGGGATTATAAATTATGTCAAAACAATTAAGAAAATCTGTTCCTAAAAAAATAAAAAAAAAAGTTCCTAAAGGAATAGTTCATATTCAAGCTAGTTTTAATAATACTATAGTAACAATTACAAATTTAAAAGGAGAAGTTATATCTTGGTCTTCGGCAGGTTCTTGCGGTTTTCGAGGAGCAAGAAAAGGAACACCTTTTGCAGCAAAAACAGCAGCTGAAATAGCTGCTAAACAAAGTATTGATCAAGGAATGAAAGAAGCAAAAGTTATGGTAAAAGGCCCTGGAGCAGGTCGAGAAACAGCCATTCGTGGTCTTCAAGAAGCTGGCCTTCAAGTTACCTTAATTAGAGATATAACACCTATTCCACATAATGGATGTCGTCCACCTAAAAAACGTCGTATCTAGTGCATTTTTTGCTCTATTTTTTTTAGTCGTTTAGTCTTTTGGTACCGTTTGTAAAAATGTAAATCAATGGATTTTAAACTAAACCCTGGCATACTTAGGGCTACGGTATTTGTTTCTTTTCTTCTAAAAGAAGACCTAAAAATAGTTTTTCTTTTTAAAGAAGACCAACAGTCTATTTCTTAAGTCTTAAAAGACCCCTTCTGAACATAAAAAGCAAAAAGAAGCACATACCTTCTTTTTGCAAAGCTTGCAAAGCAAAAGGTAAAAATTACAAGCAAATACAAGAATTTTTTAAATACAAAAATTTTTATACTTCAAAAATTTTGCTTTGCTCCTTTATAAGGGTTTTATGTTTTATTTGAAAATTTTTTTTAAGTTTAAATTATAAATAGAGGAAGATAATTTTTCATTTTTTAACATTTTAAACACCCAAACTTAAAAGAAAACTTTCTAATAAATTATTAGTATTACCAAAAAATTAACTTCAACTAAAATTTAGAATTTAATAAATTTAAAGAATGGAAAATTTTTTATTAACATGTATTGAATCACGTATCGAAAATAATACAACTTTTTATGGTCGCTTTCAATTAGGGCCTTTTGAGGGTGGTCAGGGTTTAACAATTGCAAATGCGTTACGAAGAGTTTTATTATCTGAATTATCAGGATTAGCTATTGTTGCTGTAGATATTCAAGGTGTTACACATGAATATTCATATTTAAAAGGGATTCGTGAATCTATTTTAGATATTTTATTAAACTTAAAACAAATTGTACTTACAAGTGATTTTGATTGTAAAGATACACAAATTGCCTATTTAAATGTTCAAGGTCCTGGAAAAATTAAAGCAAAAGATATAAAATTACCAATTTCATTACAATGTGTTGATCCAGAACAATATTTAGCTACTTTGTCACATGATGGTAGTTTAATTATGAAACTTTTAATTTGTTATGGAAAAAATTATTCAATTCAAAAGAATGAATCCAAAAATTTAATAAAAAAAATTTCTTTTTTTGAAAAAAATAAAATTGAAAAAAATTTATTTAAAAATTTACTTCCAATAGATTCTATTTATATGCCCATTAAAAAAGTTAATTATATTGTTGAATCTGATGATGAGACCGTACAATTAAAAGATCGAATTATTTTAGAAATTTGGACTAATGGAAGTATTCATCCTCGCCAAGCAATTCATAATGCAGCAAAAATCTTAGTACAACTTTTTTCCCCTTTTCAAGAAGCTCAACCATTAAAATCTTTATTTTTAAATACTAAAAATATAAAAGTTTTAAATTATTTAGACACTAATACTTCTGTCAATATTTTTAATAAAAAACACACTTCTTTTATTGATAAAAAACTTGCATCACTAGATATTGGTAATTTGGATCTCTCACTTCGACCATATACTTGTTTAAAAAGAGCAAGTATTCACACAATAGGAGATTTATTAAAATATTCAAAAGAAGAATTATTGTTACTCAAAAATTTTGGTAAAAGATCTTTAGAAGAAGTTGAAACAAACCTTTTTCAAATTGGTTTTAAATTAAAAAATACTAATGGAGTAGATATACAGTTAATAAAAAAATAAAACCCAGAACCCTTGCATCCAATAAGATGCTACCCTAAGTATGAAGGGTTTATAGAAAACCCTTACATATAAAAAAAAGGGCTACGAACTTAGAGGTTTAAAAACCCCTAATTAATTCTAAATTTTTTTTACTTCTTTGTGGTCTTGCAAAAACCCTTGCATAGAAACCCTTGAGGTCATTTCCATGACCCCTTCATACCGTAGCCCTAAGTATGCAAGGGTCACCTTTGCATACTTAAGGCTACGGGGTTGAATCCTTTTGGGGTGCTAAAAAAGGGTAGCATGGATGCAAGTATGTAAGGGATAGCATCTTTTAAAAATGCAACCTCTGAACCCTTCATACTTAGGGCTGCGGGGTTTCTATGAAGGGGAGAAAAAATAAAATGAATTCAGAGTTAAACAAACTTTGGGCTATGACCAAAATATTTATGAAAAATTTAATAATTTTTAAAATTTTTAAAATTAAATAGAAATATTGAATTTTTTTGTTTCATTGTATATGTTATAAATAAAGAGAATAAAAAAAAATAAAAAATTCAATATTTTTATTTACCCATTTTATAATAATTGTAAAAATTTTTTATACATCTTTTTTTTAAAACTAAAAAAATTTCAAATAAAAAATGAAATTTAAATATTAGAAAACTAAAAAATTAAAAAATAAAAGGAGTAAACAATTGTCTGAAAAAATTTTAACATTGGCAAAAGGTACAGGTAGGAGAAAATCTTCAATAGCTCAAGTTAAATTAATTCCTGGATCGGGGGATTTTATTATTAATGGAAAAGCAGCTATTATTTATTTACAAGAAAACCCACTCTCAATTTTAGCAATTCAAAGTCCATTAGATCTTTTAAGTTTACAAAAAAATTATAATACAATAGTAAAAGTGAAAGGAGGTGGGTTAGTTAGTCAAGCTGATGCTATTAAATTAGGTATAGCTAGAGCACTTTGTGAAATTGAAAAAACATATCGACCTTCATTAAAAATGAAAAATTTTTTAACTCGTGATTCAAGAGTTAAAGAAAGAAAAAAATATGGTTTAAAGAAAGCTCGTAAAGCACCACAATTTTCTAAACGTTAATTTTTTTAGTTTTAAACTTAGTTTTAAATGTGCTAGGATAAAACAAATGTAGTAATTTTAATACTTTAAAAATATTTTTATTTTTAGTTTAAAATACAAATCATAAAAAAATTTTTTTGTAAAAAAGTAAAGTGGTTATAAATTAAATTTATTAGATAGCATTAAAACTTCGTTATTTTAATTTAAAAAATTTTAAAAAATGTATTTTAACCAGTTTTACTAAACTCTTTAAAAAAAAAAAATTAGTTTATACTTTCTTGATCTTTTTTAAGTATTTTTTTTAATTTACAAAAAAAAGTAAAAACATATTTAAAACTGTTTCTTTAAATGATTATTAAAAAATTAATGAAGTTTTTTAGTTTTTAAATTTTTTATTTTAATGCATTTCATTTTGTATAAAATAAAAACAATATAAAGAAGCTTTAATTTTTAGAAATACTTAAAAAAAAATTAAAAAGTTTTTTTAATACTAAAGATACAATAAAGTAAAAGGTTAAAATATAAATTTAACTCAATTTTCTATTGTAAAATCGAATCTATTTTATGTCTACAACAACAAATGAAATTATTGAAAAGTTAAAATCTATTACTTTATTAGAAGCTGCCGAATTAGTTTCACAAATTGAAGAAACTTTTGGTGTTGATGCATCAGCACCAACGGGTGGAGGTTTTATGCTTCCAGTTTCAGATACTAGTAATAATCAAAAAGAAGTTATAGAAGAAAAAACAACATTTGATGTAATTATTGAAGATGTTGCAAGTGATAAGCGCGTTGCAGTTCTTAAAATTATAAGAAACTTAACATCTTTAGGCTTAAAAGAAGCAAAAGAATTTACTACATCTTTACCAAAAGCAATTAAAGAATCTGTTTCAAAAGAAGAAGCTGAAACTGCAAAACAGCAATTAGAAGAAGCTGGAGCAAAAGTAAAAATTCAATAAAAAATTATCAATTTTGTGATGGCGAGGTTGCATCTTTAAAAGACGCTACCCCTTTTATTTTCTATGAAGGGTTCACCCAAAATATGAAGGGCCTTTTATTTTAGCAAACGATAAGAGGGGTCTTTGAAAAGAAAAGACCTCACCTCTAGTAATTTTTGCTCATTTTAATGTTTCTTGTTTAAACCTTGCTTCCTTTGCTTTGTTATTGGTTGTGTTTTTCTTTATCAACTTTTAAATATGATTTTTCGTAAAGTAACATACAAAAAGTGTCTCGAGGTAAAAATGGAGAAAACTTTATTTTCTAATCCCGACAAAAGTTCCTTCGCAACAACTGCTTTTACGTTTTTGTGAAGCAACTATTTTGGGGTGGGGTGGGATTGCTTTTTTATGTTGAGGAAAAAAGTATTTAATAAAATAGCTTTTTTTAAAAAAAACCAAAATTAAGGATAAAAAATTTCTATGGCAACGTTGTTTTATAAAAGCTTTTAATAGTTTTATACAAAGCTTGGTATATTTACGATAGCTTTTTACCGAGGCAACGCTTTTTCACTTAGAGAAGTATAATTAAATAAAATTAAATTAAAGGATAATAAATCTCTATGCCAATTGGTGTACCTAAAGTTCCTTTTCGTTTACCAGGAGAACCCTCAGCTCAATGGGTGGATCTTTATAATAGGTTATATCGAGAAAGGGTTTTATTTTTATGTCAAGATTTAGATGATGAGTTAGCAAACCAGTTAATTGGTATTATGTTATATTTAAATGCTGAAGAAAAATCAAAAGGATTATATATTTATATTAATTCTCCGGGAGGTTCAGTAACTTGTGGTATAGCTGTTTATGATACGATGAATTATGTAAAATCAGAAGTTACAACAATTTGTGTTGGAACCGCTGCTTCAATGGCTTCTTTTATTTTAGCAGGTGGTGATCGAGGAAAAAGAATAGCATTACCACACTCTCGAATTATGATTCATCAACCTGAAGGTGGAAGTCAAGGGCAAGCTTCTGAAGTTTTATCAGAATCTGAAGAAGTTATGAGGATTAGAAGGCAAGTTGGCAAAATTTATGCAGACCGAACAGGTCAAAGTTTAAGTCGAATTGCTCGAGATATGGATAGGGATCAATTTATGTCAGCTCGTGAAGCAAAAGAATATGGTCTTGTAGACCAAGTGGCTATTGATTCAAAATGGTCGAATAATTAAATTTTAATTTCTTTTCTCTTTTAGTAGCTGCTTCACTGCTTTTGTGGAGAAAATATTTAGTCTAGCCTTTTTTATTAACGGGGACAAATATGTAAGTATTTTAAAAAATTAAAAAGAGAAAAGAAATTAAAAAAAATATTATAAACAATTTTAAGAAAATGATATTATAAAGAATAATAGATTTAAAAATATAATTTTTTAAAAATAAAAATCCTATCTTTTTTCTACAACGAACAAAGCCCTTGCAAAGAAAATACTTCACCTTTTCATTTCCAATCTTTTTATTCTTACTTTGAAGTATTTGTAGTTTTTTCTAAAAAAGAAAAAAGACAGCAAAATAACGATAACCCAAAGTATGCAAGGATTCTATGAATGGGGAAGTCTTCACAGACCCCTTTTCTAAATTTGCAATGCACCTTGCACCTCTAAAAGAGTGCTATCCTTCATTTTTAAAAAACCCTGGCATACTTAGGGCTTCGTAAAATCGAAGAACTATAGGAAGAAAAAAGCAAATAGAATTGTAACCTTTTCATACTTCATATTTCATGCTTATTGGGCTTAGCCGGTCTTTATTTAAATGCACGATTTAAAAAAATTTTTAGCCTTATTGTGATTTTAGTTATAAAAAAGGACTCAAATATATGAGTAAAGTTTATGATTGGTTTGAAGAAAGACTTGAAATACAAGCAATTGCCGATGATATTTCAAGTAAATATGTTCCACCACATGTAAATATCTTTTATTGTTTAGGTGGTATTACTTTTACTTGCTTTTTAGTTCAAGTTGCTACAGGATTTGCAATGACTTTTTATTATCGTCCAACTGTTGCTGAAGCGTTTGCATCTGTTGAGTATATTATGACAGAAGTAAACTTTGGTTGGCTTATACGTTCAATTCACCGTTGGTCAGCAAGTATGATGGTTTTAATGATGGTGTTGCACGTTTTTCGTGTTTATTTAACAGGTGGATTTAAAAGACCACGTGAATTAACTTGGGTAACTGGAGTTATTATGGCAGTTTGTACAGTTTCTTTTGGTGTAACAGGTTATTCATTACCTTGGGATCAAGTTGGATATTGGGCTGTTAAAATTGTAACAGGCGTTCCTGATGCAATCCCGGTTGTTGGTCCAGGTCTTGTAGAATTACTAAGAGGAGGAGTTGGTGTTGGACAAGCCACATTAACAAGATTCTATAGTCTTCATACATTTGTTTTACCTCTTTTAACGGCTGTTTTTATGTTAATGCATTTTTTAATGATCCGTAAACAAGGTATTTCTGGTCCACTTTAATCTAAAAAATAACTTTAACTAGTAGTGGTGCGAAGCAATTGCAAATGTCAAAAATTCGTTCATACTTAATTTTATTTTCGAAGGATGAACAATTTATCTTTCGAAAAAAGTAAAAGAAACGTATCAAAGCAATTAAAAAAAACAAAAGATAAACAAATTCAATCAAAAAATTTTTAAATTTATATTTTTAGGAGATTTATAATTATGGCGGTTACAAAAAAACCAGATTTATCTGATCCAATTTTACGAGCAAAATTAGCAAAAGGAATGGGGCATAATTATTATGGTGAGCCTGCTTGGCCTAATGATTTACTTTATATTTTTCCAGTAGTAATTTTAGGAACTTTTGCTTGTCTTATTGGGTTATCAGTTTTAGACCCAGCAGCAAATGGTGAACCTGCAAATCCATTTGCAACTCCACTTGAAATTTTACCAGAATGGTATTTTTATCCAGTGTTCCAAATTTTACGTACTGTTCCTAATAAATTGTTAGGTGTTCTTCTAATGGCAGCAGTACCAGCTGGTTTAATAACAGTTCCTTTTATTGAAAATATTAACAAATTCCAAAATCCATTTCGACGTCCTGTAGCTACAACTGTTTTTCTTATAGGGACAGTAGTAGCTATTTGGTTAGGAATTGGCGCAGCTTTACCAATTGATATCTCTTTAACTCTTGGATTATTTTAATAATTTTTTATTGTGAATGGTTTTTTAAAAAACCATTCACAATAAAAAATTATTAAACCCTTCATAGAAAAAAAAAGGGCTACGATTCTACGATTCTACGTAGCTTTAAGTATGCAAGGGTTTTTATGAAGGGTTTCTATGCAAGGGTTTTACTTTGAAGATCTCACCTATTTTGTTTTCTCTTTTCATATATTTTTTCATAGATTTAAAGAATATTAGTAAACTGCTATTGAAAAAATAGAGCATTTAAACTGATTTTATTTTTTTTTTACCCGTAAGGTCTTTTCTTTTTAAAGACCCCTATGCAAGGGGTCTTTAAAAAGAAAAGACCTCAACAATAAAATTTTAATTACTACTTAAAAAATACTAGTAACCTTTCATATTTTAAACTTAGATATGTTATAATTTTTAATAAAATTAATAAAAAATCAAAGATAGAAAGTAAATAGACTTTTTTTTAAAAAAATTATGGGATTACCTTGGTATCGTGTCCATACTGTTGTATTAAATGATCCAGGCCGCTTAATTGCTGTACATTTAATGCATACATCTCTTGTAGCAGGTTGGGCTGGTTCAATGGCTTTTTATGAGCTTGCTGTTTTTGACCCCTCTGATCCTGTATTAAATCCAATGTGGCGTCAGGGTATGTTTGTATTACCTTTTATGACTAGACTTGGTGTAACAGAATCTTGGGGTGGTTGGACAATTAGTGGAGAAAGTACAAATAATGCTGGTATTTGGAGTTATGAAGGAGTAGCAGCTTCTCATATTATTCTTTCAGGACTATTATTTGCAGCTTCAATATGGCATTGGGTTTATTGGGATTTAGAACTTTTTCGCGATCCTCGTACAGGAAATCCAGCATTAGACCTTCCTAAAATTTTTGGTATTCATTTATTTTTATCTGGTCTTCTTTGTTTCGGTTTTGGAGCTTTTCATGTTACTGGTCTCTTTGGGCCTGGTATTTGGGTTTCAGACCCTTATGGGATTAGTGGAACTGTTCAACCTGTTTCACCTTCGTGGGGCGCTGATGGCTTTGATCCATATAATCCAGGTGGTATAGCTTCACATCATATTGCAGCAGGTATTTTAGGTGTTTTAGCTGGTTTATTCCATCTTTGTGTAAGACCACCTCAACGTCTATATAATGGTTTAAGAATGGGAAATATAGAAACTGTTCTTTCAAGTAGTATTGCTGCAGTTTTTTGGGCTGCATTTGTTGTTGCTGGTACTATGTGGTATGGATCAGCTGCTACACCTATTGAGCTTTATGGCCCTACACGTTATCAATGGGATTTAGGTTTTTTCGAACAAGAAATTGAAAAACGAGTTCAAGAAAGTTTATCAGAAGGGAAAACTGTTTCTGAAGCTTGGTCTCAAATCCCAGAAAAATTAGCTTTTTACGATTATATTGGAAATAATCCCGCTAAAGGAGGTTTATTCCGTGCAGGAGCAATGAATAGTGGTGATGGTATAGCTGTAGGTTGGTTAGGCCATGCTGTTTTTAAAGATAAACAAGGTAATGAGCTTTTTGTACGTAGAATGCCTACTTTTTTTGAAACTTTTCCAGTTATTCTTTTAGATAAAGACGGAATAGTTAGAGCGGATGTTCCTTTCCGTCGAGCAGAATCAAAATATAGTATTGAACAAGTTGGTGTTTCAGTTACATTTTATGGTGGAGAACTTGATGGAGTAACTTTTACCGACCCTGCTACTGTTAAAAAATATGCAAGACGTGCTCAATTAGGAGAAATTTTTGAATTTGATAGAGCTACATTACAATCAGATGGTGTTTTTAGAAGTAGTCCTCGCGGTTGGTTTACTTTTGGGCATTTATCTTTTGCTTTATTATTTTTCTTCGGTCATATTTGGCATGGAGCGCGTACTATATTTAGAGATGTATTTGCAGGTATTGATTCAGATTTAGATGAACAAGTAGAATTTGGTGCATTCCAAAAACTAGGTGATACATCTACTAGAAGACAATCAATTTAATTTATCAATTATCGTAGCCCAAAGTATGATAGGGTTTAATATTTCACGTTTTAGTGTGTTCTTTTTACCCTTCATTTTTCGGGCTACGGAGCACACTTTTTTGTAAATCAAAGTTTTTTTTAAGTTCATTGAAAATTGCTGAATTTTTATGCTCTTAGGAAATACTATTCAAAGCTAGGATATAAGTTAAAAAATTTTTCCATTTGGTTTTTTTCTTTAGCGAAGACCGCAAATGCTTTGTTTTTTTAATAACACGTTTGTTTGTTTTTCTAAAAAAACAAACCATTAAAAAATTATAAAAGTATCTTTGCCTTGCAATACATGTATAGGTTTGTTTTTTTAGAAAAACACAATATTATTATTATTATTATTTAATAAAAATAGTATTTTAAATTTTTTTAATATATCAAAGCTCAACTCCTAAAAATAAGAATGTTTAATTAAACATTCTTATTTTTTTGGAAAATCAGTTTTTTATAAATATTCATTTATAATTTTATTAATTTATTATATGGAAGCTTTAGTATATACATTTTTATTAGTAGGAACTTTAGGTATTATTTTCTTTGCAATATTTTTTAGAGAACCACCTCGTATCATTCGATAATTAAAAAATTTAGAATGATTTTAAACTATTCATTCTAAAAACTAAAAACTAAAAAATTTTTATTATTAAAAAAGCTCCTTTATAAAACAAAAGGAGCTTTTTTAATCTTCATGTTCTTCAAAAGGATCACGAAGCTTTTTTGAAGGTGGTCCAAAACCTACATAAATAGAATAACCGGTTATACTTAAAAGAAGACACCATAAAAAAATAGTATAAAAAAATGCAGGACTTTCCATAAATTTAATTTTTGAATTTTAAAAATAATATTTTAAAATATTTTTTAAGTTTTAAAAGATGGTAAAAATTCAATTTAAATATTTAAAAACTAAAAATTTACCTTTTCTACTTGAAGCTAAAAGAAACAACTACTAATTTTATAAAAAAAGTTTGACTAGAATTCTAAAAAAATGAATCGATTTTAGTAAAAAATATTTTTTTGAGGTGATTTTAGAAAAATGCAAAGTAAATTTTATTTTGTAAATTTTTTTTATATCTAGCCTCAAAATTTTTACAAAATAAAAAAAATAAGAATTCTTGAAAAAAAAAATACTTCAAACTTTATGGTTTAATAATTGGGATTAAAAAAATAAATCCTTTAATTATTATGATATTACAGAAAGTAAAAAAAATCTAAGAAATTTTTTTAAAATTTTATGGCAACAGGAACTACAACTAAAAGCAAACAAGATAGTTTAGATACTGGATTAATTACACCTTTAGGTACTTTATTAAAACCATTAAATTCTGAATACGGAAAAGTAGCTCCTGGATGGGGTACTACTGTATTAATGGGTATTTTTATGGGACTTTTTGCAGTATTTTTAGTTATTATTTTAGAAATTTATAATAGCTCAGTACTTCTTGATGATATTACTATGAGTTGGGAAGCATTAGCTAAATAAAAATTAAAACTCTGTTTTAAAAACAGAGTTTTAATGATAAATAAATAATATTATTTATTTTTAAAATTTTCATTTCTACTTTTTTCATCAAAATAATTTAGTTTCCTTGCCCCTTCATAGAAAAAAAAAGGGTAGGATCTCGTAGTCCAAAGTATGAAGGGATCTGTTAAGACCTATGTAAGGTCTTCTCTAAAGGGGTCTGGTAAGACCTACGTAAAATTTTTTATAAATGCAAGTGAAAAAAAGTGGTCTTCTTTAAGAAGAAAAGGGTAAAGTGGTTTTTCGGAAAATCAAGAACAAATTTTTAGACTACTCAATTATTTTTCTAGTAATACCTTTCGAATTTTTTATAATAAAAATATTACTAAAGTATAAAATTTTAAATTCTTAAAAAAAATTATATTGATAAAAAAAAAAAAATTGTTATTATTATTAGTAAGGTTTATTATTTTGTACTATAATTATCTAAATCATGTGAGGACTGAAAAGTAGCAACATTAAAGATTTTTTATAAAGACAAAATCAATAAACCTTCAATGAATTTTTAAAAAATTTGTAGGCGGCACCCAGATTCGAACTGGGGATAAAGGATTTGCAATCCTCTGCCTTACCACTTGACTATACCGCCAAAAATTGTAATATTTAATTTATGATATTTTATCAAATTTTTTTCGTAGAGTCTATCTTTATTTTTTAATAAATAAAATAATATAAAAAAATATATTTCATAATTTTAATAGTTTTTATACAAATTATTTGATTTTTAAATTTATTAAGTTAATTTTTAAAAAAGTAAAAATTTAGAAATAAAAATAATGGTTTTTCAAACCTATTTGTTAAAGTAAAATTATTTTTAAAATTTTGGTTTTCGTTCTCTTTTTTTTTTCAAAAAAACCAACTAGAAGCTTTTTCTCTTAAAGCTACCCTTTTTTTTCTTTCAGAATATCATTTTTAATTAAAAATTACTAAAATTTACTTTTTTTAATTTTTAATTAAAAAGTTTTTTCATTTATTCTTATGGGTTTTTTAAACCCATTGTTTGTAATGTTTTGTTTAGCTCGTAGCCCAAAGTATGAAGGGAGAGGTATAAGTGATTTTACCCTTGCATACTAAGGGTTTAAAAAAATTACAAAAATAAAATTACTTTTAACCTTAAAAAGTATTAATTAAGTATTCATTTTCGTAGCCCTTTTTTTTTCTATGAAGGGTAAATATAATACAATTTTTTATTGTTTATTTATTTAAACTTGATTTTCTGTTATTTTTTCAGTTAACAGAAGAATAGGTCTAAAGTATGAAAAATTTTTTAAAAGTATTATCTGAAAAATTTTTTATTACAGGGCAACTGTACGATTGGAGTGCATATCACAATTAAAAAAAAGGAAATTCAAATGAAATATTATGATATTTTTACTTTTTTTCTTCCTGATTTTATAACTATTCAAAGAAACAGTTTTTACTTTTTTTTAGAAAATGGAATCATTAAAGAATTTTCAAAACGAAATCCAATTATTAATTCTACTAAAACTTTAGAATTAATTTTTTATCCTGAATATTATAAATTAAATCCACCAGAGTGGGACACAAAAGAAGCTATTTTAAAATCTAAAACATACGCATGTCGATTATATATACCTGCTCAATTGACTAATCATCAAACAAAAGATGTAAAACTTCAATGGGTCCTTCTCGGAAATTTACCATTAATGACAAAAAGAGGCCATTTTATTATTAACGGATCACCTCGTGTAATTGTTAATCAAATGATTAGAAGTCCAGGAATTTATTATCAACAATTTTTAGATAAAAAGAAAAAAAGAACTTATTTTGCTGATTTAATTTCATATAGAGGTGCATGGTTACGATTAGAAACCGATAAAAAAAAAAGAATTTGGGCAAGAATGAAAAAAACGCCAAAAATTTCAATTTTAGTATTTCTTCAAGCGTTAGGATTAACTAAAGAATCCATTTTTCAATCAATACTTTATTCAGACTTTTTAAAATATTCTTTTTTAAAAGAAAATCATCCTTTAACAACTCAAGAAGCACTTATAACTTTGTACTCAAAAACACATCCAAAAAAAGATAAAACCGAAATTACTGCCAATTTAGGTCAAAAATTTTTATTTCGAAAATTTTTAAATCCTAAAACTTATGACCTTGGAGTTTTAGGTCGTTTACGTTTAAATAAAAAATTAGGAATTTCTGTACCTTTACATCAATACATTTTAACGCCACAAGATTTTCTTTATGCTACTGATTATTTAATAAAACTTGAAAACGGTAATGGAGTTATTGATGATATCGATAATTTAAAAAACCGACGTGTCCGTGCTTCAGGAGAATTAATTCAAAATCAATTAAGTACAGGATTAATTCGTTTGGAAAAATTGATTAGAGACAAAATGAAAAAACCAAAAAAAAAACTTTCTATTAAAAGTTTAATTTCAACAAAACCCATTAATGGGGCTTTAAGAGAATTTTTTGGATCTAGTCAACTTTCTCAATTTATGGATGAAACAAATCCATTATCGGAAATAACTCATAAAAGAAGAGTTACTTCATTAGGTCCTGGAGGAATTAGTCGAGAAACAGCCGGTATGGCTGTTCGTGGAATTCATCCTACACATTATGGTCGAATATGTCCTATAGAAACTCCTGAAGGCCAAAATGCTGGCCTTGTAAATTCTATATCAACATATGCTCGAATTGATTTGAATGGTTTTTTAGAAACGCCTTTTTATGAAGTTTATAATGGTCAAATTCAAAATTATAAAAAACCAATATATTTTTCAGCACAAGATGAAGAAAAAGTAATAATTGCTCCAGGTGATTTAAATAACTCAAAATTAAATTTTTTATCAAAAAATTTAATACCTGCGAGATCTTTTAACGATTTTAAAAGGGTTTCTAAAAATGATATCCAATACATAGGCCTTTCTTCTATTCAAATGATTTCAATAGCAACATCTTTGATTCCCTTTTTAGAGCATGATGATGCCAATCGAGCTTTAATGGGATCTAATATGCAAAGGCAAGCTGTTCCTTTAATGATTTCTGAAAAACCAATTGTAGGAACAGGTTTAGAATTTCGTGTAGCTTCAGATTCTGGACATATTTTTCAAACAAAATATAGTGGCTATGTATCATCTGTTAGTGATCAAAAAATATTTTTAATTGTTAAAAATAATAAATTAACTAAAGTTTTTTTAAAAAATTTATTTAATTTAGATTTAACTCGTTTAATTAATGATTTTTTTATTCAAAGTATTATAAAAAAATATTACATAAGTTTTTTTAGAAATTTTAATAATTTTCAAAATCAAAAAGTGATCTTCTCGGGAGAAGAAAAGAGTTTAAAAAAAAAAAATGCAGTCAAAAAATTTTTTTTTTCGGAAACAACTTATTGTCTAAATGATTTAAGAAAAAACTACAAAAAATTTCAAACTAAAAAATTAATTAAATTGTTATTAAAAGAAGAATTTCATAGTAATTTTAACTCTGAAAAGAATTATAAAATTCAATTTTTGAATACTTATTTAATTAAATTGTTTGAAAAAATTTTAAAAAATTTAAACAATGATGTTTTCTTTATAAATCATATTTTGGGTGTTAAAAAATTTTCTAAAAATTTACAAAATAAAAATATAGATATTGAAAAAAAATTGAGTAATACTTTTTTAATTTTTTTTTTTAAAACATGGTTATTAAAAGGAGATTATAACAATATATTTCGAAGCAATTGGTTTTGGTACAAAGCAAATTTAGAGAAAACCTCCACTAATGTAACTAATTATTATACAAATTTTTCAAAAAAAATTCTATTTTTAGGCAAATCAAATTCTAAAAAAATAAATTATAATTTTTTTTATACAAAAAATTTAGGAAATAAATTAAAAATTAAAAAAAAATTATATAGTGTCATTTTTTTTCATAAGGAAAAACCTGTAGAAAAAACTATAAATTTTTTTTTTTATAAATCAAAAGTTTTTTTTATAAGTAATAAATTAAAAAATACTCAAACATTTTGCTTTAAAACAATCAAAAATCAAAAAACTAGCCATTTCTTCTTTGAAAAAGAAGACCATGAACTAGCTTTTCGTAGCCAAAAGTATGAAGGGTTTAAAAAAAATTTGTTAGTCTTTATTTATAAAAATAATTTTTTATCTAACCTAAAAATAAATTCTTTGAATATTTCAAATACTTTAAATGAAGAATTATTTTTCATTTGTTCACAATTTTTCAGTCTTCCTTTAGAAAAAGCAAAAGAAAAATATTTAGCTATTTATTCCTTTTTAAATTTGTTAAATTTTAGAAAATTAAACAAATTTAAATTTCAAAAAAATAATTATCAATTAATTACTTCAACTTTTCAATCATCAAAATATGATAATTCTAAAACAAATTTTATAAAAGTTGAATATAATATTCAAAAATTTCATCGATCTAATCAAGATACATGTGTAGTTCAAAAGGCAGTAGTCAAAGAAGGTGAATGGGTTCAAAAAGGTGATATTCTAGCAGATGGTATAGCTAGCATAGGTGGAGAATTAGCATTAGGTAAAAATATTTTAATAGCTTATATGCCTTGGGAAGGATATAATTTTGAAGATGCTATTTTAATCAATGAAAGGTTGGTTTTTGATGATGTTTATACTTCAATTCATATTGAAAAATATGAAGTTGAGATTCGTGATACAAAATTCGGAATTGAACAAATTACATCTCAAATTCCAGAAATTAATTATTCCGAAATTTTTCATTTAGATAATACTGGAATAGCAAAACCAGGAACTTGGGTAAAAGAAGGAGATATTTTAATTGGTAAAATAACTCCAATAAAAAAAAAACCTTTAACGCCACATGAAAAATTACTTTATGATATTGTTGGAAAAGAAATTCCAACAACTCGTGATAGTTCTTTAAGAGTACCAAAAGGCGTACATGGCCGAGTAATTGATGTACAAATTTTAGAAACTGAAAATATACCACCAGAAATTCCTTTTGAGGGCCCAGGTCGTGTTCATATTTATTTAGCTGAAAAAAGAAGAATTCAGGTAGGAGATAAAATGGCTGGTCGCCATGGTAATAAAGGCATTGTTTCCAAAATACTACCAAGATATGATATGCCATATCTTCCTGATGGAACAGCTATAGATATGGTTTTAAATCCATTAGGTGTCCCCTCACGAATGAATGTTGGTCAAGTTTTTGAATGCTTATTAGGTTTAGCAGGTCTTTATTTAAATCAACAATTTAAAATTCAACCTTTTGATGAAATTTACGGGTCTGAAGCGTCTCGAAGTATTGTTTATTCTAAACTTTATGAAGCAAGAAGTAAAACCGATCAAACTTGGTTATTTACACCAGATTTTCCTGGAAAAACAATTCTTTTTGATGGTAGAACAGGTGAATTTTTTCATCAACCAATTACTGTGGGGCAAGCATATATGTTAAAACTTGTTCATTTAGTCGATGAAAAAATACATGCTCGATCGACTGGACCATATTCTTTAGTAACTCAACAACCGCTTCGCGGTAGATCAAAACATGGTGGGCAAAGACTTGGTGAGATGGAAGTTTGGGCTCTTGAAGGGTTTGGTGCCGCTTATACTTTGCAAGAATTATTAACAATCAAATCGGATGATATGAAAGGTCGTCATCAGGTTATGGATGCTATATTAAATAATGAACCTATTGCTTTAGGTACTCCTGAATCTTTTAAAGTTTTAATAAAAGAATTACAATCTCTTTGTTTAGATGTAGGTGTTTATATTATTGATTCTGCTGGAAAAAGAAAACAAATTGATGTAATGAAACTTTCTTAATACAAAATTTTTAAAAATTTTGTATTTAAAAAATTTAAATAAATGGATGCAAGCATCCAAACTATGCATTTTATTGCATCCCTTGTAGAGGTCTTAACAGACCCTTCATATTTTGGGTAACATCTTAACAGATGCAAGGATGCTACCCTTTTCTTTTCGTATGGAGGGTTTTTTTTCACCCAGACTACCTTGCATACTTATGGCTACGGGTAAGGGTACTATCGAAAAGTAATAAATTATTCAAAAAACTTAACATTTTTTCAATTTTTAAAGTTGTTTACTAGCATCCATTACTCTTGATTTTTCGGGTAGCATCGTAACAGATGCAAGGATGTTACCCTTTGAAGACCCTTATGAAAGGGTTTTTACTGCTGGTCTTCTTAAAGACGAAAAGAAAGTAGAACAGAATAATGGGTTTTAAATTATTATTTAAATTTTTTTATTTATAAAAATAAAAAAAGTAAAAGGTCAAAACTTAAAATATATTTTTTTTGAAATTTAAAATATCTTTTTTTAAATTTTATTTTAAATTTCAATAAATGTAATCTTCCAGATAAAGAAAACTAATAATATCTTTTTTATTTTATGTCACTTTACATAAAAGTAGAATCAAAGTTTCCAGTAATTGCATCCAATAAGATGCTACCCTAAGTATGCAAGGGTTTTCTCTAAAAAAAATGCTCTAGGTTTTTATTTATTTACTTAGAAAACTACTTCTAAACTTTAGCGCTCTGATAAAAACTATGAAAGATTATAAAGAGGTTACTATCTTGTGAAATCAATAAAAAAAAATACTTCTATAAAACCGATTCAAGTGGAATCAATTCGTATCGGATTAGCATCACCGGAACGTATTCGTAAATGGGCTGAAAGAACATTACCTAATGGGAAAATTATAGGACAAGTTACTAATTCTCAAACAGTTAATTATAAAACACTTAAACCTGAAAAAGGTGGATTGTTTTGTGAAAGAATTTTTGGGCCAATAAAAGACTTTGAATGTGCTTGTGGAAAAAAACGAATTAAATACTATCAAAAATTTTGTCCTGAATGTGATGTAGAATTTACACTTTCTCGTGTTCGTCGACATAGATTAGGTTTTATTCATTTAGTTTCAGCTGTTACACATATTTGGTATCTTAAAGGAACGCCAAGTTATATTTCAATTTTATTAGATTTGCCAAAAAAAAAAGTTGAAGCAATTACATATTGTACTGAAACAGTATATATTTCTCCGATTAAATTAAAAGAATTAGATGAAATAAAAAAATTACACACAACTGTTTCTACTGTCGGTAGCATAGTAGATCAAAAGCAAATGGCAATTTTAAATTGGGAGCCAAAGTTTGTTCATGCTTCTAGATTAGATGAGGGTGATTCTTTAGTAAATATTTTTAATGAAAGTGAAACTATTGAAAACAGTAATAAAAAAACAATTTCTTTAAATTTTTATCCCCCAAAAGGAAATAATCAAGAAAATCAAATTTTTAAAAAATTTGAAAAAGAAAAAAATTCTTCTTTAAATTTAGTAAATTTTAAAAATGAAGAGCTGATAGTGAACGAACATTTTCAAAATGCTTCCTTAAATTTAAAAAAAAATTTAATGAATACTTATTATGTAATTTCACAAGATTGTTCTTGGGAAATGCAAGATGATTGGAATTTTTTTAATTATTATATTACAAATCCTCCTTTTCAAGACGATAAACTTATTTGTTCTTATAGTTCAAAAATTTTGAATTTTGATAATTTTATTTTGTCAAAAACTAAATTGAATAATTTTTTAACAGGAGGGGAAGCTATTCGGTTACTTTTATCAAATTTAGATTTAAGTTTATTAGATCGACAACTTCGTATGGAATTATTTGAGTATAATGAACAAATTACTCAATTTGAAAATCAAAATTTTCTTTTATTTGGAGAGCAACGTAGATTACAATTTCTTCATTATATACGAACAAAAAAACTTAGACGTTTAAAATTAATACGACATTTTAGACGTACCAAAGCACAACCAGATTGGATGATTTTATCAATTCTTCCTGTGTTGCCACCAGATTTGCGTCCTATTATTCAATTAGATGGAGATCAAGTGGCAGTTTCGGATTTAAATAAACTTTATCAAAAAGTTTTATTTAGGAATAATAGAATGAAAAGACATAGAAAAATTAATTCCGGCAACAAATCGGATGAAATAAAATATGCTCAACGACTTCTTCAAGAATCTATTGATGCTTTAATTGAAAATGGAAAAGGAGGTTCTGAACCAATTTGTGCAACAAATGATAGACCTTTAAAATCATTATCTGATATGTTAAAAGGCAAGAAAGGAAGATTTCGACAAAATTTATTAGGTAAACGGGTTGATTATTCAGGGCGATCAGTTATAGTAGTTGGACCAAAATTAAAATTACATGAATGTGGATTACCAAAAGAAATGGCCATTGAACTATTTCAACCTTTTTTAATTAGAAAATTAATGGCGAATAAAATAGTTCGAACAATTGTTGGCGCAAAAAGATTAATAAATAATCACGACCCTATTATTTGGGAGTTTCTTAGACAAGTCATGCAAAATCATCCTGTTTTATTAAACCGAGCACCAACATTACATAGATTAGGAATACAGGCTTTTCAGCCAAGACTTGTTGAAGGAAGAGCTATTCTTTTACACCCATTAGTTTGTCCTGCATTTAATGCTGATTTTGATGGAGATCAGATGGCTGTACATGTCCCGTTATCTTTTCAGGCTAGAGCTGAAGCTTGGAAACTTATGTGGTCTCGAAATAATTTATTATCCCCGGCTACAGGACAACCAATAATACTTCCAAGTCAAGATATGGTTTTAGGTTGTTATTATTTAACAACATTTAATGTAAATTCTCCATATTTAGAAATAAAAAATAAATTTTTTTATTTTAGTGATTTAAATGATGTTTTAAAAGCATATAATCAAAAAAAAATTCATTTACATTCTTCTATTTGGGTTCGATGGAATTATTTTTTAGAAAGTTTTTTCGAAGTTGAAAAACCTTTAGAAATTCGAGTTTATTCCACTGGAAATTTTTCAACTATTTATTCTACTTTTCAGAGATATTTGGATTCTACTAAAACTTTAAATTTTCAATGTATTCGCACAACTCCTGGTCGTATATTATTAAATGATTTGTTACAAAAATTTTATATTCAATCTTAAAATTTTTTTAACGAAATCATAAGTCAAGGTCACTTTGTATTTGCTGCGCACTTCTTTTTGGAAAGCCAGAAATGCTTTTCTAAAAAATCGAATAAGTTTCTCTTTTCGACGCTATTTGAAAAATTAAAATAATTTTTAATACTATTTCTCTAATTAAATCGAGAAAAGCAATTCAGTTTATTGTTAGCTCTAAGTCTATTTATACTTTGCTTTATAAAATTTTCAAAAACAATAGACAAATTTTTACAAAGCAAAGCATTTTAAAGAAAAAAAGCAAAAATTTAGAATAATTAACTTTTGCAAAGCAACGTAACTAGTAGCTTTTTAAAAAAAGAAGTTTTAGTAAAAAAAAAGCCATACTCCGTTACAAAAAAAATGGTAGTTTTTTTTACATAAAAAAAAGCCTTTTTAAAAATAAAAATTGTGAAAAACGTTTTTTTTTAAGCTTTTAGTTATTAGAGGCCAAATTAGTTATTTTAAATATATACTTTAAAAAAACAAAAGTAAGGGTTTTTTATGAAAAAATTTTTTTTTAATCGCTGTTTTGATAAAAATAGATTAAAACATTTAATTTCATGGTCTTTAATTGTTTTTGGGGAAAAAAGTACCATAAAATTAGTAGAAGAGTTAAAAGATATTGGATTTGGTTTTGCAACTAAAGCAGGAATATCATTAGGTATTGATGATTTAAAAATACCTCCTAGCAAATCTTTATTAATTTCAGAAGCAGAAATAGAAATTTTTTCTACAGAATATGATTATTTATGTGGTAATTTAACAGCTGTTGAAAGATTTCAAAAAATGATTGATATTTGGCACCGAACGAGTGAAAATTTAAAACAAAGTGTCGTTCAATATTTTCGGTTAACTGATTTATTGAATCCAGTTTATATGATGGCTTTTTCAGGCGCTCGAGGAAATATTTCTCAAGTACGCCAATTAGTTGGAATGCGTGGCTTAATGGCTGATCCACAAGGACAAATAATTGATTTTCCAATTCGTAGTAATTTTCGTGAAGGATTAACCTTAACTGAATATATTATTTCTTGTTATGGTGCAAGAAAAGGTTTAGTTGATACAGCTTTACGAACAGCAAATTCCGGCTATTTAACACGTAGGTTAGTAGATGTCGCACAACATATTTTAATTTGTCAATTAGATTGTGGTACAAAACGAGGAATTTATTTGAATACTATGAAAGAAGGGAACAAAATTCTTCTTTCCCTTCAAAATAGGCTTGTTGGCAGAATATTAGCTGAAGATATTGAAATAAATAAAGATCAAATTATTTTTAAAAATCAAGATATATCTTCTTCTTTAGCTGCTAAAATTATAAAAGTAAAAAAAGAAGTTTTTGTTCGATCTCCCTTAACATGTGAAGCAAAAAATTCTATCTGTCAACTTTGTTATGGGTGGAGTTTAGCTCATGGAAGTTTAGTTTCTTTAGGTGAAGCAGTTGGTGTTTTAGCAGCTCAGTCTATTGGAGAACCTGGGACTCAATTAACAATGCGGACTTTTCATACCGGAGGAGTTTTTTCTGGTGATATGATGGATGAAATTCGTGCCCCTTTTCAAGGTCTAGTGGAGTTTAATGAACCTTTTCAGGGTATTTTAATCCGAACTTCACACGGAAAAATTGCTTTTTTAACAAAAAATGCAGGGGAATTAGTATTAAAATCTTTACCTTCAATATCTTCTCTAAAAAATGGGACTTTACGAGGGTTACAGTATAAAAAAAATTCTTCTAATAAATTTTCATCCTTTGTCAGCGAAGCAGAAGAATCAAATCACATTAATAGTTCGTCCTTTCAAACGATAAAAAATTTTTTTTTACCTATTTCAAGCATTTTATTTGTTCGACATGGAGAAGAAGTATTAAAGAGACAACTTTTAGCAGAATATTCTTCAATATCAACTCAAAAAAATCAAAGAATTCAATCAAAACATGATTTAAATTCAAATTTTGAAGGACAAATATATTTTGAAAATGTACTTTTAAGCGTAAAAAGTACAAAAGAGGATGATCTTATTCGAACGGCAAAAAATTTAGGATCAATTTGGATTTTATCGGGAAAAATTTATCAATCTTTAATTATTTCCAATTTTTTTCCAAAAAATGGTGATTTAGTTAGTAAAAATTCTATTATGGATCAATTTTTATTAGTAAGTCCAATTAATGGAATTTTTGAAAGTAATAAAAAATTAATTAAAAATCACGGTCACTACCGCGACCCATCTATTTTAGAAAAAGTTATGATTTCAGAAACTGAAATGCATAATCAAAAAAGATTACACAAAAAAGAATTTAATTTTAAAAAAACAATTTTATTTAATACTTTATCTTCTCAAAAAGATCCTAGATATTATCAAAAACAAAATAATAGTTTACTTTTAAAAAAATTTTTTTTTAATTTTGTCATTAAAAAAATAAATTATAAAAAATTTGGATATTTTTTTTCAAATTATCCGCAACAAAAATTAAATAATTTGTTTTTTTATAATTCAATATTAAATCCAACTAAAAAATTAGAGGAAATTTATTTTTCTAAAATTCGCTCATTTTCCTCAAATTATAAAACAAATTTTGGTGGTTTTTTCAAAATTAATAATTATTATATAAATGAAGATATAAATTTTGGTCAAATTTTTTGGATTTCGGAACAAAATTATGAATCAAAAAATTTTTATTTTTTTTCTCCAAAAAACGTAAAAAATCGTAGGAATGTAAAAGAAACTTTTTTAGTTTTTGATGAAGGAAAAAAATTAAATTATAAAAAAAAATTCTGGTCTTCTCCTAAAGAGAAGAGAAGTCAAAAAAATTATTCTGAGAGACAAAGTTTGAAAAAAGTTAATTTTTTAAAATTGCAGAAATCCTTCATTTTTTCTGAGACTAAAAAATCATCTTTCAAAAATTTATTAAAAAATAATCATAAAAAATGGATTCATAGAAAAAATTTATCATTTTCTATTTTAAAGAATGAAGGCCGAAAAACTTTGTTTACTTTGCCTTTTGATGGTTTAGTCGAATTTAAAATATTTAATAAATTAAATATTCCTGATTCAAATAGTTTTTTTACTGAAAATAATTTATTACCTTTTAAATATCGTTCTTTTAAATTTTTTCGAAATAGTTTAGCTAGTTCAAGGCTTCAATTATATTCATATCGATCAAGTCATATTTGTTTTTTATTTCAAAAGATTAAAAAAACTCAAATTAAACAAAATTTATTTAAAAATTTGAAAAAAAATAACTCTTTTCTTTCTTCTCAAAAGAAGACCAATAGATCGATTTATTTTTTTTCAAAATTTAAAATAAAATCGGGTTGGATTTATTTTCCAAAAACTAAAAATTATGATTTTAAAAACCATAAAGTTTTAATTTTTCAAGGAAAAAATATAATCGATGATATTTTTTTTGATTCATCGACTGTTTTTATTGAGTATTTTCCTAGTTTTTGCAATTTTTTTACAAAAAAGAAAATATTTATAAATTTTCAAATAAATTACAATTATTGGATCTTGTCCAAAAGGATACTTTTTGATAAAAGTTTTAAAGCCATTACTTTTAAACAATTCAAATCTTCTCTTTATAGTACAAAAAATTTTTTTTATACTTTACATTCGAAATTCCAATATCAAAGTAGTAAAAAAAATAAAAATTATAAAATTTTTTATTTTTTTTATAAAAAAAATAAAAAGAATAGATGGGATTTTAATAAAAAAAATTTTTATTATCAAAAATTTTTTTTATTAATTCAAAGAGTTTCCGAATATTGTCTAATAAATCCAAAAAAGTTTAAAAAAGATTTTTATACAAAAAATAAAAAAACTAATGAAGTATTTTTTAGTAAAAAATCTTTATCAAATCAACAGCAAATTGTTTCTTTATATGATAAAAATTTATCGGCAGATTTTAAAATTCAATATTTTTATACTTTTAAAAATTTAAAAAAAAAAATTTCTTTTAAAAAAATTAATGTTTTTGATATTTTTTTATCTTTACAAATTTCAAAAAATTTATATGTAAAACTACCTCGATTTAAATTTTCTACAATTCAAACACAAAAAAATATTTTTTTAAAACAAAAACCTTTTAATACTGGAGTAGAATTTGCTTTATTAAGAAAAATTGAAACTCCTGATTCTAGAAAATTTAATTTAAAAAAATGTAATACAAAAATTTTTATTTATAAAGAAAATAGTATTGTCAAAAAAAAAAAAGTATTATCAACTTCTTTTTTTAGTCCTTTTGATGGCGAAATTATTAAAATCCAAGTAGATTCTTTAGGAAAAAAAAATTGTTTAGTTTTAACTAATAATGACCAAGTAACGTTTTCTATTTCGAATTTATATCATGATACTAAAAATTTTTTTTTAAAAAAAAATGTAGGATCATTTATCCGAGCTAATGAAGATTTAGGCTGCACTAAGTGTTTTAATAAATCTGGCCAAATTATTGAAATGGATTCAAATAAAATTGTAATTAGACGAGGACAGCCAATATTATTTTCATCACGTGGTGTGTTTCATATAGAAAATAATGATTTTATTCAAAAAGGTTCTCCATTATTAACTTTATTTTATCAACGATTAAAAACTGGTGATATTGTTCAAGGAATTCCAAAAATTGAAGAGTTTTTTGAAGCTAGACAAACAAAAGAAGGAGAAATTCTTCCGGAAAATTTACATGATAAACTTTTAGATTTATTTCAAAATTATAAACAAAAATTTAATTCACAAGAAGCAGCTCGAAAAAGTATCCAAAAAATTCAACAGATTTTAGTTGACGGAGTTTTACGTGTTTATCAATCTCAAGGAGTTAGCATTTCTGATAAACATCTAGAAATTATTGTAAGACAAATGACATCTAAAGTTAAAATTTTAGAGGGTGGACAAACAGGATTATTACGAGGAGAATTAATAGATTTACAATGGATTGAAATAGTAAATCAAGGGCTTGAAAACCAAAAAGCAGAATATGAACCGATAGTTTTAGGTATAACAAAAGCTTCTTTAGAAACAGAAAGTTTTATTTCTGCAGCTAGTTTTCAGGAAACTACACGTATATTAAGTCGTGCAGCAATTGAAAGAAAAACAGATTTTTTAAGAGGTTTGAAAGAAAATGTTATTTTAGGTCATTTAATACCTGCAGGTACAGGTTTTTCATTATCTTTTGATCCTGAAAATATAAAGTATTTAAAAAAAAATAGCATTGAGGACTCATTTTCTGATATTTTTTATTAATTTTCTATTTGCATCCATTCCCCTTCATAGAAAAAAAAGGCTACGAGATGCTACCCTTTTCTTTTCTATTTTCTATGAAGGGTGGAGAAATTTGCTTAGGTGTGCTGAGGTCTTTGCTTTTCAAAGACCCCTTCTGTTTTAAAAATTTCTTACGTAGCCCAAAGTATGAAGGATTTTCAAAAAAATTTATAAAAATATTTTTATTTTTTATCTTTTTCAGCGGAGCAGCCCTTGCATACTTAAAGTTTAAAAAAAGTAAAAAGTTATTAGATTTAAATTTTCAGCGAGAAGTTATTCAAGAAAAAAGGTTACAATAGACTAAATTATATATTATAAAAATACTTTTAATAAATTAATAAAATGAATACCTAAGTTTTTAAAAATTTGAATAAATTTTTATCAATTAATTTTTTAAATATTCCTATTGACCCTTTTGAAATGGTACAACAGCAAATTTTAAATTTTTAAAACCTTAACCCTTCATACTTTGGGCTACGGTATGCAAGGGGTCTGTGAAGACCTCTTAATTTTTAAAAAGTCTTACTAGAAATCAAACGAAAAACTAAAAGTTTTTAATTTTTTAAAAGCTTTTAGTTTAAATATTTTTTATTTAAAAAGTTATATTATAAAATATTTATTTTTTTATTATTTAGTTAAAAAAATAATTTAAAAACAAAATAGATTTTTTTTAAGTTTATTCTTTTTATACAAAATTAGACATGAATGGTAGGGGTCTGTTAAGACCTCCCCATTAGATTTGTTTATGAAGTGTGCTTCGGAACCCCTTAATGTAAATAATAAACTAAAATCAAAATGGGTTTAAAAACCCATTTAATATTTTCTGTAATTTTTATTTTATTTTGTTGTAAAATGGAGCTTCGAAAAGCATTGCTTCGTTTTTAGAAAAAGAAAAAGAAAGTATTAATTTTTTTTATTTTTCTTACTTGCCTTAGCAAAGCAGGGGCAAGTAAGAAAAGTAATTTTTTATTTAGTCGTTGCTAGAAATTCTTCTGTATATTCGAAAATAGCTTCTTTTAATAAGCTTTCTGCTTCATTTGTAAAAGTATTTGTAGAACGAATAATTTCTATATATTGTGATTTATTTGTTGCAAGATATTGTCTTAATCCTACTAAAAAACCACGAACTTGTTCCACTGGAATTTTATCTAAATATCCATTTGTTCCAGCATAAATACTAGATACTTGATCTTCTAAAGATAAAGGAGAAGCTTGAGGTTGTTTTAAAATTTCACGTAAACGTTGTCCTCTTGCTAGTTGATTTTGAGTTGCTTGATCTAAATCTGAAGCGAATTGAGAAAAAGCTTCTAATTCCGCAAATTGCGCCAATTCAAGTTTTAATTTTCCGGCTACTTGTTTCATAGCTTTAGGTTGAGCTGCAGATCCTACTCGAGATACAGAAATCCCTACATTAATAGCAGGACGAATACCTGCGTTAAAGATATCTGCTGATAAAAATATTTGTCCATCTGTAATAGAAATTACATTTGTAGGAATATAAGCTGAAACATCTCCTTCTTGTGTTTCAACAATTGGTAATGCAGTCATGCTGCCTCCACCTAATTTATCATTCAGTTTTGCTGCTCTTTCAAGAAGACGAGAATGTAAATAAAAAACATCTCCAGGATAAGCTTCTCTTCCAGGTGGTCTACGAAGAAGTAAAGACATTTCTCTATAAGCTTGAGCTTGCTTTGATAAATCATCATAAATTACTAATGTATGTCGCCCTTTATACATAAAATATTCAGCTAAAGCTGCACCTGTATATGGAGCAAGATACTGTAGAGTAGCAGGTGTATCCGCTGTTGCTGCTACAATAATTGTATATTCTAAAGCCCCACGTTCTTGTAATGTATTAACAACTTGAGCTATAGAAGAAGCTTTTTGGCCGATAGCAACATAAACACAAATAACATCTTTACCTTTTTGATTTAAGATAGTATCTACAGCTATTGCAGTTTTTCCTGTTTGTCTATCACCAATAATTAATTCTCGTTGGCCTCTACCAATTGGGATCATAGCATCAACAGCTACAAGTCCAGTTTGTAAAGGCTCATATACAGAACGTCGAGAAATAATTCCGGGTGCCGCTGATTCAATTAATCGAGTTTCATTTGTAGGAATTTCACCTTTTCCATCAATAGGTCGAGCTAAAGGGTTAACAACTCTTCCTAAATAACCATCACCTACAGGAATTTGTGCAATTTTTCCAGTTGCTCGAACAGAAGTACCTTCTTGCACTGTTAAACCTTCACCCATTAAAACTGCACCAACGTTTTTAGATTCAAGATTTAAAGCAATACCTATTGTTCCATCTTCAAATTCTACTAATTCACCCGCCATTACTTTATCAAGCCCATAAATTCTAGCAATGCCATCACCTACTTGAAAAACTGTCCCAACATTTACAACTTTAACTTCTTGATTATATTGTTCAATTTGTTGTCTTATAATACTACTAATTTCATCAGGTCGGATTTTTACCATCTGCCAGAAATCTCCTTTTTTATTTTTAAAAATAAAAATACTAATGTTTTTAAAGTTTTTTTTCCTTAGATTAGAGCCGTAAATATACACGGACTTCAGGACATTTACTTTGCAAGGAAGTTAAGAAAAATTTTAAATAATTTAAAAACCCTGGCATTTGCATATAAAATTTTACAAGAACCCCTGCATACTTTAAGCTACGGTATAATGGACTTAGGTTGAACTCTTGTCATCGAAGCCGGAAGTATATACTCCCTTTGGCAGCGAAGCAGCAGGTGCATGGAGTAAAAAAAATTTATTATTTAAATTCATTTAGTTTTTAATTATTTAATCAAGCCAAGTTATGAAAAAGTTTTTTTTAATTATTACCATATATTAGTTATAAAACCTTTAAAAACTTTTTTCATATAAAAACGAAAAAAAAACTAATTAAATTTATTTCATTTTATAATTAGTAAAAAGTACAATATTAAAATTATTTACTGAGGTATGAAATGTTTTTTCTAATTTTGTATTTAATTTTTCTCGAACTTGATTTAAGGCTAGTTTAACAACTTGCTGAGATAACTGATTTATTATTTTTTTTTGTTGAAACGCTAAAGTTTCATATTTTAAAGTCTCTAATCTTTGAGCATCTTGTTCAGCTTGTCGAATACATAATTTTTTTTCTTGTTCAGCTGTTAAAAAACTTTGTTCTCGAATTTCTAGTGCTTTTTGTTTTGCATTTTCTAATTGCATTTGAGCTTTAGTTAACTTTTCTTCAGCTTCAATAGCTCTTTGCTCAGCTTCTAGAAGATTTTTTAATATTGTTTGTTTACGATTCTCTAATAAAGATTTTAGAGCATCACCGACAAAAGAGATAACGACTCCAAGAACAACTGCTAAATTTATAATGTTTGTTTCTAAAATATTTGTATTAAACCCAAATTCTTCTCCTAAAGGGAGATTAGTAAAAAGGGTTAAAATCATCATAATTACCTCCATAAATTTAAAATTTTTTATAGCAGAGGATTAAATTTTTTAATAAACAACAAAAACTCTAATTTTAGGGTTTTAAAATAATTTTTCAAGTTTTGAATGAATTAGGAATTTTATCACTCACTTTGAAGATTACAAGCATTTTCTGTTAAAGCATTTTTAAAAGATGACACTTAACCATTTAGTTGTTTTTCTTTTAGAATAATCCTAACGAAAGGTTATTACTTTTTTTAATGCTTTTTACTAAAGCAATGCTTTTTCTTTAAAGGAAATAATTAAGTACTGTACTTTTAAAAATTACTTTTTTTAGAGTAGCATTAAAAAAAAAAATGAAGACTTCTAAAATTTTGTATTTTTAAAATTGCTTGAATACTTTATCTTTTCATACCTCAAAACTACTGTACTTACGACATTTTTTAAAAATTATTGCAATTACGGAAACCTTAAAAATAGATGTAGTTTTTGAAAATAAAATCAAAAATTATTTTTTACACAAAGGTTTTAGTTTATTATAATTTCTTATATATTTTTTATTTAGAAGCAACAGTTTAGCCTTCTTTTTCTTAAAAAAAAAACTTTTTAACAATTTTTACCTACAATCAGGAACATAAAAAGTTCTCTATAGTTATTTATTTTTAACTTTTTGATTTTCACAAATTAGTATATAAAATATATTTTTTTACTGAAGCTTATTATATAAGTATTTTTTACTAAGTAAAATTTTTGTATTTTAAAATTTTAAAACCCTTGTTGTCTTTGCTAATTTTTGTTTACTTTAAAATATTCTCCTTTCAGAAAAAAATAAAAAAGTGTTCTTTTTTTGTTGTTTTCCTCACTTTTTTTATTTGAAGCTGTCAACTTTAAGCGAAGAAATCAATTAGTTAGTAAGAAACCATTCAGAGTTTTTTTATAGAGAATAAAAAACTCTTATTTTTTACCATTCATACCCTAGCTAGGGTATGAATGATTTTGGCTATAAATATTATTTATGAAGCAAATGGATTTGCAAAAAGTAGAGCTAGTGCTACAACTAATCCATAAATTGTTAAAGATTCCATAAAAGCGAAACTTAATAATAACGCGCCACGAATTTTTCCTTCAGCTTCTGGTTGTCTAGCGATACCTTCAACAGCATATCCAGCTGCAGTACCTTGTCCCATACCTGGTCCAATAGCAGCAAGTCCTACAGCTAGTCCAGCAGCAACTACAGATGCAGCGGCAACAAGTGGATTCATGATTTTTTTCTCCAATAATTTAAAAATTTAATAATTATAAATTTTCTATATTTTTATTTTTAAATTTTTAATAAAAAATATAGTTTTTCATTTTTTATTTTAATTCAAGTTTAAAAACTTAACCACCCCTTGAATGTATTCTCTAAAAAAAAACAACTCTGACTGGTCTTCTTTAAGAAGAATCAATGGCCTTTTTTTTTATACAAAGCAAAAATTAGCTAGTTTGATTATTATTTAATGATGATCTTCTAAAGCTTCTCCAATATAAGCGCCAGCTAAAGTAGCAAAAACTAATGCTTGTATTGCACTAGTAAATAAACCTAATAGCATTAAAGGGATTGGAACAACTAAAGGTACTAAAGCAATTAAAACGCCTACAACTAATTCATCAGCTAGTATATTTCCAAATAACCTAAAACTTAATGATAATGGTTTAGTAAAATCTTCAAGTATATTAATCGGTAATAAAAAAGCTGCTGGTTGAATATATCTTTTAAAATACCCAAACCCTTTTTTTTTTATTCCTGCATAAAAATAAGCAATAGAAGTTAATAAAGCAAGTGCAACTGTTGTATTAATATCATTTGTTGGCGCTGCTAGCTCACCATTTGGTAATTCGATTAATCTCCAAGGTAATAACGCTCCTGACCAATTTGAAACAAAGATAAATAAAAAGATTGTACCTAAAAACGGAACCCAGTTTAAATATTCTTCTTCACCAATTTGAGTTTTTGCTAAATCTCGAATAAATTCAGTAATATATTCTGTTAAATTTTGTAGACCTTCTGGAATCGATTTTAATTCTTTATTTCCTAGTAAAGATATTAAAGCAATTATAGTTAAAACAATCCATGATGTTATTAATACTTGACCATGCACTTCATAATTACCAATTTCCCAGTAAAAATGTTGCCCTACCGAAACTTCTGAAATTTCAAATAAACTAAAACTTGTAGTTATACTCTGATTTATTGTATACATAAATATTTTTTTTATGATTTACAAATACATTTTATTCAAATTTTTTATTAACTATACTTTCCTTTTATATTTTCAAATTACTACATGAAAAAAATTCATCCCTTGCAAATAATTATTACTGGAAAAAATATAGTTTATATAAATTATTTTAGTATTTCCATATGTTTTGTTGCAAGTATAAAAAAATTAGAATTCATTTGCTGTTTTTTCTAAAGAAGAAAAATCTGTTATTTTAATAGTGCTAATAAATAAGTTAAATTTATAGTTTTTTATTTATATTTTTCTATTCATACTTTAAAACTCTCATGCTAGATTTAATTTTTTTTTTTTGCTAATATACATTCATATTATTTTAAAATATAATGGTAACAAATAATTAATTTAGAAAATAAAAAAACTATGATCTCTATTGATGAAATGGCACAAGTTGGAATGCATTTTGGTCATCAAGCCAGAAAATGGAATCCTAGAATGGCTCCGTATATTTATACTGAAAAAAATGGTATACATATTATTGATTTAATAAAAACATATTATTTTTTAAAACAAGTTTGTAAGTTTTTGACAGAATCAGCTTTTCAAGGAAAAACATTTTTGTTTGTTGGAACAAAAAAGCAAGCTTCAAGATTAATAGCCAAAACTGCATTACAAGCTAATTCATTTTATGTAAATCAAAGATGGCTTGGCGGAATGTTAACTAATTGGAAAACAATTAAAACATCTATATTAAAATTAAATGAGTTAGAAACTCGTGAAAAAAACGGTGAATTAAAAACTTTACCAAAAAAAGAAGCCGCAGCTTGTAAAAAAGAAAAAGATCGATTACAAAAATATTTAGGTGGTTTAAAAAATATGACAAAAATACCGGATATTGTTATAATTGTAGGGCAACCTGAGGAATTGAATGCCGTTAAAGAATGTAAAAAATTAGGTTTGACCACTATTACAATTTTGGACACTGATTGTGATCCAAATTTAGCTGATTATTTTGTTCCAGCTAACGATGATTCAGTTGCATCAATTCAGCTATTATTAAATCTTTTTTTAGAATCAATACAAAGAGGTCAAAACCAATATATTGAAAAGCAAAAAAAAGTTGATTTACAAAAACGTTCTGTAAAAAAAGTTAAAAATTCTTAATATTTATTCATTTATTTCTATTTTTGAATAAAAGGTATCAGAAATATGAACGGATTTATTTTTTAGGGTAATTTCCTAAGGAAGCAAAAAATTTAGCTAGTATTCAAACCGTTCATATTTTCTGGTACGATACAAACAGATAAGAGTACAAATGCATACGGAGAGAGAGGGATTCGAACCCTCGGTATAATTTCTTATACGACGCATTAGCAATGCGTTACCTTAGACCTCTCGGTCATCTCTCCCAAAATTTACTAAATAATTAGTAATAAAAAATTTTATTAATAATATTTGCTCTAAAGTATACCATAATTTTTTAT